AGCTTTTTAACAATCACTCTAACTGTTGAAAGATTGAAAGCTTTCTTCCTTATCTGCCCGGGAACTCTTCCTCTTAGCACAGAGAAGCTTTCTTGGCGGTCGCTCTACTCTTAATTAGGTATTCCCAACAGAAAGTGAAATGGCATGCTTCCTCTTCGTATCTTAACTGGGCAACCTTCTCTTGCAAACAATCCCTTCGTCGCTAACACCGGTAATGCCCCATCCTTTGAGTACTACCTTCGAGGAATTCCTTTCGCGTCCTGATAAGAGCGCATGCCTCACTCCCCAAAGTAAGGCAAATTTGCTTCATTCTGAACTAATGGAAACTGTTCTTTCTCGATACGCAGAGTATGGAGAGCATGCCCTGTCTCAATCGCTCTACCCCGGGTCATAAGCGAATTATCTAGGACTCCGCTCCGATGTAATGTAAAGGCCGTATGAATGGATAGGGTCGTATTCGCTGTCGTGATCTCTCCATCGGTGCAGTAAGCCCCATCGTTTTCTTTTTAAGTAAAAGGAGGTCAAAGACGATTCCGGTGGACAAAAAGATCTGCTGCCCCATCATGGAAAAGTTATAAGAATCGCGGTTCCACACACATATGCTGGAAGCACTTTTTTAGTCCGGTCCGCCCTGCAGTCAAAGAACTCACTGCCCTTTCCTTTCGGGCTTAGCTTCTTTACTCTAAAGGGAATACAACTATTGATGTAATGATTCTAACTATCATACATATAAGAATCATAGTGCGTTAGGGGTAGCAGCTTTCGTCTCCAGTAAAGTCGTTTTCATTTTGTATAGCTTACAAAGTGCATTTCTCAATTTCCTTTCCTAGCTCTGATCCGGACAATGCACTTTTTCATTTCATATAGGGTTAAAAGCTTGTTTCTCAAAATTCTTCTAATAACTTAAGGCGTTAAGAACCTCTTCTGGGCGTGCCCCCGAGACTAGTGTCCTTACTTCGGTTCTTCCCCCAACAGCTTCTTCTTTAACAACCGAGTCGATGTCAAATAACCGGCCCGGCCTTCTCTGTGCATTCATGTGCAGGTTGCAGGACTCATTCACTTTCAAAAGCTAGACTAGAAAGGAGATTGGCTTGGTGTTCAGTAAGCTGTACTAGATGCAGTTGCCCAGGCATCCAATGCACTAACTTCTAGACTAGCCAGGTCTGCAAGCCTCAGAAGCTGTTTGCGCTTTATCCGCTCTTGGAGCTGTGAGGGCGTTCAGCTTGAAGATGGCATCGAAGCGAAGAGAGAAGGAGCTGTTGTTGGAATATCCGCTACTTGGATCTTTCCTGTGTTTGCAATCAGGGGCTCTAGGAGTAGGAATTCGGAATAAGAAGAAAGACGGTCGCCTTTCGAGTTGCATATATTAGATCGCGTTTTAGGTTGTTGATCTCTCGGGACTTTACCAAACGATGTCGATACCTGATTATTCGGGATTGGGGGCAGGGGAAGGGACTATTTCATTTCAATCCTGTTTAAGAAGATCGCAGCCATAAAGGGAAAGGGGAAGATCTTATCTTGACGGAATTCTAATTATATTAATATAATTTCATTTTTTTAAGAAAAATAGCTATAAGGTAGAAGGGAGGAATGAGGGCAAAGTCCTATCTACGAATGCTATGGGTCACTCGCTATCGTCTTTGCTTTTCCTATTACCGAATCGACTGCGAACGAAGGCTTAGCTTAAGCTTAGTCAATTCACTCTTTTGTTTTATCTGCTGTGATGGCTCTTGCTTTTTCAGCCGAGAGTTCAATAGATAATAGATGAAGAGCCGGATGACATTCTTTTTTAGTTTAGTCAATACTTATATATATAATAGTGGTGAACGGAGCAGCATACTTTACTAGCGAACGGAGCCTACGTACCTTTTCGTACTTCTTTATTCTTTTTCTCACACCTACGTGGATTTGCTTTGCTTTCCCTTTGATTTCGCTGCGAAGAATAGACTCGTACCTTGTCTTTAGAGCTATCTTCGGTACCTTCTCAAAGTCAGTCTTCGGGTTATGAGAAAGGGATCGGGAAAGCAACCTGGCTAAACAAACGCCCCCCAAGAACTCTGGCAAGGAGGGCGAAGCTGTGAAAAAACCTCAATCCGCCCAAAGCTCGAGCAACTGCATTCCTGATGTTTCTTTCTACATGAATCGCTTTCACCCCTTTCCCTTTATTGTGTCATTTTTCGGTGCCGCTCCTTTCTGTCTCTAAAACTCTAATTGGGTGCTCCCCCCTTCCTTTTCATGGACTCCTTTCTACAAATCCACATCCTTCCCCTACTTATACTTAAATAAGTAAACTATCGTTCTTTCTTTCTGATTCAGTAAGATAAAGCTCTTTTACAATAATGGGATACTTTTATTCAGTGCAGGCGCCAAAAAGAAGTCGTCCTTCCCTTCAGTTTGAAAGAATTTGGCTAAGGATATAATATAGCCTTACTTGGTGCAATAAGAGAGGGTGATGATCGAATTTAGAGTAAGCTGGATAGAATCCTGCTAATGAATCATGGAGGGACTTTTTCTCTGAATTTGAGGCAGAATTAGCTGACCCTTTTCTTTCTGATCATTTTCCTATGGGGGTTAGTTTATCTTATATAAAGAAGTGCTTGACCTAAGCCTGTTTATTTTACATTTTTGATGAAGAAGGAAAAATGGAAAGGGGTACTTTTATCATCCGGAAGCGCTGGTTCAAATCCAGCTCGTGACACCACCCCCGTTCTAAGCCCCCTTCCTTGAGCTTAATGTGAATTACGGATCTCTTTCTTCGATCTACTAAGCAGCGAGAAGCGCGTTCGTAGATTAGTCGGTTTCAGAGTCATTTCACTCTCAGAAAGATCACCACTGAGAAATCTTCCAATAAGTAACGAAGCCTGTTACCAAGATGATAGGCGAGGGCTAAAGCAGTAATCTCGATTCCGATTAGTATGACCTTAGGCGAGTCAAAGTGGAATAGGTATTTTCATAAGTGAAGCAAATCCCACTACTTGAATACAAAGCAGAGATAAGCAAACAGAACTAGAGCTAAAGTAAGGTTCCGATGTGAGATTGGAAAGGTGGGAGTTAGCTGTGGCTTACCAACTGGAAAATGAGGGGATAAGGTTCTAAGGCTGCTATTTATGCTTTTCTCGCTCCTGTTGATTCACTCGCTAGGAATAGGGCATTAGGAGAAGGCCTAACTAGTAAAATAGGAAATTCAATCTCTCTGCTAGCTTCAAATCAAAGCTTGACTAAGCAGGATAGGAAGCAGCTCGGCTGGGAGGCGGGGAACAAGTAGCTGCTATCTACCCCTAAGGTAAGGGCATCTCATACCTATCTTTCGTCTTTCACTCCTTTGAGCTAGCTTTTGGTATTAGGATTGGTCCTGACCAAGTGATCAGAGGGTGTCTTCCGATGCAAGGGAATTCTATCTAGCAGACAATGTCTCAATGTATAGTCTAATCTCATATAGGCAAGTGCGCTTGTCGATCCTTCCCTCCCAAGGGGATCCATGATATAGCAGTCAGCTTGACGATCCTGGTAGGATTCTTACTTTCTTTTCAAGCCTAACTTTGTCTTTTCTCTTTTGAGGCCCATCTGGCTTGTCAAAGAAGCAATCTAGCTATCTAGCCTTTGCGTGACTTTTTTTTATGAAGAAAGCGTCCAATTGACCTTTTAAAGGTTTCCTAACCTCATCCTATAAAATGCCTTGAAACTTTCCTTAGCCCCCTAGTCAGTCTTTTCCTCTCCACTCGTACTACAAGAAAAGACAACTTGGATTCTCTGAAAGTCTTCATTATATAAAAAAAGGTTCCATTCATGTCTATTCTGAAACACCAAAGCCTCTCCAGTCTAATGGAAGTCAAGTTGAGCCTAAACTAGCGTCCTCACCTTATGCTCCCAAAATCACTCTCTGGCACTTTCTCCCTTACAAGGAGAAAAAGGAAGTCCCGTAGAAAGAAGTCATCAAAAGACTACAGCTCATAGTCAATCCCCAGCTCTTGCCGGCATAAGCGGTCGTCCGCTTTTACTTGGCAGTAGGAAGAGTCTACAGGCCTAACCCTATTACCACAGGCGTTGGAACTACTCTAAGGACTCTCCCCCCCGCCGGCAGAAGTAGGTAATCGGGTCCCCTAAGAAAGATTGTAGGGACTTCAGCAACTTCCTTTCTCTATGGGGCTACTAATGCCACTCTTGGGCGAGAGACTCCGTGGTAGAGTTGCCCTCTCTCTTCACAGAATGGCTTTAACCATCTCTTAGTTGCAAGGTGGTGGCATTCTCATCAATCAAGCGGTGCTCCAAGGCGGAAGGAGAAGCAAGGGGTTAATTGAAAGGGCTTTATCTGGTCGGTCGGCTCCCTCTCCTATTCGCGATAGGGTTCTATTCTAAGCGAGATCCCAGAAAAAGTGAGGCTGCCCTCATGAGATTGAAGGATGCTATTTAGTATTTAGACAGAAGGGAGGGTCTCATACATCAGCTTTAGCGACACGCCCCATTGTGCTCTCTATTCGCATAGGCATCACCTTCAGGATATCATCCTCCATTCAGAGTGCTCTCTTCCTATTTCATTCAACAGTCAAGTAGGCCCTTGGACAACCAGTGAGAAAGGGCTTTTGGGCAAGAGATGGCGGAATCCTTGTTTTTTCGAAGGGGAATGAAAAAAGGCCAAAAGGTACATAGCTATCGATTTCTTTGTGCGTTGATCACAAGAGTTAGCGATTGGTGAGGTCTTTCCGATCAGCCTACCCACAATGAAGCCACCATGACTCAAGCGATATAGCTGCCTGGATGCGTTCCCTTTTGGAATGGGATTGATTGCAGCTTGTTTGAGATTGAGTTTCTTCGAGGACGCCTGTGCCTAGCATGGATTCTTTGAAGCGCTGCCTCCCGCATTGCTGTAGGTGCTTTCGGGCTGGGAAAGAAATCCCAGTTTGAATCCCATCCCCCGGGCTATCTCGTAAGGAAGGGAGAGTCAAAAGAATTTCAGTCAGCTATGTAGCTGTAGTAGTCAGCCTGTCAGGAAGGTTATATTAAGCAAAGCAGTAAGTTAGTGATTCATTCAAAGTCTAGCCCTGGTGCTGGTGTATGCACTTATGCTGCCTTCACTCAAAAGAAATAGAAAGCACTATCAAAGAAGCAAGGGATGAAGGAGAAGGCCTTCCGCCCAGTAGAAGAAAGCCCTTACCCAAGCAAGTTATCTATTTACGTAGGTGAATCAAGTACAAGAACATCTATAGCTTTCACGTGGCGAGCTACTAGAGTACTTCACTCCCTAACCCTACCACGCTTCCCTACTTCACTGCCTCTCCCAGTCAGCCTGCACCTGTTGCGGATTATGCTCTTTTTTTTCGTCGTTCCTCTCGTGTTTCCGTTCCTCCTTCTCGTTTTATTTCCTTTGACTTTGAAAGCGCAACAGCTAACCGGTTGCTTGGTACCAAGTGGTTGGTTGGTTAAGAATAAGAAGCAAAGAAATAACAATAACCAAGGGTGGTGGGGGGTTTAGGGTTAATAGGTTTGCATCAAGGTACGTTTTCCCAAATGTTGATGGCTTGGAGTCCCCTATCTCTGAAGAGAAGGAGAGGTATGGAGATTTAGCATATAGAGAAGAGAGGACCTACCTAGGGTACGGTGCCCGAACACGATTTCTGTCTTTCTACCAGGGCCCTCTCTTTTGGAATTTCATCCACAGAACCAAGAACTGATGGAATTGTTGATGCCACCGCACCGAGAAAGAAGAGTGGAATGAATGATTTGAAAAAGAGAGGTGGGTCTAGCCAAGGATTGAGTCCTTTTCTTTTGGATCTGCTACTCGACCCGTATTCTATTACAGGTTTGCCTAGCGCTTCCATCGATAGCTTATACCTGCGGACTTTGAAGCCAATTGCCATCCTCCTTTTTTTTAAAGCATCCCGTTTTTCGATTTCTGATTCATATGCATCTCAAGACCGACCAAGCAAGGGTTAACGTTGTGTAGTCGGAATAGAGTTGCCGGTAACCTTTGGCTAATAGCTAGCCTAAGACAAGAGGCAATAAAGCAGAGCTAGCGAAGGCAAAGCAGGAGCTTTTTAAGCGCGCTCTGAAACAAAGGAGGCAGATGCGGATACGTGAATGAAGTGAGATCTTGGAACAAGGGCAGTGGGCGTAGGGTTTGATCCTTCGCACCGAGGAAAGAGCCCCCATTTCAGGAGCGCGCGGGACTAAATCCAATTCCCACGGAGCGGTAAGCCATTCCCGAAGAAGACTTCGTGCAGTATGGAAGTTGCTACGTGGAAAAAGTCCATAGGTGAAATGAAGAAGAAGGCTCTTCTGGTCGAATAAGAGAGACTTTTGCCTCAAAGGAAGAGCGGTGGGTGGGGTAGGAAGGAGGGTCGAGAATAGGTTTCAAAAAAAAAGATGTACCAGGCCTTTAGAAAGGCAGGGCAGTTTAACATGGGAAGAGTACTGTACCACATCTTAATTAAAGTAGAACGTGGGTGTTCCCTTTCCTTTGCCTGCTGACCCGAAATTTACCAATACGAACTCGGGCTCGGGTTAGACTAGGCTGTGTTGCTTGATGAAAGAAGCGGATCTGGGTGGTTCAGCTGGACTCCTTGTACCAGTTTATTCCTTATATTGTACCTGTCTCTTCCTTATTCGGATGAAGGTGAGTGGCAAAGTCCGGTTCAACTAAGGAGTAGGTCGTCCTATCTGATTGAGCGGGTAATTTATAAAAGAATTTTCGCCCTAGGAGCTATTCTTTCTGAGCCAAGAGCTGTTAGCTAAGCGCTCTAGTAGCTAGGGCGGCTAGCATGCTATGAGCTTTAAGTTGTTCTTTCTCTCTATTATCCTATTTGTTATTAGTTTCATTTCCTTAGGATAATTTCTTTTCTTCTTCCTTTTCTCTTTCTTTCCTTTCTAATCTAATTCATCAAGGTTTTTTGTTAGAGTCATTGAAGGTTGTGTAGTAGTTCTGATCGGACTTGTCCTTATCCGCAGCTCCCTTTTCTTCCTCGATTTAATTCCTCTAATCTAGATATAGGCCCCGGGCCTGTAACTACTGAATCGAGGCGCCCTATTCCCCTTAATTCCTAGGAGCGAATAAGGGAGAAGGGGCCCCGGTAATACTTAATTGACGGAGCATTCCTTTGTTTCACCCGGTCATTAATCGAGTAAGCCATCTACGAATAATGGAATACTGAATATCCCAGTCCACTCTGTTCCTAGCGCCTCTTCAGAACAAAGGGGTAAAGCTGGTAATGACCCAAGTCATTCTCCGTCCGAAAGCTAAGGGGGAAGTCATTGGATTATTCGCTTTGAGATGAGAGGATGACCTTTTTCTCCTTATGTGGTTATGTGGTACTCGACCGGCTATACTTCGATTCTTTTTTTTTTTGCACTCTCTTATCAGCCTTTTTCTTTGGCGAAGGGAGCTTGAAGGGAGAAAGGCTGGTCTAGGTTCAACCACTCTCACTTACTAGGAAGAAGGACGGAGACAATCTAAGACGGAAGACATTTTTGTTTTATTTGCTTTCTTAAGCTGATCCGCTGACCCGAGTGCTTGCCTAAGCCCTTTGCATCTGTTTCCAGCATGGACCCGGGCCTGAGATTGTCATACCACTCGTAGGCAGGACCGTCGAGGGAAAGGGGAAATTGTCTCAATAGCAAAGACCCATTTGTGGCGGTGTCCCGACAAGCGGTAATGAAATGAGATAAGTGTCTTTTAGGGCCCCATCAAACATAGAAATGGTGGGATTTGGTACCCTGGTGGATAAGGAAGCGTGTAATGATATGGAGGATATGGACTGCGATAAGGCTGGATTGGTCTTGCATTCTTTGGGTTTTTTAAACTCATCCAATTCTTTTGTTTCAGTTCTGGAACCACCCATTTTTTTTTGGCTTTATGCTATATTCGGAAAGACCAGTAAGTGGTTTTGGCATATCTTATGCAATCGATTGATTCTTTCAGGTCCATTCTTCGGTAGTGCATAGGCTCCGGCTTCTTCCTCTACTATTAATCGATTCATAGAAGGGGCTGATGCCCGAACAACGAGGGTTTACGTATTCAGGTTGGTAGAACTCCTTTTATCCAGATTCATAGAAGTGAGTTAGAAGGTCCTGCCCTGTAACCAAAGACAGAGTAGAAGTCCCTTGCTGCTTCATTTATAGAGGGAGATGGGGTGGATGCGTGAACAACCACATATCACCTATGCAACCGAGCTGTTGGAATTCCTTTTCTCAATCTTGATATAATCGATTCCGAGGGGTAAGCTCCAGGTAATGTAATAAAGAGTGGCATCTTCCTTCCGAACTTTTTCACTTTTTTTTTTGCTATAGAAAAATTGCCATAGATCGAAAGTGATTCCAGGCTTAGTGCTTCCGCCTATCCGGCAGCCGTTACCAGCTGTTCACCACTCCTCCCTTCTTGCCTATTTTGCTAGCCCTCTCTAAAGTTTCATTCAAGCCCACATAAAGCAATTTTTAGAGACTTTTGACAGGTGAACCACTTCCTATTCGATTGCTTTAACAAAAGCCCTCTTACTAAATCCAATCGGCCAATATTGGATAGACCCTTGCTACAGATCAGAAGAGCGCATACCGATTTCAAAGAAAGGAAGCGATATTGGACAGGATCAGGATGCGATCGACCTTTACCTTAGCAGTGATAGAGATAGCATAGCTGTAGACAGGGGCAGGGCCCGAGACGGATTCTATATAATAATGAAGGGAATCGCTTTGATTGATTGCTTGCGACAGCTTATCGATGCTCGTTAGCGGCCTCAAACCAGAAATTGCAAAAGCGGGCCTACGAGAGAAATGAACTTTACATACTGATATCGCATACCGATGGGAAGGAAAAATTGCACCACTCCTCCTTACCTTCCGCCTGCCGTCCTTATAAAAAAGATTATCTTTTCGTTTGTTACGGTATCCCTGAACCCTAACTGGTCGAACGAATGAAGCGTGCTTCTTCTCTTTATTCCTTTTTTATTGTTACTGATTCTACTCTTTTTTCTTCTATTTATCTTTCTTTCCATAGGTAAGCTCCGAAGGTTGTTTGTTAGAGTTCTTGCCGGAAGGCCTTTCAGGGCGGAAATGCTGTTAATGAATAAGACTGAATAAGAAGGTAGTTCCTTTTTCTTGGTTGTGTGAGCGAGCGAAGTGAGCCGTTAATCGTCGAGGGAGTGGCTTCTTTCTCCTCCCCCTTCTGTCTCCCTTGTCTGCCTAAGGTGAGGGCGGGCCGCCCTCTTTTCCGCACCAATCCGTCCCCCTACATCTTTTTTAGGGTGTAGCTAAAGCGTAATTTTTTCTTTTCGGGCTTTCCTAATTTCCAATAACTATCAGCCCCTTTCCTCGCTATCTAGAGCCAAGCCTTTCTCCTTCCTATTCTCGCCTTGCCTAAAGAACCTCTTTTGGGGCATAAAAGCCTGATTTTAGCCTTCCCCTATTATGGCCCGATCTCAACAAGCTTCTGCTCTGCGACTTGCTTTGCTTAAGCTTAAGCCAACCTATCTATAGTGTCCTTTGGGAAAGAAGACTGATTTTTGATCAGTTCAGTATAGGGGGGAAAGACTCGGTACTTGCTATAGCTCTTGTTACTACTGGCTCCCTAGCTACCGTCTTAGTTGTATTAGTTAATGGCTCCAACCCTTCTTGCTTGACCCAAACCTTCGAACTGCAACAGATGCAGCAGGAGCTAAAAACAACTTACTACTTGAACTCGCTACTAACACTTGGCGTTTAGCAGCAAACAACTACAAGATAATAGGGCCACAGTAACAGTAAGGGAAGCTGAAACCGTAGCTTCACTCCTACTCTCTTACTTAAAGAGCTTACACGAAAGCTGCTGAAGGGCTGGTGCCATTCTAGTCTACTAATCGAGTCCGTTCAATCGGTGTAGCTAAGCGAGTAAGTCCGTAACGAATAGAAGAGTAAGCCAGTAAGCCGGTAACGAATCCAACAAGGAAGCTTTCAGCTAAGCCCCGTTTAGTTGATTCCCCCTCTGTCTCAAGGCGGATGAGTCCGTAATAGTCTTCCTTCTTTTTCCGAAGGTTGTTATCGAGGTGGTTGTTGCAGCTCTTTCTGCTGTTGCCCTTTTCTTCTTTTTTTGCTGCTCCTAACTCTAGTATAGGGGTTTTCGGGAATACGTCCTATGGCAAGGAGCTCTTTTTCTGTTCCTTCATCTGCTGTTTTAGTCCCCCCCTTTCTTAGTATTCCAAGCCAAGTGGTTTCTTCTCAAGGTATCCGGGTCGGCCGGGTGCCGGATCGGGGTTCCATGTTCTCCCCCCTGGCAGCTGCCGAAGCGAGGGTCTTTTTGCCCTATCGTCTAAGGCTTCTGCGGGGAACCAATCTGATCCGTAAATAGATCTCCTGCTAGGTTGGCCTTACCTGCTTTCCAGCTTGCCTTTTCCTCCCCGCAATGAGAACTTCCCTTTCGCCTTTTTCACTTGAAATGAGAACTTCTTTTTCCCCCGTCATCTAAAGGGTTCGCTTCCCTCTCCTCCCCTGTAATGGCAGCAGCCAATCGGTAGTTTAGACCCTATCATTAGGGATTGCTCCACTTCAACCTTACCAACCCCTGTGATCGCTGCTGAAGATTTTTCTGAATCTAAGCAAGCACTCCTGCCTTCCACAGCTCTTAACATGGAATGTGCTCGCTGTTGTAAGCGATTTTCCCGGAGTTGTAGCTTTTAGCTGTTAGCTTTTATCTCCTGCCAACCTTTTCTTTGAGAACCACAAGTCCAAAGCGAGTTTCCGTACCCTGCGTTTAGTCGGCTCCTCTTTATCTTTAGTCTTAGACTTTGTCGCTGATTCGTCCGCTATATAAGTTTTCGGTGTCCGGAGACTCTTTGTTTAGGTTCCTTCATATCGCTTCTTTGTTTCTTTTTCTGTTTGTTTCGGGCGAAGTGAGCCGGGGATCGGCGAGTGAGGGCAGCGTCAATCGGTGTAGCTAATGCCGTAGTGAGTGACCAAGGGGAACGCTCGGAGTGAGGTAAGTCTTCCATGATTGGAAGGCTAGGGAATGAGCGTAGTGAGTTAGCAAGTGCAGACAGCCCTAAATGAAATGGTCGATCGAGCGCGGCGTCTCTTCTTTGTTTCCTTTGTTGTTTGTTTGTTTGCGGCTCTCCTAGTATTAGGTTTGTCGGAGTTTCGTCCGCTTGTAGCTGATCCGATGTCGGTACTTCGTCTTGTGAGTTTCTTTTTTTTCTTTGTTTAATGTGAGCCGTGAAGCTCGCCGAGGTGGGTGAGCGAGTGTCGTGTGTAACCTTAGTGTGCCCTAAGGTTGTTTGTAAGGTAGCTCGCTTGTTTCCTTCTTTCGTATTCCGTCTTAGTAGGAACTCCCCTAGTAGCTTCTATTCCCCCTACCCAGTAAGTCTTCCTTTACTGTTAGCTCCTTATCTAAGGGGTAAGCCCCTGTAACTACTAACAAGAGAAGGTCGCTGCTGATGTCCCCCACCCACCCATTAATGAAGAAGTGGGCTCCTTCTGACCAACATCCATTCTCAAAGATGGAAGTGTTGAAAGTCCTATTAGGACCTCCAATAGCCGAAGAGTTGAGTTCCTTCTATACAGATGCAGTTTCGTTTCCTGCTGCTTTAGTTAGGTCGTCTGTAACTCCCGACTGAGTTCATTATGTACGCTGTCCCTTATCAGTACCACCCCATCGATGACATGCCTTGATTGTTCCCTTTCGTTCCCAGGCACACGCGCTGGATGCGGACATTGAATGTCCTCACCGATCAACCGCTCATGAATGAACACCAAACAACCACGCTTTTGACTGGTCCCTTATGAAATGACTTTTCTCGATCAAAATGGCAGGAATTGGGTCCTGACATGTGCCTACTGAAATACCTAGAAAGCATTCCTTCACTTTCCTTATAAGGGGCGCTGCCTGATTTGCATGAATGCCGAACCCCAATAAATGAGTATTGGTTCACGTCTTAATCATCCCATTGTTTTCAAATAGACATGCCATATTGGCTTTCTCCGAGGCCATAAGAAGGTAGTTGCTTAGGGACCATACAAGTAGCGAATAAGGGAGTTGCTGTTGCCGCTCATACAGGAGGGCGGATGTAACTAATGAATAGAGAGGGGGGTATCCCTGTGTCCCCCAACTGTTAGCAAAGATGGACCCGTACCAACTTCAATAGTCTCGGATATGCCCCCTAAGCTGTAACCACTGCGTGAAGGCCTTTTTCAAGTAAACAGTCAACAAGTAAGTCGGCTGTTTCCGGCCGAAAGCTACATCGCAGTAATGAATACAACCAATTAAGTCGGTAGCACCTAGAGCGTCGAAGCCTTTAAGGTAAGGAAGGGGGGGCGTTCGTCAGTGCTTTACTACTCCAGAAGTCCTCTCTATCGGGTTCACGCTCGAAGCATACTGAAATGTATTGAAAATTGCCTTTTATGTGGGACTACCAGCCAGGTGAGCCAGACGCACGTGAATCGTCGAGTAAGGTTCCGACCTACATTGACCATTTCGCCTGGACCGGAAGAGGCATCTATGAATTGACTGCCATAACGTAAGAACCTACTAAAAGATTGAAGCATCATGGAGAGGGAGTTAGGCACTACCTAGCCCTACGCCCCTTTTCCTGTAGTCGTCAGCTCGTTCTTGACAGATCCTTTCGGGTGTTCATAATCTGGAGTAAAAGGATTCGAACCTTTGCATGCCGGTACCAAAAACCGATGCCTTACCACTTGGCTATACTCCATACGGCCTGTTTTGGACGATAGAAGGGAGAGAGGGGGAAAGGAGAAGGAGGGCTCGAAGAACGAGCCGTGCAAGAACGCGGGGATATAGCAAGTAAGCAGCGACGGTTCTCCCTTTAGGACCGACTACAACAAGCTCGCGACTCTAATAGAAACAAAGGGTGACGCTCTCTGCTCTATTTGCTTGCAATGCTATACCTATCAAAGTTGGCGAACGCTTCTTGTTCTCGCCCAGCCGTTTCTTTTTATTATTATTTAATAATAACCTAGACTAAAGAAGAAGCTCCTGAATCAGCGCAGGGCCAAATAAGCAGCAGGAGAACTTGACTAACCTGCCGCCGGTGACTTTAAGAAGGAGGGTCCGGGTCCAATTTCTAATGAAGCGAAGGTCCCCCGTCACTCCCTATTCTCTCTTAAAGCTAGCTCCGCGAGAGGTTAAGAACTATTGACTGTAAACCATAGCAGTTACACTCACTCAATGGAAATGTTCGCCTTTGGAATGAAGATGGATGAGCAGGCACTCACGCCTGGACCTGATGAAGGGAAAGATGTCACCGGTCACTATACTGGGGGGGCGAGACATGACCGCGACTTAAGATTCAAGTACCGTTGAAAAGACTAAAGGAACGGGGGGAATGACTACCTGTAATAAAGCACAGGCTAATACGAGCCGACCAGAATAAGCGACGGCTTATATTACCAGATCCTGGACACAATCTTCCTAGAGATGGAGAGCCCCTTGCCTCGCCTTTTCTAGGTTGGGTCGATTTTTCATTTACCAATGAATTGGATCCGCCCCGATCAATAACAATAATGGGCTAGAAGAAAGGTTCTGTGACATGGACGCCCAACTCGATCGGTCGGTTGGCCCACCTAACAGATGATGAGATTCTCGTTGATCGAATTTTGAAAACTCTTTCTCACTATTATATTAAGAACAGTAGAGCTTTCGATCAAGATGTTCTCGCCTCCCCCGTTTGGGCTCTCGCTCGAATCGGAACCTTTATGCGTTGGTAGGCTTTCGACGTGATCTAATAGCCTACCTATCAGGCGCCAATAAAAGAGAAAGTTTTCGCATGGGCTTCTCATCTGATGCAGAACTGATTTCATAACCACCATCCATCACCAATCACATTCCACATCCCACTTCAAACTTTTCGATTCCTCGGGCCTCTAGAAAGGCATTCCAGCTTCAGAGGCAGGTGAGCCGGGTCAGGAAGGAGTGTCGACTGCTGGGATGGGATCGGATCGGATCCTATTCGAAGCACTCCACCACGAATAAGAGTCTTTGGGTTGGATAGGCAGTAGAGATAGGAGTTCCTATCTATAGGGCGGGCTTTCAAGACAGAGATGCACTACTCCATCTGGAAAGGGCTTTTCCAGAAGGGAGTAGAGAAATCAATAGAAAAAATCCCTTCCCGGCCGGCGGGACTCTACGTCTGGGTCTTATTCCATCTCAAACTCGGATTAGGAAGAGTGCCCTTGAACTAAAGATCAATCATAATAAACAATACAAGAAAAGAAATGGATTCTCCTGCCGGCGAGAAGGGGGGAGATAGGGAAGAGGAGATTAAGGATAGATATTCACTCCACTCCATAGATAGTGAACACAGATTTTTGTTTCTCCTTTCGGGTCCGCGCTGGTGGGTTTTCCTTCCATTCTCCCTCTTCTTCCGCTCCGGAATAAGGAACCTTAGAATTCACCCTACCTGTCGATGAAAAAATGGGATTTTATAGGACCACTAGCTAGCGGATTAGTTATGGAATGTCCTACTCCTGCCTGAGCTTTCCGATCAACTAATCCCCTATTTCAGGGACATCTCTGTGTTAGGTAGGGCCAGGGATCTCTGATTAGTCGAATGAGCATGAGCCCATCCCTCTGGCCTATCATTTATTGGTCGATCCGGCGCTCCTGTATCTCCTGCGTTGCGTCTCCATGGGAGCCCTTCATACAAGTTTGCTGATAGGAGCCCCTCTAGTCGAATCAATAAAAAATAGAAGTTTAGGCTCGTCAATCGACGATCTACTGTTCCCTCTTCTCTTAGTTGCAGATGCCCATGCTTTGATTCGAGAGCCCTAGCCAGTGATGAATCCCCAGTAAGATCGGAGTATTGAATTCCTCCTCCCTTCAGTCCAGTTTGAACCCGTCCCAGCAACCTGCGCGGAGAAGACAAAGAAGTTGGGAGTCTATGCCTTGCCTTGAATGAATCAGTAACAACGGATTAGTGGAATGAGGGATCAAGAGACGGATAGGGGGGGAAGGGCCTATCAATCATTGGTGGACCCTCCCTTGAACGGTCACGTAGCTCGTGACTGAGTTGTTTAGGTTCTTGAATTCCATCTCTAGTTGGGGTTTCGGTTCGAAGGTTAGAAAATGTGGTGCGGGTTCATCTCTCTCGACCAGTTCAGGTTCAAAGGAAAGGGTGATCAGCGGGACCCAGACTTTAGATCTCTTCTCTATGGTGGGAGGGTTTTTTCGTATCATGTTGGGGAGGCCAGGGGAGACGGATTGGATCGAGAGGCCTATGCCTCTTCTTTATCGATAGAATTCCCATCATTTGCAGTCTCCGGCGAAGAAGACAAGGGCGAGGCCCCGAACAATTTCATTGCCGTGACCTCCATCCGTCATTAGTAATCGTGATCAGCTTTTCCTATTCACTAGTACACTGCGCGCTACAACTAGCAGCCCCTTTACTAGTAAGGGAAAACGCTAGCGCGCAACGGCTGAAAAGCCAGCAACTTGTTAGGAGTAGGTTCCAACCTTTCTTATTATTAGTAAGAAAGGCGCGACGGCCCCCTACCCCTAGGGGCTGCTTGCTGCTCGACTCTATCTCTAAAGGAAAGGGGCTTATGCACTGCTGCCTACTCCACTCGTTATCACTAAACGACGAAGCCAAGAGCGGAAGGAGGGACTTGAACCCTCAACCTCAGCCTTGGCAAGGCTATGCTCTACCATTAAGCTATTTCCGCCAGCTACGGTAGTGGCGAAGCACTACTGAGCAATTCACGTATCACTTGATACAGACGACTTCTGTTTTTCCGCCGGACCACACTCCATACCCCCGATCGAGCTACGAGCACGAGTAGGTAGGCGGCTAGGGCTGGGAAGGTTCCAGCCTTCTTTTTTTTTGCTTCGCGTCAGATGAGATGATGATTAGTGGGTCAGGTCCAGCGTGTGCTCTTGATCACAATCACTAAAGGGGCGGGCTGGCGGGGCTGCCTTTTCAATCAATCTCCGGCCGCCGCTATTGGTGCGAGTTGTAAGGAGTCTTGGTCTCGAGTCGAGCTGGAGCGTCATTTCATTCTCGTAACGGGAGTGAGTGCACCGCAAGACCAGACAAGTTACTCCTTCGCCTCGCAGCGGCGGTATCTGTCGTCCATCCTAAGACGGCTCCTCTTATTCTAAGATAATCCAAGCAGCAGCTCCACAAGTCGGAAACAGTCGATTTCTGAGCCATTCGTTCTCCCCTCTCGGTTGGCCTTTGCCAGCCACTAGAGCAAGTAAGAGAACCTACAGTGAATGAACTTAAAGATAAAGAACCGCAGATTTGGATCGGATTGTACACCTTTGTGTCTGGCTATGTATATGGATGTTCATAAAGATATGACGGGACATCGCTCTCCTTTCTTTTTTTTTTTTGGCTTATAGTTGTCATAGATCTCTCTAAAATCGTCGGGGCAGTCCTTGACTTTCGCAATCCAGTCACGCAGTTCTGCGATCTCTATGTCGGGGGTGCATTTCAAGCTCAAGCCCCATTATATAGAGCGCAGTTTCGCACCTTAGTGCGTCGGGCTGATTTGCCACCGCGGGAGCCCCATATCACAATGGAGTTTCAACTGTCTTGAAATCAGGGAATGAAGTTCCTTGAGCATAGCTCCGCCCCTCTTGTTCGAGTAAGGGTTTCTATGCCTAAACACAGGGCTAGATCCGGGTGAAAAAGAAGAAGCCCAATATCAGTAAGAATAGCGGCTGCCCCCCTTTCCTGTTGGAAAGGAAAAAGGGCGCCAGGGCCCTTTTAAATGACGAACCCCACAGATGATAGGCCAGGGCAAGGGCGGCATATCGACGGAGATTAGGATCAGCTTGGATGAATAAAAGAAGAATTGGTAGAAATTCTCATAGGTGAAGCAAACCCATTTTCAGACAAATAAGATAAAAAAACTAAACTATAGTAGATAGGAAAGCCCCGGAGATTCTATGGAAAATGGAAAACGTCGAAGTAAGCTGGGGTTAATGCAAGAAGACACTTCGAAGGAACGTCTCGACTAGGGGTTCGGTCCCCTATAACTGTATCCCTTCCTTTTTAGACTAGCTCTAAATACAATAAAGAAAAGTCGGTCGGACAGACAATTACATATATAAGCAAAATCTCGCTGTGAGCGCTACCTAAGCACTGTTGAAGGCACTCAGAGAAGAGTGGAAATAGTTCTAGATAGGAGAGGGCTTCTCACTAAGACTTTCGACTCACTGCCAAAAGCTCCTTCTTGTGCGCTAACGCTGGAAGGGATGGTTTTGGGTGGGATGGGAGAGAGACCACTGGAAGACTTAGTCGTTTAGATAGAGATAAGAGAGCTATACATAAAGAATATTGAACTCCCCAGGCGTTCACTAAATGCATTTCGCTTACAGTCACTAGGAAGGGGTTCTAGTAACGAAAGATTCCTTCTATAGGTAGGTAGGCCACATTTCTCATATTCATTTCAGTGCTTTAAGCTCTAAATCTATCTGTAGCAACATTGATCGCATCTCTAGGGATTTGACCTCATCTGCTCGTTCATAGGGGAGGTTGATCATATATCACCAGAATTTCCGGATGAAAATCTATTCTCAATAGAGAGAGACCTGTCGTAGCGAATGTATTTTGATGGGGCTGCAAATCTGAAGGGATATGGAATATGGGTCTTGTTGGTTAGCCCCGATGATCTGCACATTCCTATCTCAATTAAGCTGAACTTCGAAACTACCAACAATGTCGCCGAATACGAGGCTTGCATTCTGGGCTTACAGGCAGCTTTGGAGATAGAGATAAGATCATAGTCTATGGTGATTCTTCCCTCATAATCAACCAGGGGAAGGTGAAAAGCGAAAAGTTAGCTCGTTAACAAGCATGCCTGGAAAAGCTAGCTGAGGGATTTGAACAGGTCAGCTTTACCTACCAGAGACGACAATCCGTTTTTAGATGCTCTAGCCAAGATGGCCTTCATGGTTCGAATTAGACTGAAATTGCACATGGGCATCACGCAGCGTGATGAGCCCGCTTATTGCAAAGCCATTGAAATACGGGCCGAAGTATAGATTCCCTGGTTCACAGACATCGAGAACTATATCTTAAAGAACGAGTACCCGCCCGATGCGGATTCAAGGACTTTTGCAGGCCATTTCAGGAGTTCACCTTCCCTTCTCGTTCGATTCCACACCGGATTCACTATCTTCTGAATCATGCCCTTCCTTCTCGTGAGAGTTGATCTTCGAGTTAGAGTGTCTTCTGTCCGATTCAGGCTGATTGGATCACTGAACTTGGTTCACTAAAGAAAGAATCTGCTTTCTCTAGGAAAGGAAGTTTCCATGCCATTCGTCTAGCTCCCCCCGGATTCGGAGCATCAAAGCAAAGAGTCGATTCTCTAAGAAAAATAGCTTATCCCCTTTATCCTTACCTGAATGGAAAACCAAGGCTGAATTTCATGCTTTCAAGCACAGTTTAATAATAATGGGGATGAGTGCTATCTTAATAGTTTATTTTATAAAGGTTGCTTCTAAGAGAAAGAGATAAAGCTAGTCTTTTTATATAGTGTGTGAAATTGAAAGCAAAGCGCCTATTTTCTAGTTCCAATCAATATCAATCGGCCGTTCACGTCAGGGTCCGAAGGAGGCTTGTACTTTTCTTTTTTTATTCCCTTCCGTCATTCCTTAAGTCCCATAGGTTTGATCCTGTAGAATCTGACCCACTTTCTCATTGAGCGAAGGGTACGAAATAAATCAGATTGATTTTTCGATCAAAAGTACTATGTGAAATCTTCGGTTTTTTCCTCTTTCGCTACCCCTTACAGCGTTTGAATCAATAGAGAACCTTTTCTTCTCTATCTGTATGAATCGATATTATTACATTCCAATTCCTTCCCGACACCTCCCAAGGAAAATCCTGAATTGGATCCCAAATTGACGGGTTAGTGTGAGCTTATCCATGCGGTTATGCACTCTTCGAATAGGAATCCATTTTCTGAAAGATCCTGGCTGTCTTCAACAAACACGAAAGTCAGTGTCAAGTTGAGGTCTACCCGGATCTAATGGAGTAGCGGGATGACCGAAACACAGTTGAGGTAAGGGGCCCCCTGTGATTATGGCTCGCCCGCCTGATCAAAGTCGAAGTACGTGGGGTCCATTTGTTTTGTAAAGAACATCTCTTTTTGGGTCGTCAAATCGCCGAGTCGACTTCTCACCGATTCGCATTAACGCGATCCAAAGAGTCGATCACAAAGCGGATTCGCTCGCCCATTTTCGTTTAGGTGTGATTCAAAGAGGCCGCGGTAACGCGAAGAAAAGTGTTGATTCGCGTGGCCTTTGACAGAACTTTTTTAAAACTTGATAACTTGCTCGTTCTTACTTCCTGGGGATACTAGTTTCTTTGCAAAGCTTATAGTTTTTTTAGCACCTATAAGGTGAGATACGGGACATTCCATGTACCATACTGCTTTGTCATAGGAAATGACAACATTGGCGACTAAGGGGTGGCGAGAGCAAGACAAGAACTCATAAATAGGCCTTGTCCATGGGGCTACTCAAAGTGTTAGAAAAGTGTAGCATGAACAACCAGAAGCCGCAACAATAGAATAGTTTAAAAGAAAAGCGATTCCACTCTTTTCCTAAAATCCTAACCTACAGGATCAGAAGTACCTGAATATGATAAGCAACCGTCAGAAATCAGTGAGTGAAATAAGACGGATGGAGAGAAAGAATAATAATAACTAGATGAAGCCTTAGTCCATTTTAACATCCAATCTTACCAAAGGTCAGAAAGGCAGATGGGCATGTCCCTTGAAACTGCTTCCATTGGCATGAGTTAGAGTCCTCTCCTGCAGGAACCTGGCACCTTCCTCGCTCTCTCTTCTGCTTACTTATAATTCCTTGCTTCTGGGGACTGACTAAAAGCCTTTCTCTCCCTAACCGGATTCTGCTTGAACTGAGAAATATCCCATGGGGCAAGGGTAACTCATACAACGAGGGAATCTGGGGTTGGCAAAAGGGTAACTATAGCGCTATCACCAGCTCCAAGGCTTACTACTACAAGAGTGGACTGAGCGCGCTTACTATCACTATTCTATCCCCACCTTATTCTCTAATTCCTAGAGTGGAAGGTATGAGTTCGACACCCGCTTAGCCCATAGCTTTATGGCTATGAAGAGTAGCTGGCATTGGCTCTTTGCCTTTGCTTTAGGTTTGCTTTAGGGCAGACATTGATTGATACAAGGGAAAAAAGAGAGAAAGCACAGCTACGTAGCTAACCCAAGGTTCTGTCTTTCCTTAAGGAAGTGTTAGCTTGCTAAATGTATCCCCTCCTCCTTCCCTTACAGCTCTTGGAGAGGAGACAGTCGACAGATTGATCGCCAAGATCGGAGGCAGGATATCAGTGTATTTGTATATCTGTTTTATTTATACACCTAACCTTTTTTCAGATATTAGATTTATTTTTTTCTTTTCGAGGAATAAGAAGAATGTATGATTACTGTAGAAACGTATAACCCTAACCTTTATCCTATAGTCGATCCTGTCGTAAAGCTCTCGTAAAGGACTGGGGGTTAAGGCACGACTTATTCAAGGAGTGGGATAAGACAAAGACAATCTTCGACACTGATAAACAATACAGAAAGATCATATTCGACAATAAAATAGAAAAACTGGATCTACAACTATTGTGGTTCTACCATGATTTTTTTTTTTTAAAAGGAAATCACTCACATCTGAAATTCGGATAGAGCACACCACCCTAATCACTAAACCAAGGAAAGGACCGCGGTCATACTTTTAAACGATATAAGCCTTACACCTGGTATTTCCTTGAGTGCCTCTTCCCGAATTACTGGTACCAAACATGCATTGCCTTTATCCATGATGCACATGGTGTTGGCAAAGGAAAAGGAATTGGAATAGGAAAAAGAAAAAGCTTGAACTCAGCCCACAAGCTAAGCAAAGCAAGGAGAGAGAGAGTGATAGACTAGAAGAGCATTTGGCTTCAGAATACTTTTTTTTTCTTTTTAAAGAAAAAAAAAAGAAAGCCAATTACCGACAAAGAAAACAACTGGATTGATCCTGTAAAGGTAGCATAACTGAAAGGGTTGTTGGATAGTAATGGTGCATTACAACATAAAGGCCCAAGTTGTTTGGTGAATTTTGAATAAAATGTTTTTAGGATGGGATGCAAAAAATGAGAGTTTTGTTAATTTGTAGTGTAAAATTTTGTGGCTGTGGGTATTGAAGCGACAAGGGAAAGCCATTGTTCTGGGTGATGAGGAGGAACCCGAACAACCAAAGAAGAAAGATAGATCCCCTTTTTTAGTAGGCAACTTCTATTCCTAGGAAGTACTTCAGAGTTCCCAGATCCTTGATCTCAAGCGCCTTACTGATCTACGACCACCCTTGCTTGTTTCCTATCAATCCAATTCGAAAGGGCCTTTCGAGCCGGTTGGTTGCCCTTGTAACCTTAACTATAGCTAGCCCGCGCGCGGGAGCCTTCTTTTGAATTGAAGCTGGTGTCTGAGCCGGGTGAAGAAGTCAATATAGATGAAACAGTCGTTTATGCAGTTGTTGCTCCTGCTTATTTGCCACTTTGTTAACTACCACCCCCTCAAGATCCACCAACGACTGGCACCAGTAGAGCGAGCCACCTCGCCCGCAAAGAGCCCAAATGTGCTATAGAAATAGCGCGCCTGGCACAAATTTAGTTAGCCATAGCGAGACCAAACGAGACTAAGAAGCCACAGGTTCACTCACCTCCTGAGTATTGATCTTCGACTCCGTCCCTAGAAACGGAGTGTTCTTTTTTCACCGGGCCAGCCCGACCCACATTACTCGCTTCTCCAGATTATTAGTACTCTCATGGCTAGGCAACCCTTCGCCCCGTACCGATGCGATTGGACACCGCGCATCTCGACCAGCTCGTTCCAGCGAACACTGACTTTGAGGAGAAATCCTTTCCTGAATGAAGGTGATGCTATTTTGATCGGTGATCATAGGAAGATAACATAAGCAGCCTACTGCGAATGCTTTCTATGGCTCAAACCAAAGAACAACCCATTGCTCCTTACTTGTTGAAAAGACGTATAAGAAGGTAGGACCTTGCCTAACAATTTGAAGATTACAGGAACCCCTGTTTACGACCGTTAGCAAGGCTTTTTTACTCTATAGTCGTACTAAAACATCATTGGTTGAATTCATTCTCATAGTTGTCTTTATTTATTCAGATGCTTTCTTTCTTAAGCCTCCTTTTCTGCCGCCGCCTATCATAACGTGGACGAGGCCTGCTCCGAGGTGGGTTGGGTGCCTCTCGTTGAAACGAAATTAAGGTCTATGAATGACTTTTCCATCAATGAAAAGATCACCTGGTCAAATTCACCAAAAGACAATCACAGATTCAGACAATGAGTAAATACTCTTTTCAAGAAACCCGCAAAAGGAAGCCTGCCCTATGATTACCAACCTCCGTAGTCTTTGTTGGGAACGTCAAGATAGGAATAAGGAAGCACCAAAAAGACCCCAGGTTGCTCTGTTCACCCAAGCAATACGTCATCAAGGTGTAAATATAGTCAGCTCACTTTCAAGCAAATCAACAAAATAACTTATAGTACAAGGAAACCAGATAAACATGACAATAGTCTTTCGACGCAAAATTCACATAGATAAGAGCAAGAGAACAAGATTCACAATATTTCAAGAGAACCCACACAAAAAAGGGAACGGGATACCGTTATATTGGGTCAAGGTTTGCACACTCCAACTCCCACTCTCAATGCCTTTATTTAGGTCAAGCTCCAACAGGTAGATTACACTAAAAGAAATCCACTCAGACTAACAACCTTTTTCACTTATTTCTTTTGAGAAAGACATTTTCATATACTGGTTCAATCAGACAATAAAAATAATAAAAAGAATATTCATGAGGATGTTGAAGATTTATTCACATCTTTATTAGAGCAAGGGTTGATCGAGCTTCCCGAACCTAAGAGACCGGATGAGGTGGGACGAGTAGGAGATCCCAAATACTGTAATTCCATCGGGTTATTTGTCATCCGATAGATTATTGTTGAGTTCTTAAAGTTTAAAAAGTTTGAAAATGATGGTGTCATTGAAATAGACCCTCCTAAGCAACCTGTGGTCACTTCAAATGCTTGTAATAGTTGGAGATATTCTTTGCCCGATAGCTGAGATCTCGCCAAGCATAGCCTATATCTAGTTCTAGCACCGGAAGAGCAATTTCAGAGGATCTCAAAATATGATGAAAGATATATTCAAGGAGAATGGAGCACTCGTGTTAGCCGAAGGAGTAGGGAAGTCTGGTTTGGGCAACTCCTTATACTGAGACTTGCAAGAGCCGGTGGAAAAAAATCCTTATGATCCGGTAGAAGCTGGAGCTGTGGAAAATCAATCCTCCATTTTCCATTCCTGTAAAGATGTTAGGTTGCGCAGCCAAGCCATGGGCAAAGACGCGCTATTCTCAGAAAGAGACGGGAGTTCACCTGATTGTAGTTGAGGAGAGTAGTCAATATTTAGACGCAGCAGAGAAGTTGAGTGGCACAGCCCATGAGGAATGGACTTGAGCTCGGGGCAGCCCCTTATTGTGAGAGATTAAAGGGTGGCGGGCACTCCATCCACAAAAAGAGACTGACGTTTTTTACAATTGATAATGGAGAGGACTCTAAGGGTGGGAGGCGATGGCCCATCAACTGCCAATGACCTGAGTCGGTCACACTTCTCAATCCGCATTAAGCGGTTGTTTATCAAATTTCATACCAGAAAAAAAAGTACTCGCATTCTTAACTGCCTTTCTTGGTGCTTCATTCACTAGAAGTACTCCCTCGAATGAATGAGCTATAAGTGATAGCGTGCTTTCTTGTTAATTAACTATAAGGCCGTGGTTAGGTCTTTTTTTCTATACTGGATGACTATTTAAAAAAGCTCTTTCCACTATCAGGTACTAAAGGCTTTCTTCTTCCAGTGGTAGTAGCCCTCCGCCGTGATTCTCATCCTCTTCTTTCTTTTAGAAGCTTGCTTACAGTCATCCAGTGGTATCGCTTGCTTACTTGCTTACAGAATCACTCACTCCCTGTCTTTCAGTGCTTGAATCCCGGATCAGAGGAACTGCGTGCTGGTTTGTACACGAATGCGTGCATGAAAGAGCATACTAGTCTCCGAGCTCCCTTTCTTATGCTGCTAGGCTAGATCTGGTCTCCCTGGTTGCTTTGGTAAAGAGTTCGCTTGGGTTGGGTGGTGGCTGTGAAGTTATAGCTGGGTGCTTTCTTTATTCAAGAGCCAGAGCCCAACATTTGTCACACTCACGCTGGAGCAATTGAAATATTACGACTGGTCCTTGATTCACCGATTCCGCTAACGGGTACAGGCAGGCCCCATGGGGGAGATATGAGTGGGAGGGACAGGAGAGAACAACCAACAACGCCATCCAGTGCAGACATAGAAAGCCAAGCCGGGAAGAAGCTATCTGTGGTAGTATCGCAAGGCCGGTTCCTCCAAAGCCTGAAGAGTATCTCCATCCTCGTTCGGATTGGACTTACCGGGTGATTGTCAAGGGGAAGGACCTAATCGTCACTTTCTTGGCTATGGGCAAGATCGGCTTGGGGTGAAGACTGAGTCATCAAATCATATAAGACTCAAAGGAGTGCCCAAGAAAGATGAATGGGTAGAGGTCGGAAGGAAGGAGGTCCATCAACCGAAATAAAATCCCCCAATAAGGCGGCTAGAATGAGCAGAAAAAGGAACTGAGGGAAAAGAGTAGCCACCGAAGAAAGGCGGCAAAAAGACCCTCTCCGATGAAAGTTATCTCCTTGATAGGGGTATGAATATCCCTACAACCAGAAGATATCTGAAAGAGCTAATGTCTTTGCAGAAGCCTAACATAGTGATTTTACAGGAACCAGAATGGAAGAGGACTCAGTTTGTCGGCTTGGAATCAAGGACAACTTTGATTACGTAGCTTCTTTCTAGAGGGCTCTAAGGAGGCATTTGGATGTACTGGAACCCCGTGAAAAAAGTCAAATTTAAAAGGACAAGCAATTCATGACTGCTATAGTTACTGAAATAGAAAGGGGGAAACTTGGAAAATCAATCCTGTCCCTTGGTGGCCGAAAGCACGGTTTCAGAATTTAGTTAATACCGCTCCGTGGGGTCGATCAACAGGGATTTCAACAGATACAGAAGATTTCTTCTACACTGTGACTGCCTGGGCTTACCCAGATATCGATGAATAACCTGACAAATCCAGAGGAGTAGATAGAACACATGTCCAGCCTTTGCCCTCCTCGGATTGAGAGATGAAGGATGAGCGACCCGCCTCGCCTGGAAGAGCAGAATAGACTTGTCTTCCACTCTTACTGCAATTGATGGGATGGATAGAAGGCGAAAGCCGCTTTTGCCAATCAAAGCCCCGGTTTGAAACCGATGGAACCCAAAGGAGGGCATACCATACCATATCTTGCTGCTTGGATCCCGCCGCTTTGTTTTGCCTTCCGCCATTCGTTAAGAAAGCCAGACCACTTTCCAAGAACAATCAAACTACACCTAACTAGGGGACACTGACTCGGAGGACTTGCTCATACAACTGAACTGCCCTTCCATAAACTAAAGTAGCAAAAAGAATAATAAAGAGAAGACATGTGAAGGAGTACGCCCGGTTCACCTGGATTCCCTACCAGGGAATCCAGGATATACCAGGTTCTACCACTGCACTGACTGACGGATCGACCAATACCTATCGAGGTTAGCTTTAGATAACTCTATGAGAATCTTGAACTCGAAGGAAGAGCTAGGCTTTGAGCCCTACCTTGATATTCCTCGCCCACCCGCTTGCTTACGGTGGTTGACTTTCACCGGGAGAATACCAATTTCATTTCTAGGAGAAGGCCACTCCTGGATTTCATTCTTAGTGATCCAGTTTTCGCTGATCCGAGACTGATGGGCATCATCCGCTACTTCTCATGATGGTGGGGAAAAATTCCACATGAACGAAAAAACCACCTATGAAACCGGCATGGCAGCACCCAATTCTCGATCATCTACTTTTATCCTTTAGTTTAGAAGCAAGTATCCATTTTCCAAGCTACAGGGGCAAGGCAATCCATCCAGCGAGAAAAGAAAGTCGTAGGTTTTCCAGAGGAGTGACGTAGACAATCTGCCGTAGTCATCGATGATAGGTTTCCCTATTAGAGGAAGACAAAGCTAGCCCTTTCTTAGGCGCATACGGTCTATTCCCGAGGGTTTTTCATCAATCGAATTGCCGGGACAAGCGCTTCTACTTATGTTATGACCTTGGCCCTATGCTTTCTAAAGGAAGTCTACCGAAAGCCTTTGGTACTTGTCTTACCTGATCAATCACTAGGCAGGGGGAAGCTTCTTTAGCTTACCTTTTCTTTTTATGCTGTTCTTGAAAGAGCTACTCTTACCTTGCAAACTGGCAAACCAGATCTCGTCCTGATCGAGGAAAAGGTATAGTGAGCCCTTTTTCGAAGCATTGGAGTATATAAGGCCAACCAACCTCGTTGGTCGATCAATCAAAGAAAGGGATCGATTCACTTAGGAAAATCATCAATAATCTCAGTAACCAGAGCCACAGAGAGGGAGTCACAGACTTCACTTCCTCAATAAGATATAGATTGACTTATCTCTACGACAAGCCTCCTAAAGAGTGGCAACTCTAACTGGTGGATTTCCACTACTACTATCAACAAATCTCAACAACCATAGCCTGCCCAGAATCTCAGCTAGATTCCACTACCAACTCCAACTAGCATTCAGGGATCCCCGCCACCAACAACCCTCAATGAGCAGCCTTCTTTTGGTTTGATTGACAGCTCGTTTGTTAGTCAATCCCAAGAGCGAGAGTAGGCAAGTAATAGCAAGGTCACTCTAAAGAGGTATTTGTTACCTTCGGGAATCTGCTCCGCCTCTCAGCTGCACCGCAAAGCACAGCTTTCTGGTCGGTCTGGAGATAGCACGCACCGCAGAGCTGTTTACCGCTCTGTGAAAGAAGATTCCTCTGTCGACTACAGAGATTTACGAAGTTACTCATTCCATGACCTGAGGCCAGGGATAGGCTCCTGGGCATTGCTCGACGCCTTTGCAATGGCGGACAGACATGGCAGGCTTCGGGAGCCCGGTCGACTTCATTCTATGTAACCGCGCTGTTAATTCGAGAGCCGTCAGGGCTCATAACTCGGCTCCAGCGGTGAGCTCGGGTCGCGATCTATCGATCCGCCAGGATCCAACCGCTATCCCAAAAAACTCCTTGGTGAGCCGGGTCTCGGGATCATAGGGGGTAAACCGGACATCTTACTCTACGAGATTATGGAGTGAAGATATGAAAGCTGCATGCGCCTCGGAGAAACCGATGTGTAGGCTTATTCCGTGTCCCGGCTCTGGACTGACGGGGCGAAGCGAAAGCTTTACAATAGACCTAGATCCGCCTCACTCGATTGAAAGTCTATGATTGTCTGCTATGAGTAGAGAGGAGAGGTGAGAGGTAAGGATTCACATAGGATTTTTCTTTCTCGATGGGGGAAAGCTTAAGAGAGTGGTCAAGCCAAGAAGAATCGAATCGGGTGGGAGCATTCGACTTCATCAGTCGGGTTCGCTTTCCCTTCTGTCTGTGCTAGCTAGGCTAAGCTAAGTCTGACGTCTTGCTGCTTTAGTGGAGCCGGTGGCTTGACAAAGAGAGTACGGGAAGAATTCATTCCTATGCTAATGAATCTGATGCCATTGATTCTGTTGTAATGCTAGCGAAAGGCTTTAAACGAATACCTGGCTCAAGGGAATAAACTGGCTTTCTTCTCGGCTATGGGTCATGGGAGAGAGAGTGATTTTAGAATGTCTTTCAGCTAGTGTTTAAATAAGCGCTGCACGAATGGCAAGCTCCGGTCTTCTCTTATCCACTGCAACTTTCATTATTGCAGTTAGCTTGACTCCTGGTATAGCTCGTAGTAAGCATAGAGGAGTAGCTGTCCTTCATTCCAGTGAATCTTTTTACTTTAGAAAGAGTTCCCCCCGAATCCATACATTTTGAGGTCCCAGTCAGCTAATGGGACTAGAGTTCCAGTTTAGGAATAAAACGGGTTGAGGAATTCTTTCTGGATCTAATTCCTATTATGTGGGATGAAATTACTCTACTAGGGGCTTTAGCTAATAGATATATATCTATTATGCCAGCGAGGAAGAGATCTAGTTTGAGTGGGAGTTTTATTGGGACTTCTATTACATCTCGCCCAGTGGCAGTTTTAACGGTAGAGGGCTTATATATAATTCTAATTTATATTTTCTGGCTGGGGTATAGCTATAGATAAGATATCCTGGGGTGTCACCGAAAAAACCGGGTGAATTTCTTGTTGTCTCTGCCGGGTCCAGGAATTTCTCTCTCTATAGGACCAGTGCCAGTTGGCGTGATAAGATAAGCGCTTTATAAGACCTCTAAGCCTGAGAGTTCTGTTCCATTTCGTAAATAATGTTCAGTGTGAAGTACTTCCATTCGCCCCTCCTCCAATTGCGGACTCCTTGTCAGAAGAGTTATCAAGCGCAAGGGAAAAGACTAGCAAGCCAATTACAGTCTTAAGGGTTGGTGTTCGAATTCTCTTCTCATTGGATCCAGTTGGAATTGTAGTTCTCTTTGCTGTTGTGCCAAGCGAGGGAGTTCTTTGATAACTCTACCGGTGCAGGCAAGTTTACTCGCTTCTCCTCGAATTGCATAAGAAAGATGGTTCTGGAGATAAATCCTACCCGCAAGCATTTGCTTATAGAATGGTGGAGGGAGGAAGAGGTAGCAATACATTCCGCCTGATGCTTGATCACTGCATTCGTGATATATCAAATGAGCTCTCCGATCTATGATGAATAGTTCCTTTTATAGGATCATATTTCTTTCTAGTCCTAAGCATTTTAATTGGACCTTTCTCCTTGACTTCAGTTTTGGAATATTTTCATACGGGATTGGAACGACCTATGTTGTAACGGAGGAGAGAAGGTGAACCAGCTTCCTTTGGTCGCCTCTCCCGTCTGGTCGAGTAGCTTTCGCTCCTTCCTACTTACTTAATTATAAGCGGCTACGTGGCCTATTGGGAGCTTTTTAGTCATAGTGGGAGCTTTCGGAAATCACTTTGCAGGTCAAGATCATAGGAAGAGGGAAGAACAAGGGAGAAGATCTTTTTTAAAAGAAGACGATTCCAAAACAAAAGAAACTCAAAACGGAGAATAGGATGCCTTAAAGGTAAGGTAAATAAGAATAATCATAAATTAAAAAGAAAATAGCTGCCTAGCCCGCGGGAAACAGAAGGTTAGGAAGGGAGAAAGGAGATTTTCCAAGACTACTGAAAGAGCACAGATTCGGCTTGGGAGTTCTCACTCGGGCTACTAATCTCCTCTTCTCCTACTCATAAGAACCAGAACAGGCACTCGTAATCGTCCCTAACCTCTGTCCTTTTACCCTTTGAACAGCAAGCCGGAACTGGATTACATTTCAATAGAGAAAGCTATCAATGGTCACATTGAGACGGGAACAGATGGGAAGTTCGCCCTCCAGTTCTATTCCTTTGGATGAGACGGCGGTGAGCAATCGATAGAGAGCAAGGGATGCTAGCGCTCTTCTACTCATATTCCTTGCTTCAGTTGGTTCAGGAAGCTTTGGCATCGAGACGCATTACGATAGCTATAGCTAGGCCGGGTGGGATTCTCTATCGGATGGTTATTCATCAAGTGGATCCTTTGCCCCTTACCTCAGTAGCTGGGAAGGCAGGCCCTTAGCTTCAACTAGTTCAGTTTGAGTTCAGGAGTAGTTGCATTGCTAGTAGGCAGAAAATCAGTAGTGCGTTAGCTTATCTGTTCATTTTCAAACAACCCTTGTTTGTGCTCCTTTATCTTTCTAAGCCGCTCTCGCTAGCAGGGAATCTAGTTCAGCAAGGTCCATACCTCCATACCATAGGGTAGGGTGAGCTCGCTTGAAGCTGGGGCGCGTCTGGTGGTATCGTATATAAGATCACACGGCTGCTTTTAGGAGCGATCTGTTCATCCAACTCGAAATCTCGTAAGAGAAGAATCTGACGCCCAAAATTCTAATTCTTATGTCTTTCTTGGCCGGCAATTTACGACAAGTCTTTCTGAATTTTCGCGAGCAAATTACAATAAAAAAAAGTTTAATTAAACATGGATATATTTCTTTCTGATCACATCACTACACTTGCAGTCGGACTCATTCTTTCGATAGCTATTTTTGGTGCTTTTAAAGCTGGCCAAGTTTTTGAACGAGCTACTATTTCGGAACGTATACATGAGGTGGATCTAGAAAAACTAAAACAAAAGACCGCTAGAGATGCTTTGGAAACATTATAATGATACGAATGTCAATTTACCAGAAGAACTCAGTTTCAAAGACATAGTGGAACATTCCTTTATTATAGACGAGAATATAAAAGAACAAATTCTCGGGCTAAACAAAATCTATTTGGATCTCATTAGTAATGGCACGGGCAGTAGCTACTTTGTTTACATTCTGGATACGTATGGCCATATTGTGGGTATGTAGTTAGGACTTGGTTTTTCTATTAACTTTTTTCTCGTACCTTTTCACACCTTCTAGACTTTCGGCGGAAAAAGAAGAAGAGTATGAAAGCAGGAGTTCGGGACTTTCCTTTCGCCTGCAACAAATCGTAAAGTCGTCGCGCCGGGCCCCGGTGTCGAGCAGAGCATTCAAAGAATGAAGTTTTTAAAATAACTGAATACTTATTCCTCACAATTACTCCTTGTGATGCAGCGGAACCATGGCAATTAGGATTTCAAGACGCAGCAAGCCCTATGATGCAAGGAATAATGGACTTACATCACGATATCTTTTTCTTCCTCATTCTTATTTTGGTTTTCGTATTATGGATCTTGGTTGGCGCTTTATGGCATTTCCACTATAAAAAGAATCCAATCCCGCAACGGATTGTTCATGGAACTACTATTGAGATTCTTTGGACCATTTTTCCTAGTCTCATCCTTATGTTCATTGCTATACCATCATTTGCTCTCTTATACGCAATGGACGAGGTAGTAGTAGATCCAGCCATTACTATGAAAGCTATTGGACATCAATGGTATTGGACTTATGAGTATTCAGACTATAATAGTTCCGATGAGGAGTCACTCACTTTTGACAGTTATATGATTCCAGAAGATGATTTAGAATTGGGTCAATTACGTTTATTAGAAGTTGACAATAGATTGGTTGTGCCAGCCAATAGTCATCTACGTCTTCTTGTAACATCTGCTGATGTACTTCATAGTTGGGCTGTCCCTTCCTTAGGTGTCAAATGCGATGCTGTACCTGGTCGTTTAAATCAGATCTCTATTTTGGTACAACGAGAAGGAGTTTACTATGGTCAGTGCAGTGAGATTTGTGGAACGAATCATGCTTTTATGCCGATCGTCGTAGAAGCTCTTTCTTTGAAAGATTATTGTGATTGGGTAGACATTCAGCAATTTTAAGAGGGGATGGGACTATCCGCGGATTCAGTCGCATCAAGCTCATCAACCGACTCTACCGCGGATTCCGTAGCATCAAGCTCAGAAATCGACCATGTTGTCAGGGAGCTTGTAGCGTATTGTGCCACCTAAGGACCCGGCCCCGGATTCGTTACGCTCTGAAAAGAAGAAGTTAAAAACCTTTTTAATATGGGAAGGGAGGAAGCCCGGCCCCAAAAGCAGGTGAACGACTACATAGAATCCTTAGCCATAGAGAAATCCTCAGTAGGATTTTGTAACGCTCTCTTAGAGAGAGTACGGTCTTTTCAAAGTGAGCACTAACGGAAATCCTACACCGTTTCCCTTCGATTCGGAAGAGGATCAAGCTAAGCTGTTCTCCATTATGTGGGACGGCGACCAAGATAAAGAATCTTTCTTTTTTACTACATGTCGTACGGAACGAGCCTTGTCTACGAAGGAGAGCGACCTCATCTTGCTTGCTTCTGGCGAAGCTTCTAGAAGAGAAGGCCTACTACTACAATAAATAGGAGCGATAGGAAAGCCAAGCAAGCCGTATAAAGGCGAAGAGCTCGTATAGCAAGCAAGCCTACTTATAGCCCTCTTTTCTTTTTCCGCGGGATTCAACAACTCTATATACAGCACCCCGCTCTTCTTTTCTTTTTTTTTTCAAGTTCTGTTTCAAAAGTCCACAAGGAGCGCAGACTAGCTGGAAACGGGTTCCCGATCGGAGTGAACGAGTGTAAAGGTGAGTTGTTCTCACCACGCTACTCTATCTACGCTATTATACCTGGTACGTTACTTCGAATGGCCCACCTCAAAAGCTTTCTTTACTGCAAAAGGGTATAAGCATAAGACCCTTCTTAGAAAGCACTCACTGAGTTAATTACGGAATAAAAAATCCACTTTATTCGACTTGCATGTGTTACGCAAATGACATTTCCGGGATAGATTGGCTATCCTGAGTGATAAAGAGGGATCTTAGGCTCTGGTGACCGGCTTGTCTACTTAGTAGAGTCGCACTTTGGCCTTTATTAATAACATATAAATAAAGGGGTTTTCTCGATCACAACTTCTATAATTATAATGTCTAAACCAGAGCCAGAGAGAGAATCAACTTCCTTATCTAAATCTAAGATGCCGATGTTGCAGTTAAGAGAGCAGTTTCTCTTTTCTGTATCAATCGAGGCAATAGCAAGCAGAGATAGAGCCGAGCATACCAGGTATCCAGAGAAAGCAGCCTAGCTAGCCCGGAATGCCAGTCTAACACCAGTATAAGCACTATTGGTAGAGCTTTCAATCCACAGCTTCGACTTGTCTAACTGGAAGATAGAACAACATTAGATAGGGATAGAGAAGAGATTGGTTACAGATAAGAAATAGCATAGCAATTGCCTTATCTTATTAAAGCAGACAGTTGCTAGTCTCTCTCTTACTTGTCTAGTCGGAGATAGCACTCTCTTCTAGGATGCCAATTGGATAGGTAGATTGCTAACTCTCAATCCTAGCAAGCAAGTGAACGGAGCCTATAAGCAAGCGAGGCATATTAGCAAGTTTATGTGCAGTGAGTCTTGGCAGATAGAAGCTTCTTGGTGCCAGGATTCCGGCATCCAGGACATACCAGGCCATAGAGGTTCTTGTCTAGCTTGTTTCCCAGACAGACCAAGCTCCCATAAAAGAAAGGAGTACAGGCTTGTCATCCCCCTTATGCTTTCTCTATTTTTTCTATTAAAGGAGGATAGCAAGCAGGATGGCTCCATGTCCAGTCTACTGATTGGGAGTGAGAGCTGTCTACCTATTCTATTGGATCAGCTAGCTTGTCCCATCTCTCTTACTGGATTGGTATGAGATCCCAGCTCTAACTCTCTTTCCTGGCATGCACTAAGCCTAGCTAGTGGCATGCTGACCTTGCCTGGCATCCACTCCCGGATCACTGTCAGAACACACAATTCAATTAGATTTCCGACTTGTTACCTGCTGCCTGTGGTTCATAAAAAGTCGCTAATGGAATGGGAACCGCTCCTTACGCGCATTCGGGCTTAAGTTCCGAAGGTATTTTTCACTAAGTTAAGTAAGGAAAGAATAAGGCCCGGAATGAATGAATGAAGAAGGAAGTTGGTTACATCATTCTTTGTCAATGCTACCCCTTTGTTTTGTGCGGGGTAGAAGGACTCATTTCATTCTATTAAGGAGATTGCTTTCGAAGCCTATACCTATAAGGAGGATGATAGAAGGCAGAATTCCGAAGATTACTGGGTTTCTAAGAAGGCAGTGGTGCATCATCCAAAAGAAAATGGTTCACTACGACAGCATGAAGTTCCAATGTTTTTATTCCGGGAAGGATGATTCGATCAATAGCATGGAGGAGGGAATGAATTATTCAGTTAAAGAGATGAGCGTTGATCTCTCTTATGATTTTTAGAGTTACCTTGCAAAGAAGCCCTTCTCCGACAACAACTTAAGACGGGGCATCAAGAACTCTCAAGGCGATAACAAGCCCAAAGGCGACATCTGAGAGGAGAAGTCGAAAGCGCTAACAAAGGACTTGCACAAACCTCCATCACATTAGGTGCCTAGCCTCTTTCTCGATGCAGCAAGCTGAGATAGTTGAATTAGATGTCAGTTCCTCTAGCAGACGCCTTCTTCCCAAACCCCTTCTCTTCCTCTTATTCTATTTCTATGTCATTTTCTTGCCTTAGATCAATCCCTTCCTCACTTTGTCATCCAATGCATATTCTCAAGCAGGAGATTCGTGAACAGTAAGAACGCATTCCTTGTCCCATTCGATGCTTTACTATACTCTTTTCTTCAAGGTTTCGCTTGTATTTTCATAGAGTAAGTGTAGTAATCACTCTCTAGTAAAGGAACTCGATTAGCCGAGCGCTCCTCTTTCCATTTTCTGTGATTTGAAGCTAGATATAGATAGAACTCGATCGAACTAAATGCTATTCTTTTGTGGCAAACTCGTGGTATCGTATATAAGAGAAAGCTTGCTTTTAGGAGTGCTCTTTCCCTATAACTATTAATTGAATAATCGAAGACAGATGGTAGCCTAGTTCAGAAGAAAGATCGTAGCGAATGAAAGGTAGGGCACAAGGCTATCCGAGTTCACAGGTGTCGTTGCTTATCCCTTTCTTAAGATTGGCTTGGTGTTCAGTGTACCGGGTACAAGATCGAAAAGAATGCTTTGCATTCCAAGCCGAAGTGAGAAGACGTCTGTTCTTCAACCTCTATCCCTTGTTCTGCTCTGCTAACTGTAATTTAACCACCAACCCACTCGAAGTTCAAATCCCCTTTCGCCGAGGAGTGAACGAGTGACAACAGGAGAGGGACGGGAGATAGACTAAGAATCCAAGGGGTGACAGTAAGTCAATTGACAAGTGGAGATAGTGAATCACGAATAGACTCTCAACCTCTCCTTCCAAGTTCCGTGGGGAAGTGCCCAACTCCAGCTCGACTCTTAATCTTTGGGTGAGAAGGTAGCTCTATTGACTTACGGTAGGAAAGAACGACTGATAAGTTAAGGAGCTGAAGATAGTCAATCGACAGTTCTCCCCCACCAACGGAGTACAGGAATCTTCTTATCCTGGTTTCACTCCCCCAGGACGATGGCAAGAACTCTTAGCAACGAACCATCACAAATATGCCATCATCACATTACACCTGCCTGTTGATTTCCTCACTCCAGAGAACGTCGCGCCACCTCTGTCTCCAGATGACACTGGAACGTACTTGGTCGTTGGGAATGGGCTTCCACCAAACAGTTTGAGATGAGACGGGCAGGCACAGGAGTTTCGAGAGATGAGCTGTCATTATTGGGAAGTTTTGAGGGATATGCCCGTTAGTTCCAGGTAGTAAGTGGGTCGCACTGCTGGGATAAAATAAACTTGTAGGTACACTATACGTAAAGGTGAGGACATATGCTACGGGTGCTACATTAAAAAAAAAGTCTTTTGATTTGGGCCCAGCAGTTTAACAGATGGAACTCGTTATGGATGCTTAGTTTGGAGTTGGCTTAGAAAAGGTACGGACTATACATGCCGGAACGGCCTTCTGGTATGGGTTATCCAAGCTGGTAAGCGAGTTCTGGAGTTCATGCATCAGCGACAGCTTAAGTTGGAAAGCATTGGTGCATCTGAGACGCGGAGCAGATTGCCACTTAGGACTGTGTGCTGTGGTCCCATTACAAAGGGAACCTCTTGAAACAAGGGTTTCGATTACTCTCCCTCTTCGTTGCCCTGTGGTTGATCCCAGCGGGGTCGTAAAATGGCGGTTAGCGGAGCGGGTACAGGTCAAGCGAGGAAAACAAGAGTTCCGGTACAACCAGACGAAGTAATCACTGAGCCGGATCAGCCAGACGAAGCAAGAAGAGTGCCGGATCATCCGGGCACAGAAAGTCAACCAACTGTAGATGAAATCTTATATCCAGTCTGGTTTGATTCGGAAAAAACAAAGAAAGACTCTATAGCTAAATTAGAGTGGGGAGGCTGACCCAAAGCCCAGTTTCAGTATGGACGTCCCGTTGGAGAATGCGAGACCTCATCTTCATAGGTTTATCTGCGTGCCTGTTGATTTGACTTGGTATGGGACTGGATAACCCATGATCTCAGGTTATGCCTCATCATCATAGTATGGGCCTGCTCCCCTATGAGTCACTCTGATCGCTACTTGTTTGAAGAATCTCTTTCTTCAGACCGTGACTGATTGTTTGTCTGCTAAGCTCGGGAGCTAGGACCCTTCCTTCCCCCGCCAAGGTTAACAACGAGCCGCGTTGAATGAGTTAGGTGTACTCCTCGGCTGTGAAAGAGAGGGCGCTTCTGAGCTAAATCAATCCCGCACAGGCCCGGAACTTTACACTCAATGAAAAGGAAGAGAAATTCCGCTTTGAAAGCGATTCCAGAGATCATAAGAACAACCGGGTGGCGGGCGGGAGCAGCAGAAGCATTGAGATGTTCAGAGATGCGTCAAAGTATACCTATGAAAGTGGATTGCAAGGGTCAGGCGCCTTATTCCCTCAACCCTGAACTCTACACCGGCGCAAGAGGAACCGGAATAGGAGCTTTTCTATCTATAATAGGAATAGCAACGGACCAAGGAACACAAGCCAGAATAAGAAGCACTTTTTTCTCCGTATTAGGAGCTAAAACGGGTTAGGGATTCTTGTAGGGACGGTACGAGTAGAAGCCTATTCGAATTCGAGAGCAACTCCTTCTTTGGCCTGCAGCCTCTTGGTAGTTGGTAGATAGGCCCAAGCCAAAAGGTGGCTCAATTGCCTGGTTTTGAGGGTAGTAAGGAAGCGAGAAAAATCAGTGTCGAGCCTTAAAGATAAAGAGCCTGAAGGAAGTTTTGATGGTCTAAGTCCTTCTCTTACTGAAAAAGATTGGCAGAAGTCTAAAGTCATAGCTATAACTTTTTCCTCTAAGTAAATTTCTTTATTTTAGAGTAAGGGGAGAGATTGTCTGTCTGATATTATATCTGAGAAGCTTGATCATCCGACTCCTTTACTTTTTTAATGAGGCCAAACAAAGTATGAAATAAAATTACCGCTTTCTGCTTCTCGAAAAGCCGCCCTACCCGGATTATCGCCTTCCTATGTGGGAGGAGATGAGCAGTACTACTGCTGATGCTGAGACCCATGAGGAGACAGAAACAACCGATAGCGACCCGATAAAAGGCCTATGAGCCAGGAGTCGATTCGAGTCGTTAAGCTGTAAGTACCAAACCGTAGTCCCCCCTGTTGCGACTTCTTCCTGTTATTATTGGACTTGCGGCAGTCCTACTAAGAAGAAGGAGAAGTTCCAACACATTCTCTAAAGGCTGGAGTCTTAGAGCTGTGATACTATAGAATATCTATTTAGTCCGCCCCCCGGGTCAAAGTTTTACAGTTCAAGTAAGTAAGCAAGCCCCAACAATTCCAAGGGTAAGCGCATTTAGTTCGCTTTCGAGTGTAAGAGAGTAAGTTTTTACAGCCAGAAACTGGGGCAGGCAATTAATATAGATCTAGCTCGGGATATGCCTTTAATAGTAATAGTTAAGGCTGGTAATATGGTACCAGGAAAGATTCAATATTTTTATCACTAGGCGGGGCAGGTTTCAAGTTTTCCCCAAGCTTTCACCAGGTACAGTAATCGGTATTAGCCGCCCTCTTTACGCTAGAGTCGGTCGCTTTCATTTAAATTGCTCATTCATCTTGAATTGAATCCGAGTTGTGACCAAGTTGACTGCTCCTAGAAAGGGACTATCGGGGTGTGAAAGGAAGCCGATTAAGAAAATGCTTTTCTTTTTGAATGCGGCGAAAAGGCTCTTAACAGGCCCTAAGTCATTTCTCTTTTATAAGTGACTGCACTGCTAAGTGCTTCGATTTCGGTACATAGAAGGTGTTGGATATTCTGGAATACGTTGTCATTTCGAGTGCTTTTCGCTCTCATTTATTCTCCAAGCCCCAGCGAGCGAGCCAGTGTCCGTGAACTTTTAGATATATTTTAACTTTTAATACTTGACTTAAACGATACAAGTATATTAGTATATTAAGATCCTATTAATAACTTATGATACTACCTCGTTTAATTAAAAAAAAACTTTCCAAGAGTAAGTTTGTTTGAAAGTAATACATCTAGGTTCGCGAGCTAGCCATCGAGTAAGACAGTGACAGCAAGCTCTGGTTCAGCGCCATATATATAAAGGTGGTACCTTTTTTTTTATTCTCTGGGTTTATTTTTAAGTTGGAGCACCGTATAATGAAGAACCCCAAAGATATTTAAAGCCTATTTCAAAAATCCTATTGTAAGTGTGGAAGGAATTCCTAGTTGCTTTCTTGGCTTCAAAAGTGCAAAAGTATAAATAAGTAAAGCCAGTATAAAAAAGGAGAAGTCTTTAAAGCAGTAGTTTTTGTTTTTATACCTCCAGTTGCAGTGCTCTTTTCAAGAAGGTAATCAAATGCTTAGGCAATTAGGGAGATTTTAGGTAAAAAAAGAGCTTTCAATCAAACTGCCCTTATTCTTCTCAACATCTGCGGACCCCTGAAGTGACAGCATCCCTAGTACCCTTACTCCAACTGAGCTTAGTTCTTCAAACATCTGCGCATCAGATTGGTTCACTTCCTGCCCTACGGTCTAAACCTGGAATGAATAGTTTCTGGAGAAGTGTAAAGATCACTAGAAAGAGTTCACTATACTATATAGGCTTCTGCCGGGCTCTTATAGCTGTAATAAGGAAAGACTTCTTTTTTCAGATCAATTCTATGGAACCAGATAAATGAGAGGATAGTTTCTGCCCCGTGACCGGTTCTTAAGTCGCGATTTTGCACTTAAATGATAGCTTTCTCGAGGAAAGATTGAAGGCTGACCTGGCCCTCACTCTCAAGGCTTTCGCTCCGGATGTCCCGAGATAAGCATTCATTCATACAAGCACAAAGACTTTTCCGTGCCTAAGAAAAAGGACGAATCTCCTCTTTCTTTTCTTTCTAGGCTGATAGTAGCCCTTCCTCCCCGAAGAGAAAGTAGGGCATTCACCTCTATCAATGACTTAAGAAAAGCAGCCTTTCTTAATAAAGAACCCGAAGGCGAGCTACCCTGCTCGTGACACATAGATAGGGCTTGCTGCTCCTTCCCGTCCCTCCCTTTCTTGATAGCACAGGAAAGAGGCTAGCACTAGCAGTGCGTATTCCATCAAGAGCTGCTCAATCTATGCAACTTGGGATATTATGGCTTCTTACTCTAGAAATTCCTTCATTTAATAAATAGAAATAGAATCTTATACTACTAGGACCAAAGTAAAGTGATTCAACTCCAGCACGAACGGCTACATCCTCTTCCACTGCTCCCACTTCTGCTACCGGGCATGAACTTCCCTGGACTTGCTATCGAGAAGGAAATCCGCCTTAAGCCTTCACTCGGAGTTCTTTCTTTTCTTGCTTGCTGGCTATCCCGTACTTTGACTATACTAGTGAAACTATCTGAAGCTTAAGCCTAAGCCCCCTTATGAAACCAACCGAAAAAAGCTTTTATTTTAGTGCTGGTACCCTTACTTACTCTATCAAGTAAGTACTTTCATTCCTTATGGGAGGTTTTATTGGAGTGATAGTGCTTGGAGTGGTCCCTTATCCTTTCTTGCTGGCTTGCTTAATCTTATCTAACTTTCCGCGCTGCCTAAGGAGATAGATTCGACTGACTCTTCTCAATAGTAGGGGGAGATCTAGGAAGAAGTAGACGAATCCCCTTACTTATGCTTTGATTGGACTTTGGTGCTTGAGAGAGGAAAACAGAAAAAAAAGCAGTATCCCTCACTTGAACAGCGGGGAAAAAGTGCTTTTAGTAGGGAAGACAACTCCCTAACTCGTTCGAGCTAGGCCGAAGCCCCGAATGGATTGGATCGTTGCAACCCTGTTTCCATATCTTTCGGCGTATCACCATTCTTCTGGTGCATTCTACGCGGTTAGTCTATCGGCCTATCGCCAGTTTCTCTTTTCTAATCAAGGTGATTCTCTGGACTATCTTACTCTATTGAGTTCGTAGTTCTTCCCGGACCCCAATCCCTCACTCATGGGAGCGAACCCCGAAGCCAAGGTTGCTAAGGATCTCTACCTCTCCTAAGCCCATGCAGCGAGTTCGCTGTCGCTGTTGCAGGCACCTACTTCTAGGTTGTAGTATGCAGAATTCCTAGTAACCTCCGCCCTAAGGGTTCCGGATCCCTAATAGTGGTTAGTCTTCCTAAGCCTGTTTGCATCTTTCTCGTGAATCGCCAGTTTAGCATGTATTTCCTTTTGTAAAGCTGCCCAAAGAGCAGGCTATTCGCTCCCTTTTCTTTGGTTTGAGAACTTACATCGACTAGGCCGTAAAGGAGTCAGTATTGACTTTCACGACTATCAAGCAAAGGAGCCATCTTTCATGGATGCATGGCTTCGAACTATAATAGCTCAAGGAATCAACCATTCGATTTTCAAATAGAGAACGTAAGCACTAATTCATCTCGTCTTGACTCTTTCCTTACTATACTTTAGAATTCCGGGTGAAGGAAGTATGCGTTATTGGTCGAAGGTAGGTAAAAAAAGGATACCTTCTTGCTTCCCGAAATAACAGGTGAAGAGCGAGGATGGTATTCCAGTTCAGTACTGATCTGTGTAAGCCAAATAGATACCTACTTCCCTTGCCAGGTGCAGCTGTTAAGTCCCGTCCCCTATGTATAGGCAACCCAAGCCAACTACCACACTCCTTCCGAGTGAATGGATTCCTTTCTATAAGGTTCCCAAGTATACATGTGATTCTGCAATGTAAAACTGGTTGTTCCCCGAGCTCCAACTGCTTTAAGAGTTCCGAGCTTCCTGACCGCTCCTACTCCTGGGTTTTGGTATCGAGACATAATCCATTTAGCCAAATCAGCTGATTTGCTTAATGCCTCCCGTCCTCATTGGAGGCCCAGGTTCCGGATTCTAGGAGGAGAACCGAGACACCTCACTCATGGCACCTAGGCGAACTTCCCCGTTGGAGAGGCAATGGAGACTAAACCCCCAATTTCCTCACTCTTTCCGAACCTAAGCCAACTATCCCGTCCTTCCTAGCTCTAGCTTGTGTCTTCTCGGCGAATGCCCAGTCTCTCGATGAATAGTCAGCTCTCCCTTCTATTTAGGTTCTTCTAGAAACCCGGTAACAAAAGAAGCAGTTTTCCTTTGATTTGCTCTTAAGCGGTGTTAGTAGTGGTAGCTACTGAAGACCAAGGAATAGACCCCAAACTATCCCCTCTTAGGTCGGTTCTATGCTTCCCGAGTCCACATTCCCTTCTTTAGGATTGAATAGAGTAAGGGCTGGGCTGCCCTTTACTTGTTCTATTAGTTAGAGTAGTCTCCGTGGAGAGGTAAATCAAACTAATTTAGTTGCCGAAGCGCAGAGCTAAAGAGTCTCTCTGCTTGCTTGTTCTTTCTTAAGCTATTCCCGCTTGTAATTCCTTCTCTTAATGTGGTTGTATCATCGTCGAATCGTTTGCTCGCAGTTCTTGCAGTTGCAGACTGAGCTGGGTAATCTGTAGCGAACCCCTAAGCCAATCAATCTATCTTTTTTGGTCATTCTCCAAGGTTTTTGGGGTGATTCTTCGAGGTTCATGTTCGAAGGTAGGCAAACGAAGCCAACCCAAACACATCTTCCACCCAGACTTCTTCCACTACCTGTAAGAGAGTGGGGTGATCCGCCCATTTGTTCAATTGAAATCTTTCTCTACAAGTGTACGGCTTCCATAGTATAACTCATTCGAGAGAGCCTAAGAGAGAGCTTCGAACCAGGCTACCCAACCATCGCTGGCGCAGTTGCAGTGTTGTTGCTCTCTTCTTCTGAAGCTAGGATTCCCTTATTTGCTGTTAGTTGGTAAAGGAGCCATGCTTCTTGAGCCCGCATTCCGCTCAATCCTAAAGAAGGGAATGGTTTAAGGGATGCCACTAGCTTTCTGATTGATAAGACCGATCCCTCTTCTATTAGTCTAGTCCTTTTTGGTGAAAGGACGAATCGGTAGAAAAAGGCTTAGAATCGGTAGTTTCGATCGACGAATCACGTGTCTCTCTTTTCTAATTGGATTTGTTCTCTGCAGTTGATGATCAGCGAATCATCAATCAGTCTTTCAGTGTTTCCGCTCGATAAGGTGTCGAAATCTTCATGTGATTCTGCGGTCCTTGTTGCCGATGCTTTGATTAAGGGAAGGGGATTCCCAGGGCAAGGGGAAGAGCTAGGCTAAGAAGGAAGCTCTGAAAAGAGTTGATCACGTAGGTTGCTTAAGGAGCTCTGCTTTCTTTTCGTGGGTGAGTTGTAGTTCCTTCTCTTGATGCACTTGTTGGCTATGCCATTGAGTCCGACCATTTCCTTGCTTTAGGCAGGAATGTAGTAAGGTATGCCCTCTCCTGTAGCTATAAGCTCGAGGGCGTGTCTCTTGAATTCCACTCAATAGGTTGCCAGAATCCCCATGTGATTCTCGGTTGTTTGCATCTCATTCTTCGCTCTCTTTTGTTAGCAATGAGAGCAAGTTCCCACTTCTCTTAGCTATGAGCTAGCACTTGCTTCTGATCGAGGATGATAACGAGACTTGATCTGAGCGTAACCAACCAATGTTGGATCATAAGGATCTATGCTTTCCTCCTTGTTTGCAGTTGGTATCGTAGAATCGGTAATCTTCCTCATCGAATGCCCATCTTTCCCTTCTAATTGGTGTATTCTCTGATTCAAGATCCTCGTCGAATGTACTCATCAAACCCCGATTTTAACTGCAATAAAGCCTGAATTACTGAATAAAAAAGATGGAATTAAATACGATACTAATGTCAAAAATATAGTGAGTTGTTACTCTCAATATGTGAATACTGTGTGCGGTAAACATATTTTTTCCAATCCACAGGATGGGCGGAAACGTCATATTGAGAAGTGGAATTCATTTTCAGCACAGCTCCAGAGCTGGCTGGGAGAATAAGAAGTTTCAGTACTGTGTCCACTTCTAAAGGAGATAGTATGTTACCGGGCAAGAATGCTGAAATGCAAGTTTCTTATTCCAAAGATACCTTTGATGGTTATTGGTCCCGTTTAAAGCGGTTGATCGCTCATGAATCATGCAAGGATCCATATTCAGGATTAAGAATAGCTGCTGTTTTCTTCATTATTTGAAATGTGCAGAATATAAGCTTCTAGCATTGGTTGTAATGAAACTGTTATTGAAGTACGCTTACTATATTAAATTTTATTATGGTAAATTGACTATAGGGTATGTGATGAAACAGTCAACTGGAGATATTTCCTTTACAATAGGTAAAGCTATTTCTTTAATGGATGCTATGGGGAATGCTGTGCCAAACATAGATTTATACAATACTATATTAAAATTGGTTAAGGCTAAAGCCGAGGATTACCTGGGTGAATTGGTATCAAGTGTATTCATTCGAATCTATCTATTGGGTAGGTATGAATCCTCCGATTGCTCTCTTAGCGAAGATGAAATCTATAACCGGATTTGGGAATTCATTTCAGCCGGTATAAGTGCTGGTGAACCAGTAGAAGTGAAATCTATGGTTAGGAAGCGTCCTTATCCCAATTATATAACTGCACTCAAACCGACGAGTAAGGAAAGGTCATTGTAGCCGATACGGAGACAGTTATAATAAATGATGTTCATGTGCCTTACGCTGCGGGTTTCTTGGTGGTTAAGCCGGGTGAAGATGTGGGTTCCAAGCCTGATAATTTAATTGAAACATATTTTAGTGAAGAGTATATAGTTAAGTCCGAATTCACAGATAGGAGCTATTCAATGCTGTTTTTTTCCATATGAGGAAAATTTGGGTGACTAAAAGAATGAGGGACTGATCCAGGTCCATAAGTATTAGGTCCACCAGCGCACACAATTATTCTGCCCGTTTAACTACCCCTAGAGAAATTTCTGCTGATGGCCCTTGAATTATAGCAACCTCAACTGCCGTACCCAGGCACCGGTCTCTAGAAGCTTCTGGAATCTTCAATTTATTTGTATGGCCTCAGTGATGAGAATATTTTGTGTGCCACTTCTGATGATGCATTGGGGACAAGTATATGTCAGTTCAGTAGATCAACGCTTTCAAGGACTCCTAAGTGATTTGTCACCAGGCAGCACATCCGCAGATGCCATAAATTCCTCCGAAAAATCAGAAACTGATACTGTGCGGCCATACAATAGAATTCCAATTCTCGTTGTCGGGGGAAGTGAATCAACTGTTTTCAGTTTGAACGTAATCAACCACAGGTGATGACAGTTCTGGCAAATTTCGAAGATCTTCCTTGCTTGGAGCTATGTATTCACCTCCGCTTCCATTCAGTTTCCGGCAAATTACACACTGCCATTGGCCTGAGCCAAGTAATATCTTGCAATAGAGATTTGCATAAGCCCCACAATTTTGAAAACGATGAGGATCCCGCTATTTTAGGACCTGGTGAAATCTCCCTCCCAGGATAAAGCAATGCCCAAAAACCCAAACTGGGTACATTTTCTAGTTTCTTCTCTTTCAACATCTTATGAGCTGAGAATAAAACACATGGCCCCAGCAGGAGTCCTTTACAGCATCGTGAACCTGGTGCTCAACTGCCCCATTTCATAAATGGGGAGGAGGCGGGCAAGCATGAACCCGACGAGAAAGCAACTGTCTGAGGTGTTGCCGGAGAAGTCCGAAAAGGCACAGCAGCAGGCCGGGACATATTTTTTATTTTTATTTTTATTGCCATCTATTTTGAGGCCGTAGTTCAAGTCAGTGTTAGAGGAGAGGTCGGCCAACCTCCTAGCCAATCCGGACATCTGTTGCTCAATAAATTATCTAAAACTAAAAAAATGTGAACCTTGTTAGGCGGGAATCAAAGGATAGTCAACTAGACGCATCAGCTGCAGGAGGGGTATGAAGTGGCCACAACCCCCTGTCCTTTGTTTTATTGAATCGAGGCACTCATCTTCAGTCGACCAATAATGCATTTCTTGCTCGATGAAGCTCCGCCTATCGAAGAATCAAAATTCTTTCGCCAAAAAAAACTCGATCTGCCGGGGTGCGTGGGGGTGGTGCGTTGTGAAAGGACTAACCCGGGTCTTGCGTAAGGCTTACTTGTAGGAGGGCGCGCGGGTGCCGCACGGGCTAGCTGTCAAAACTCTTTGTTCGTGACAAATCAGAGCGAGTTATCGAACCGTGAGCAGGGAACAGATGACGAAGGGAACTAGTGCCTCTACAACAGGACAAGAGCGCAAGAAAACCAAAAGGAGCGGATAGAGGGCAAGGAGGAAATGAGTGCCCCTTTCACCAAGTGAAAGGAATAGGAAATTAGAGATAAATTAGAACCATCCAATGAGAAGGGGAGGACATGCATTGGAATCGTTCTCGAAAGGGCCGCGTAGACAATTAGGAATCAAGTTTGCGATAATGGGCACGTTCCTTTTTTTGGTGAATACTTTGGCGTACTTCGAATCTAATTTACACTCTTGCCCATCTAAGATCCGAAGTAACGTGTTTGCATAAGTGGTTCCAGCCTCTATCGGCCCATGTTTTCGGACGTCGGCTCATGGAATTCGTCGAAAATCCACATATCGTAGTAGTCGTGTGCACCACTAAAATCATTTCGTCGCGAGCTTGCAAAGTCTATTTTGAGTACTTTACTTAAATAATGCATTATGAGTGTTTTTTGTGTGCTCGGCTCTCCATATAGAAAGAGCTGGGCGCTCTTAATAGGTCTGTGATAACAGAGCTGGCATGCTACCCTCAAAAGGTACTTCTCGCATAGTTCTTCAGGCTCCTCGGGGTCACCATGTTGAGTGAGCCACCACCCTTTGTCCGAATGAGGATCTTTTTTCCTTGACTATTTTAATATCGTCATATAGATTTCGTAGTTGATTATAGTTATACGCTTTGATCAAGGCATGCTTCCATTTTGGGTCCTCGTAGACTGAATACCAATCCTGAGCTTGTTCTAAGACGGCCCACATCTCTTGTGATGTTGCGCTTTCAGGAACTTTTCGCTTTTTTTTTTATGGCGCGGCCCTAGCTATATGGAGAATGTCTTCCCTTTGATATGTCCCCCAAACAACAGGGTTCTTATCCTCTTTTGAGATATACTGGCATATTGTTCCAAACCCATGGTGAAAACGGCAATGGAGCTGACTTTCCTCAAACTCGGGAAAGGTTCGCCGAAGCTGCTTTGTAGCTTTGTAGCGAGATGCGTTGTTGGTATATATTCCTACGTGTAAATGGATTCCTTTGCCGTCCGCATGGCTTTCCGTTGAAATAACTATTGCATTGAAAAAGACTTTGTATTCGACCATGGGGGTTGATTTCAGTGCGTCTTTCGGCATGTGACAATGTGAGAAGAATGTACTTTCGTATGGAGCGGGAGCACGGGGTGGTTTTCTTGTTGTAACTTGAGGTGAGACTTTTCACCTCGTTAGTGGTATTGGGAGAAGAGATACTAGAAGTAGATTTGTTCTGGGTCATGAGAAAAGTCGAATTGTTTTGCCCCAGGGGCAGCGCTCCGACGTAAGAGGAGCGATATACCGGAAAAGGGTTCTCGATACGATATTCTGAAACACTCAAATCTATGACTCTCGTTGGCCAGCCGAAAACATGTGTTTTGTTTAGTCATATGAATTGGGAAGGAGATTTTCTGGTCTGTGGTTGAAGCTCCCCATCTTTTGACATCGTCATTTCACGTGAGAAGTGGGCTCTCCTTCGGTATCTCGACAACGCTGCGATTTAGATTGGAGAACCGGATCCCAAATAGCAGCTGTGCAGCGCTTTCTTCTTTACTGGCTGTAACGTAACAAGCGAAGCACTTACATTCGCTCGATTCCTTCCTTTAGAACGCTCTAGAGGAGTAGGACTTGAACCTTCAATGGCTGGACCGACAGCAAAGGAACCTGGTCACTCGCTCTAACCCATATTCCATAGAGTACTTCACTTCCTCTCTCCCCCCGGGCTGTAACGTACTCATACCGGCGGAAAAGAAAGCATAAGGAATGGATAGGTATGTAAAAAACCTCCTATATCCATAGAACCTTTTACTCCCTAGGGATCACTCCATTCCCAACTCTGGAAAAGAAAGTCTTACCGACTAGGGCGTATAGACATTGTGTCTCGCAAGGAAATTGGCAGCTGGCCTAAAATAACTTGATTGAACTAGCTTGATCACATGAAAAGAAAAAAGCTTTCTCCCTGGCAGGGAAACAGGCACAGCAACATGAGGGGCTTTGACTCCCGTTAGCGGGACTGCTACGGACAAGGAAGGACTAGTCGAGATGAAGGGACACTTTCATTGTCTATAAAGGGAAAGGGCAAAGAAACTCCAACGACTGACTCTGGCTATAGGGATGTGACAGAATTCCCTGCGAGAAATCCTCCCACTGCTATTGTAGTGGCTTAACCTTTTTCGATGGCAGAAGCATTGGATGCCTTTTTTTTTTCTCCAACACGCTTGATCTAGCCCTCTCTTGGAACTAGATCCCTAGGTTGGAAAGAAAATCTTGTATAAGTGCTCCTTGGCTTACTTCAAGCCGGGGATTGCATACCTCTCACTCGCTTTCGAGAGTCTTTAAAAAAGCAGTACTGATCCCAGAAAGACAGAAAGCTCCTTCACCATTGGCATTCTGGGCATCTGAGATGAGAAGAGGATTCGCGGCATGTCAAGCCCTGGTTCTTCGCTTTGCATCGAATTAAACCACATGCTCCACCGCTTGTGCGACCCGAGGGGACAAGAGAAGAGCAATAAAAGGCCCAGCCTTGATTGTTGTAGCTTCAAGCCACTCAAGCAGAGAGAAAGCCCTTGTTCAAGCTTAGAGCAAAGACCAATGGAAAAGGTGACGGATCTCCGCAGCTAAACCATCGTCAGGTTCTCATAGAATGGGCTAGCGTCCGGTTTAATGAAAAAGGGGAAGAAGCGGATCGGGATTTGGAAGATCAACCACGAGCTCTATTGATTCTCCAATCCACTGGGCTTGGCACATACCCGGCATACTCAGACTAAGATGTTCAGCATATCCGAATTCTTATCTTAAGTGAATAATTTATCGATTCCTGAATCTGAAACTCTCGTCATCGAATCTGTCAGTTAAGGATCGAGTCATTCTTGATCACTAGTTCTCTCTGGATCTCTGATTCTGAGGTCATGTCAAGGTTGTTTTTTCTGAGAGTCTTCGGTTGGCTGTCCGGGCCCATAGAGCCTAGCCATGAGTAGACCGAAAGGGTCTCGCGAAGCCGGTAACCGCAGGGCATAAGTCCTCACCGATCTAAACGAGAAGACAACGGTTGACAGTGTACAGCCAGGTAAGAGAGAAAGAGAGAAACTTTAGTCAGGCAGGATTTCTAAGGAAACATTTCAAGTATGGGCCCTTATCATATGAATTTAAAACCACATCTCCTGCCGTGATGTGAAAACTCCATATCTTCCAATAGCCAATAGATAGAAGGAATCCATCTGACACTTCTCTCAACTGTTTGGGGTGTGAAGGCTTCTCCTCTCCTCTAGCTGCCCCCTTTCTTTTTCTTCGGCATTTACACCCCCTATTTGAGTAAGGCTGGAAAGTCTCCTCCAACATAAAAAAGATCTTTCGCCCTTTCTTTCTCTATCTCTCTGTCATGCTCTTCTTCTTCGCTTGAGGACTAGCAAGCTACGGCAGTAGTGGTTTTCCTTTTTTCTTTATCCACACTCTGTCCATTTGGTCTGAGTCCTGATCTTATTCCAGATTACCCTCTTATGGATTTTATCCAGGTTCAGGCAATCTTTCTGGTGCCGAAACTGCCTGACCACTTCTAGAAAAAGATGCACCAATACCTTTGGCCTTACCTTATGACCTTGGCCAACTTTCTTCATACCTCTTTTATCCTCTCACAAAAGCAACTCACACATCGTCATTCTGAGGAAGAGCCCCTCCGCTTTGAGTTCTATGGGGGTCTTCTTCCTTTTCTTATTGGAAATCCTCTGTAAGCCTTTTTTTTTCCTTAATTTTTTTTGTTCTCAGGCGCGAAGCCCTATCGCTGACGAATACTTCGTCATCTGAAAACAACCCCTCGTCTATCACTCAACCTTCTTTCTGTTGATTTTCTTCCAAGATCTGTTGCAAACGAACTGATCTGTCTTTCTGGCCCACTCAAAGCAGGAAGTATAAAAGTCCTTCCAGGTCGGGATGGCCACGTTCTCTCTCGAAAGGATATCCGTTTCTTCCAAGCGTCAACTAGATCTCTAGACCGCATGGCCTGATCATAGCCCTACGGACGAGCTAGTCTATGGTGGCTATATCTCTCTAATAAGGCAAGCTAATAAGGCAAGGCCTTCCTTAAAACCGAAAAAATCAAGAGCTTTTTCAATAGTTAAGAAAAAATGCTCTGCCGTATTGGTATGAGCGTTAAACCAGTCAATACTTCCATGAGCATGACTATAAATCCTTTGATTTCTTCGTCCTGGCATGGGATCACAATACAGACGAAAGACGAATTTACTTCCGTATTTAGCCTAGCTCCTAGCCTTTCTCTTTCCTTCCAGCCTACCTCTAAAGTTCTCCGCTGTCACCTAGGCCTGAGACATGCCTCCTATCGTGCTTTCCTACCTACTTAATAATCCATAGGTGAATTCTCTCCTAACTAGCTTGCTACCCGGGAAGCTCCTCTGCTCTGACCTCCTTGCACTCAACTGCTTTGGCATAGGGGCCGTGGGGTGGGGGTCCTGGGGCCTTCCGGCCTTTTTTTTAGAGCGCTGAATTTTTGCGATATTTTGAAACAAGAAGCGGAGAAACCTCGAGATACTTTTCACTTGTCTTCTGCGAGTCTGAGACCGTCACTTCTGCGGCTACTCGACTTTTGCAAGTCCTGATCTCGAAAAAATCCCCTTTAAGTCTCCTCTATCTCAGAGTCTATTCTAAAAAAAGAATCCACCAATAGCCCTAAAATAGATTGAGTTACATAGTGCCGCCCGGGTTTGGAACCCACTTTTTATAAGTTCATATGCACGCATGCATGTGTCATCACCTCATTGGTCTGAGGTCTGACGGGAAAAGAAAAAGATTTTTCTTTTATTATTTAGATTCTTAGTTTTTCTTAGAAGAGAGAAAGAGTAGAAACAAAGGGTACGCTCTCTAGAAGATCGGGGCTGTTCACTTTCTTTCACTTGGTCGCCTGGTATCTCACAACCTCTTTGCTTGCGGGGGCAGGAGTGGTGAAGTCTGAGAGAGCGCTTCGCGAAAGAATCGTGTGGCGCGTAGGGTTCCAGTTGGGGTTTCCGGCCCCCTTGGTCTTCACCTAATTGTGGAAGAGGGGAGGTGAGTATCAACTCTCTCTCTCTCTCGCGCCTTTCTTCAGCTTGTTCCTGTTCGTCTATTCGGGACGGGGCAGGCAGCCCACATACATGAAGAGAGGGGGGGGTTCTTTGATATTAAGGTCGTGAGGCGGTCGAAGAAGGCCACAAATGGAAGCAACCGATGCTTTGGTCATTCAGTCACCTCCGTCGCTGCCAGTCCGTGCTTGCTGTCATGCTGGCAAAAGCAGGGGTTTCGGCCGGTTTTACCTACTATTGGATTTGAACCAATGACTCTCGCCGTATGAAAGCGATACTCTAACCGCTGAGTCAAGTAGGTCAAGCTGAGTCAAGTCAGAAAAAATAAAATAGACCCCTATAAGAGAAAGCCGCGCAACCCGAGTTCCCCAACCTATACGAGGGGGGGGCGGAGCGCTAAGAAAGAGAAAGCGTTATCACTATACGAAATGAAGCAGCGGCTAGTACGCTAAGATCAACCAATGTTCGAACGTGGAGCCTTTCTTTCTCGGTCGTCTAGCTTAATCTTAATCTAAGTGGATTCCGATTCACGCGGTCGTTCTCTACTCTACTGCATTGGTGTTTTCACTCCCCACTCTCCACCATAAAAAAATGTTTCCAGTCAAAGGTATGAAGTCACTCGACTGATAAGGAGAGGAAGGGAGGCGGGTCCGAGTAAGAAAAAATGAACTAAGAACTAGGGCATACAACAATGGATCAATTCATTCAACAAGATCCGTTCAGATCGGACCAGGATGAATGGGATGGGTCTGACCTCTCGCTCGGATGTGACGACTCCCGCCGTCGACAGATGTCCCATGCCACGTTTCGTGAACAGCTATGCCCGAGAAAAAATTGTGATATAGCGCCGAATAAGCCACTGCTCTATTCCCGACTCGAAATCTATAAAGGACTTTAAGGGAGAGAAAATAGGGGGCCCTACACCATACATCCTGCTGCCTCGGGACGACTGCACGTTACATCATAGCAGAACGACCAAATGAAGGCGGAAACCCCAGGTTGGACGTTCCTGCGCACCCGGCATCCTGCAATAAAAAAAAAGGCCCCGTCACTATAAGATAAGGGCGTTAGTGCTTTAGTTTCGTTTTCAATAAGGACGTTTAGGCTTTTAACATAGAAAGGGCTTTTTCAGCTTACTCTGCTACAGCGGACCGTTAACAGGGTGGGTGCCGCGGTTTGTGGGCTTGAAGGACGTCAGCGCCGTGACAAGTGGTATCAGAGCCAAGGGTTAGGCCAAACCATGGCTAGTGGGAAGAACCCGTAGGCTAGTGCCGTCGAAGAGGCTCGACGGAGATGGTTCGAATCAAGCGAAAGCAAAGGCATTCGTTGGCACCCGAGATGCTAAGGATCGAAGACTTTTTGGATATGGAGCGGCTTGTCGGACTACGTCCGAGGAGGCGTCGGTGAATACGGTTGCCATTGACAGAATCTCGGTGAAAAATAGAATATAACGACTAAGTAAAGAGTTTCGTCCTGGTTCGGAATCACAAGGCTGGGGCGGTTGCTGGGAAATAGCATCAGTAGTTCCACCCGGTTCTGATCGAGTAGGAAGCTAACATACGGTAATGGAAGAGGGCGGGTTTGTAGCGGAGGTGGACTCTGGTAGTGGAGGAGATATAGTAGATGGGATGGGCGGTCCTCCCTCTGTCTTCTGTGTTTGCAAGGGTGAGTTGATTGATTTGCGATCGGGTCGGTCTTCCAATCGGGGGGAGGTGGGCGAAGAGGGATCTTTCTGAGTAGAAGGAGATTTTGAGGAAATGGGAGCTTGATTACACAATCCACCAACGTCTGATCAGGGGTTTTCTTAACCTATTTAGGGAAAACTTGCTTAGAAGAAGGGGGCTTGGATTTCATTTTTGCCGTGCAGATGTGAGAAATTGCTATCAGCCATGTTCAATTGTTTGTACTCCCGCTTCTTTCTCCTTTTTCAAACTGAGAGCCTTTTCATATAAACCCATCATTTGGACTGGCTAGGTATACTAATTCGATCACGGCGGTTTTGACGCCTATTAAAAAAAAAAGTAGGAATTTTCATTTTGGTATCTAAGACGGTTTAGAAAGTCTTATATGCTTTCTACTAAAAATAGGCGTCCTATGGAAGAGTTCTTCGGCCGGTGGTACCTATTGTTAGGCTATGCCCATGAGTAGAGAGTGCTTTAGAGTTTAGTCTTGTATTGAGAGAGGGTTGCTGGAGAGAGTTTTCTTACTTTTGGAAGGTTTGTTGTCTAATCCTTGTGATCTCCATAGTGGAGCTTTGCCGGCCTTCACCGGTGGACATAGGTCTACTGACTGAATCAGGCCAGTATGGTTGGTCTTCTTGTGTTTTCTTTGCCTCACTAAACTAGGAAATAAGCGCTCTAACAAAGCAAAAGAAGGATGCCCTAAGCGTCGAGGAACATGTACCTTGGTCTATGTAAAGGATGCACTCTTTCTCAGGGCATGTTTCCTGAAAAAGTAGCTGGACTTCGACGATTCTTTCTTTTTGGCTATGAAGGAAACCGTCACGACTTCGTTCCAGACTATAGGAAGTTCTACGGAGTTACATTCAGTTGCTAAAAAGCTAGTCGCCGTTTCCGAAGTAACGGGAGATGGAACAAACAAGGGCGCCAAGGATCGTTGAATTGGATTCCCAATCTGATCCGTCTGAGTCAGGTCAGAAGAGGTGTAGAGGGATAGGAAATATTAGCAAACGGTCTTATGCCTGCTCTTTGCTCCTAATTGGAGGGATCCCTTTCTCTATGCCTTTGTTCTATTCTATGATTGACTTCGGCTATGCAACCCTCATCCAAAAAAGGATGTGTGCAATCACTAATGATGAGTCCCTCCTATCGATTTGTAAAAGGTTTTGAGATTGTTTACCTTGACGCTCAACAACTTCTAAGATAGGGTGCCTTGGATCAAGATGTATGAATGAGTGGCTTTCTATATGCGGATGTGGTATTCCATGTCACCAAAGTAGGCAACTAAGCTTAAGCTTACTTCCATCTCCTATCAATGGCTTCCAGGATACCAATTAGCATCTTTATTAGCAAGCAGTTTCTTTAAGTAATTTCGATCGCCCATTGCATTTGAAAACATCCTCATGTGGGATTCCTTATCTGGTCTCCTTTTCGTTTGATCTAGAGCATTTCTCGGGGTAGTTTTGGATCTCAACAGAGAGAAATGGTCTCTGGAGACAGCCTTTGGGGTATCCCCTGATTGACCGACCATGCTAAATAAGCAGGCTCGTTAGGAAGAGTAGGCACCTTGGTTACCGTCAATTCTTGGAATCACATTATTTAAAGAGTCAGAAAATGCCCGTGGAAAGAGAGTCACATTCCCTTATGCTTTTGGTGAAAGGCAATCTTACCTATTAATATAGTCCTTGCGAAGCTCGATAGCCTAAGGATGCGAGGTTGAGCGTTAGCGAAGAAGCGAAGCTTAAGGAGGACGAAGCTAGACTATGGGTGACGCGTCAGCGAAGAAGGCGACCGGATCAGGATCTTGAGAATGTGGGAAATAGATTAGATAAATCTTGCAAACCAGGATCAGAAAAAGCTTGTTCAACAGATCCTTCCAATTCTGGTTTTCATGGATCCAAGTGTGCCTCTTGGGAAGAAATTGCTGCATTGATATGAAATGATCTTCTGCGCCTAAGCCAACGATTCAGATAAGGCTCGAGAGTGAAATAGAACCTTGACTTTCATTTGAAACCCATAATACTAACTCTGCGATCGCCTATGTCTTTCTATAGAACACGATCCCCTAGCCTAAATAGAAAGAGGTCTGGCTATGGTCGAGAATGAGGTCACACTAAGCAGGAATCTTGCCCTTACCCTTCGTTCTCCCCTTCCCGTTCATCTGGAAGGAAGAGGAAATCGAACCGATGATTATACATAATTGGAGAGAAAGCGCAAGGCAGGCTCAAGTAGGCAGATACGGGAGCAGGGTAAATCCACCTATGGGAAGGACCCAAAGCTTTCTTTTCTTTTTCTAGTTAGCGTCTCAAACTCCTTTTTTTTTCACTTACTTTGATGTGACTGAATGATCTTCGTAATTGGTCGAATTGGGTAAACCAAGTTGTTAAGGTAAGGGCGCGTAGACGGACAAGGCTACTGGGGTTAACATTTGAAAAGCCATCCTATTTGCTACGAGGCTCAAAGTGCCTCTTTGATCTGATCAGGGAGACGACTTTGACTCGGTGCTTGGTGCCGATGAAAGCTTTCGGATGAAAGAGTACCACTTTACTACACGATTCCACGTAGACGCCTGCTCGACTGGAGGCTAAGGCAGCAGGCTAACCCCTATCCAGGAGCTTTAGCAGGCGCGAAAAAGGAAGGAGACCCTTAGGTTATTAGTTCAGGATCGCCACCTTCCGATCTTTTGTCGAAAGAGGTTTCGTCGACCCCTGACCCTGTCTTAGGTTTCTTTCCACGAATGGAGCAAAGGTTGCTTGAGAATGAAAGCCGGATTGACATCGACCAGTCTCAACTTTCTTTCTAGGAACTTTTAGCTTCACTTTAAGGTAAGGTAAGGGAGGGTAGCATGCTTACGAGAGGGCGCCCACGTTTCGTTCTGCGTGGTTCGGATTAGCGGTTCCTTGTCTGAATGTCCCAATGCCGCGCACTCCACTCAGCTGGCTGAGCTGCTTCTCATTCTGCCTGCCTGGTGCCCAGCAAAGCGAGTACTATTCCCAATCTGATTGGAGGTGAAAAGCCTAAACAAAAACCACCTTTGATAAGAGGGAAAGAGGAAGAGTTGAAGCCCCATGCAAGAAGGGTTGGGGGGAAGGGAAGGCGAGGAATGGGCTGTTTTCTCATCTATAGAATCTGCTGTTCTCGAATAATCTGGTATTGAATAGAAGAGATTCACCTAAGGATGAGAAGAATGTCCGATGCGAGCTAACTTCATGCGTAGAAGCTCTTGAAGGTGTTGGTGTTCTATCAGTAAGCGCTGCTCTTGGTCAACTATCCGTAGAAGCTCTTGATGCAATAAAGCGGGGCTCTTGCTATAGAATCTGCTGAGCTAGTGGGATTACAGTATGAATTTGAATCAGCTGTTGGCACATCCGCTCTTACTCTTACTGCCCTCCTAGGAGCTCTTGGTCTTTCCGGTACTAGTAAATAGAGCTACTTTCGCTACCTCTATTTACTAGTTCCGGGGGGAAGATGTTCTACCAATAGTCCTTCGAAGGCGTTAAGGCAAGGGTCGATGTAATTGAGTCGTGATAGGGTTCCCGTAGGGAAGGCTCGAGCGAATCCGGAAAATCCTGGGTGCGGGGGTTTCTCTCTCGTGCCAACACTATGTATGGAAGGCGCATCCAAGGGAATGGAGGAAGAGGAGGTCTTTCGAGATATGACTGAGAATTGTGTAAAGAAGAGTTCTTTCTTTCGCGGCAAGGAGCACAGAAGCTATTGAAGTCCGGCTTTCCTTATCTTAGCATATTACTTTATTGACTGAGGACTCTTCTTATTCCTTAGGAGGTATAGTTGCTTTCTAACTACCCTATGTTCAGAGTAGCAACAAGAAAGGAGTTCCAGGCTGGCTTGGCGCTTCGGTGGAAAGGAGTGCAATAGATGTTCCGCGAAGGTCACTGGGAGTGGAATACCTAGCCGGGCAGGGGAAAGAGAGGAGATCAAGAGCATTGGGACTTTACCCTGGAGGTGGCGCTTCATTCGCTGTTGCTGGAGTCGAATCGAGGGCATGAGATGTCATTGACTGGTGATGGCTCGGGAATGGATAGAAATGGTGCTTTGGAGCCACAGACAGATTACCTTTATGTCCCTTCTAGTCTGGGTCCTAGAGAATAGATAGATGTAGAGCGGAGGCATTCAGAGTAGAAAGCTTGGCCCGGGACTTGGGTTCATGGAATAGATTTCCATTGACTGGCAGGTCGTATCGAAGCTATTCTCTTCTCTTGTCTATCCCCTATCGACGGTTCTAATGCCGCTTAGCACTCGCTTCCTTTGCTTTGCTCCGCTCGTCCGTACCGGAGGCGGGAGAAAGAAATAGAGATGGAGCTGGGGTCTTGCAAAGGTCCGGATCAAATCCACGACTTGCCTGTGTTAAGCATATAACTTTTCATTCGAATATGGGACACCAACTGTGATGGAAGGTTCCTCGGATGATTGCTTCTATCGACTGTCCTTCTCCATGTTATGTTGACTGGGGAAGCCTCTCAATGTGCAACCTGACTTTGCTCAGCTAGTGCTACTCTTTCTTTTGGCCTGATCTCGTAAAGAAAGGAAGGCTCATGAATGACCAATCCCGGGAGGAAGACCACGATTCTGCTTCTGTCTGGTTAGGCCATTAAGGTCTCACTACTGACTATGTTCATCTTTGTATCCACAAGGAAATCCCATGCATTGAGATAGCAGGTTGGATCATCATCAAACACAGGAATGGGCGCTCAATCAATGGAATGTTTGCTTTTATCTGTCTTCCAGTCCATTGCTTATCAAATCTCAATCTCAGGTTGAGGTCGAAACAAGGGATCAGATCAACCTGTGGACATGTTGCGCTGAACCTCTCTTCCAACCACAAGAGGTGCAGCGTATGGGTACTTGGCTTCCTCTCTTTTTGACTTGTTCTATGAGTGAGGATGGTCGTAGATCAGAGCGGTATTTCCTTGAATTGACTGAAAGCTTTATTTTATAAGGTAGCTATCTAGCTTAAATAGAGGGTCCTAACTAAATATGGTAGTTCTTCCCCAGCCCGCTATTCCTTCCTAAACCTAAAGTCAGGGCGAACGAACTCAGTTGCGGACTCAGACGTGCTGATACTAAGACTAGAAGAGGAATGCCCCTATTTATGCATGGCGCAAGGAAGAGCAAACTGATTTTAGCTAATCTTGGATCAGTATTTCACACTCACCAAAGATGAAAGATAAAGGTCGTCCTCAACTAACAGTTAGCCAAGGACGGAAACCCAATCACGAGGGGGAAAAGCACCCCATTGAGGGAGGAGAAAGCCCTATCCTTTGACGTGACGCAATTAGTAAGGCAATATATATTCATTCGTGGACTAGGGAAGACCGGCTGCTTGATCTTCTCTTGCTCGTGGGAGCTTGAGAACTAGGAGGGGGGAAGACCTGGGACCAATCTCGAGGGAAGGGAGGGTCTACTGCTTATTGAAATACAAAAAGTAGATCCGGGAAGACTTCCTCCCAGATAGAGGGAAGCCCGGTGAAATCTCCTAGATAGAGGGATTGCGGTTGTTCACTCAAGGCAAGGGGAGCCAAATGAGAACTAGAATCCTTCGCACTGCAAGGTATAGAACAACTAAGGGTACTGGTCCTGCTCGCTTTTGCTTCTGCTTCTTAGGGCCTGGCCTGAACTTAGGAATTGGATTCAAAGCCTGACTGAAGCGTAGCAGCTATTGATTTTTATTGTCTTGTAGCTGGCTTGAATTGAAAGCCTAGAGCTGTGGAGTGGTGTGTGGGACTCGTGTAGTAGTAGCTAGACTCCACCCCAACCAGTAAGAAGCACTAAACTGAACTCTATAAGGATACACGGGGGGTGATTACTTACTCACTAACACAATCGATAGGTGTTTAGGATATGAACTAATCCTTCCCTTGGTGCCCGACCCAAGGAGTCAATCTAACTCCAGTAGTAAGATAACTATTAGGACACGGGGCGATATGTTAGTGCATCCATTAGCTCCTTGTTAAGACCCGACTAACTAAATAGAATCTCCTTCTTCTAGGCAACAGGGTCTGAGCCCCTGTCCCTAGTCTGAGTGTTAGTAGTTTCATTAGAGCAAGCTCATCAGTGTTAGCGTTTTGACTTGCTTGCTTACCGGCGGGAAAGGAAAGAGTTTCATAGTCTCATTCCCAACCCTAGAGACAACCCTGCCAACCTTGAGTCCCCTGCCAGCATAGGAATAGGTAGATTAGTCACTATGAAACACAAAGAAGCAAGCCAGGCAAAGAAAGCAAGCAAGGCAGGAGCTGGGATTGAGAATCTCTTTCTTGCCTTACCGTTAGGACTCATACTTGAGCAAGGGGGCGAAGCGGTAAGCAAAGATGAGAAAGGATAGGTTGTAAGCTACGAATCACGAGTTATGGGTTCAGCCTTCTACGTACAGGATTCTATCCCTTCACTTCAAACCTGCCTGTGCTCAAAAATAGGGTGGTTAGGGAGGGTCGATCCATCAACGGATCCAACAACAGATCAATCCTCAAGTAATCCACGGAGAAAGAAAAGAGTAGAATATTTCATTATGAAGGAATGAGTTAATTATATTATATTACCCAAAGGTTACTCTCCTTTCTACCGAGCAAGCTCCATTCATACCCAACCATCGCACACAAGAGACAGCCCTTCGAACCTATGGCGAACCAGTATCGTACTCTAGGGCGGTCTAGTGAGAGCAAATGATCAAGCAAGAATGTGCCTACATCCGTAGATGCACTTCGTTGACTAGTGAAGGGAGTCAACCCTGGGGACTAATGTTGCCACTGGGGTCGCTCATCTTACTCTAGGGTAGCACTCTCTATGGAAAGATGAGTGGTTGTGCTTCACTAGCCAAGTCCATGCACCTACAGCTCGATCTACTAGCGCTCTCTCGATAAGGAGAGGAAGTCCTCTTTCAACACCTATCCTCATTCATTGTAACATTGCCCTTTCTTTGATTGTCGCGTTCTCCCGGACGAAAGAGAAAGAGTTGTTTACCAAGCCAAACCGTACCGGGATGGATGAGAACTGGAATGAACACCATGGGGAGCTACACCTGCGCTTAGGAGAAGAATCCTGTCTGACTGACCCTACCATGATTGAATGACTGAGCTATGCCATGGAGGAACTAAGCATGCCGTGGAAGAAGAAGTGGACCCCCGAACAAGGAAAGTCTATTACGTCAATCTTACAGCTCCTGTTATCCCAGCCAGGTCCGAAGACAAAGTGGCTTTATGGGCAAGGCTTTCTAGTCTCCCTCGGTACCTAGAGCTCAAAAACGGAAGTATCAAAGGAAAGAACACAACTTCTTCGGAGATCACATCCGTTCTCTTTCTTCTTGAATCCTCCTAAATGATTGACCACTTCATTCCTGTTTTATGAGTGAACAATCTTACTTGTCTTTCGTGATCTTTCCATTGCTTGTTCAACTCAGCTAATAACTGAGAAAATGCCTGAATTGAATGGCAAAAGAGTCTGGGTTGTCTTTTTCATAAATCAAGATTGAACTTTCGAAGCGATCTGGTACGACAATTTATAGGGCTTCTCATAAATGTTCAGTCAGGCCTAGATCGAAAGGTTGCCCCAGCCGGCAGTGTCATCATCAATGATGATTCGAAATCTTATGTCAATTCCTACAGAGCAAGCGTTCTTTACCTTGTAAAGGTAGTGTATCCTACCTCTTCTAAGTCGGGGCATCCTGAGCCGGAAAAAAACCGTGAGCTACTAAGCGTACCTGGTCTCGTCCCATATCTTAAGGTAAACCCTGTTTTTGAGCTGACGCTTGAGAAGGACAGGTAGGTGCTTACATCTGATGGATTGGGCAGTTCTACACTAATCTGCTTTTCTTATCTTTATAAGAACTCGGGAACTAGCTTCGCAACTCACCCCGATAAGGATAGAATAGCTCGACCGGTCCTATCTCTACACATCAACTCATGGTACTCCCTGGGCCCCCTAACAGGTTAGCGACAGCATTCTCGAGGGCTCCAAGGAAAGCCCGTGACTTCAACCCCCACGCCATCCGCGGACTTCCTATGGATTTTATTGGCTTACTATTTCATTAAAAAAAGCCCCCGCTTTCCTTTGAACCCGAAAAGCCCCGCTATCCCTCAGCCATCCTACTATCTGCAATGACAATATCGTCACCCATTCTATTTGGATATCTCGCCCACCCAGAATGAATCCGTGATAGCTACTAGATACTAGAGTCATACTGGTCTTGTTTGGCTTACAATAGGCATGGCATCTATGTTCTTGCTTCGGATAGACGGCTTTCCTTTCTTTACCAGGAGCAGTGAGCTTAGTACCGAAGCCTGTAATTGACGGCTGGAGGGTCATCAGTTTACGGCATATCCGCTGAAGCCTCTGCCCAGCACTCGGATTAGGAATTACTAGACCAGGCCTGAACCACAGGAATGGACAGCCCTGAGTCAGGTGCACATCGTGACGTAAATGAGGATGGCGATGATAAGCAATCGAATAGTAAATAAAAGAACGAAACTCCCCTCTTTGCTGATGGTTGGATTTCTGTTCGATACGGACCTAGATGGAATGAAAAGCCTGGACCCCGTTGTTAGTTGAAAAGGCTTGGGTTATGGCTATCTCCCAAGAGTGGGGCATTTACCTGGCGTATGAGAACCAGAATAAAATAAGTCTTCTTTCTATACGAAAATACAGATTTCGTTCGCCTTCTTTCGTACTTATGGATACTTCTTCCGGTCAATCGAGGTCCTTCTCTGTTCCCATACGTGGATGTGGATTACTTGGACTTGTCTTGGATTTTATTTGTATTGTTAGCGGCATTCCCTTGCCGTTGGATTCCTGCCTCAAGACTCTGTCACTGGGCCGGGTTCGCCCACTGCTTTCATAGATGTCGTGCTTTGGCACAGAGCTAATGGTAATGGATGCCTATTACGTTCTCCTGCTCCAAAAGAAAGCATTCACCGACTTACTTACGTAATCGCGAATCAGGGAAGAGGTTTAAGCTGAGAAATTGAAATTGAGAAATCAAAATAAAATAATAGATTAGGCTATTATTAAGGAACTTTTCCTCTTCGAAAAGACTTTCTCCCTGCTTCCAGCACAAGAAGGAGATTCAGCTTAAAAGCAGAACTCTATAGGATATGTATCGAATTGCATGAGATTAGACAGTTTTTTTGGAGCTTTTTAAAATTAGAATAGAAAGAGAGTCTTTTTGCTTGCCGCGAATGGCTCTCTTTGTTGGAGAGGAAAGAAACTACCTTGTTCTACCTTAGGAGCATAGAAGCCCGCCTAAACTCATCAAATCCAGAAAGGAAGCCAACTAACTCATAGCCGCCCACTCGCTCATATGACCGGCAGGTCGGAATTGGCCCTGATTCTTTCTGCTTCTTTTTTTTAGTACGGTATTACTTTCCTTCCTTATCCCAGTCTGAAACTAGAACAGCCTTCCGCTTTCTTCTTTGCTTTCGTTTTGTTCCTGCTCATCTCAACCTGACTGCTGACTGGCTGTCTTACCGACCGGAATGATTGAAGAATGGAATTGAACAAAGGGGTGCAAAGAACTCCCTTCTTTACGTGCCTTACATCCCTGACTGCGACACTGACTTACTTGATTGATTCATTCTTGTATTTCGCGAGGGCTGACTAAATGACTAATTGAACCGGTTGGTCAAAGGAGAAAACCCTTACTTCCGAGAAGAGACCGACCCGAAGAGGTGGGGAGGCTCCTGCCTGTTTGAATGCCTTCTTTTTGATCTCGCCAACAACAGATTTTTTTTCTTACGGCGAAGAAAGAAGACGTCCCTTACTGACACTTACTGGTTTGATTAATAGATCGCTTCGCTTGATTCGGAATCGAGCATCGTGGAAGGGAAGGAGAACTCAGTCCCGGGCCCCTTTTGCGCCATGTTTGAGAAAGAAAAGAGTGATTCTCTTTAGTTAGAAAGAAAGGACGCTTAACACTATACTTGTTTTCTTCAAGCGGTTCCAAAATACCTTGAAAGAAGAAATACTCCCTGAATTTCAAACTCCTATGGAAGCCTTATTCACTATTGATAGGCTGCTCCTCCTTCAGCTTGATCAAAGTCTCGGGGCTCGTGATTCCCACTTCAACCTTGGCTTGGTCCCGCTAGTAGTAGTCTCATTCCCTGCTATCGGTAGTAGCATTAGTTTCTTTTCCCTTTTTTTATTCTACTGTAATAGGGCTTGATGTAGATAGTCCAATAGTCCAGTAGAGGCGGCTACTTCTCTTCTCTTATTGTTTGTATTTCGATGATCTTTTCTTACCGGAAAGGTGAGAGGCAAGGAAGGAAGCATAGGCAATCAATCCAATCGGCTTGAAAGGGGATCTCCCACTCGGGTTAAAGACTCAGGATTCAACTTTCCGGATCCCTTGCAAGACGCTCAAGATCTATAGCTGCTTGGCTTGGTTGGAATGCTTGCCTTGGGGCAGAAAGGCCAGGCTTTGAAAGAAGTTACTCTAGCCTACGTCGAGAAAGAGTAGATAGGAAGACGGTCCACTATCTTGGGAGAAACCTTTCTAATCAAATCCCTTTTAGCTATTCTGTCAAATAGTTCAACTGATGCGCATCCCACGCTGCGCACTCCAGGAGTGTTCGCAATGTCGCTGCCGTGATTCACGCTTCAGGAGATCGATAGTGTAATTAAGCCTTACGAAATCCTTTCAATATCTTCGCCGGGAAGCGAAGCGGCGCTAACGTCGGTCTTCGCCATTCCCTCCTGCTTTTGCTTGTTCTGTGCAGGTACCACCTGAAGGTTCGAAAAAGCAGGGCCCCAGTGGAACTGAACGCGCTCTATCTTCGCTAGCCCAGGAGGACTTAGTCCTTCCACCATGTGATTAGGTTGTCCAAGCCCTTCCGTCTATCCCTTAATGCCTTAAACATGCCCTTCTCATCCAAATCTTCCATGCATGTCAGTCTAATCTAACCTTATAGGTTTCTCACAGTAAGCAACAGCAGTCTTAGGAAGCCCAAGTCCGAGTGCTTTGAGTCAATTCACGCCCTATAGGCAAGGGAATATGTTGAAATTTCTTCTTCCCAAACTGAACAGATAGCGAATTCTGTGACTCATTTCTCACCGCGTCTACATCTATCCCCATGGCTTCACGGCTTGACAGACCTTCCCCCATACTAAATAGATAGGAACATTTGTCTTCGCCTTAACTGCGTAAAAGCGAACCCTATCTTGTCGAGAAGCAATCCTATTGGTTTGGTTCGCCCGTAGGCAGCTGATTGCCTTTTTCGTTACGCCTGTAATTAGGCTACCACCCTACCCTCTCCACGGGCACAGTTCGCTTAATTCTACCTTGAGTTCTTTACTCCCACACGCCTTTGCCAGACTGGAACACCCCCCTGCTTTTCGTTGTCAGCAGTCACTTCATTGAGATCACCCGCAACAGGATAGGACTGTGCGAGCTTAACCAAAGACTCCCATAACTCATCGCGTGAAACTGGATTTGGAGACAGTTCGGTTCCTATCTACCGTTGGTGTTAAAGCCGGAACTTATTTCAGATTATACTTTCCCTGGGATTTATTCCACCTTTCTGTTTCGAGTAGATCTTATGTAGCTGCTCGGGTATATATACCCACCAGGCAGCAAATGCAATTCTGAGACCTTATTCAACTACTAGTCAACGAAGGAAAGGTTGCTTTACTAAACTAATAAAGGGCCCGGCTCCAAGTTGTTCAGAAGACGAGTCAATCTAGACAGGGCTATTCCTCACAATTGCTCCTTAAGCAACTACTATCTTTGATTCAGCGCTGTGTTCCCTTGGAATTCACTATTCCGAAAGAGCTTTTTCGTTAACAAGCGATTCTAGCACAAGAGCCAAAGAGCCTATTCTATCACGTATCAGGAAATCCAGTAAGAAAGGAACTAAAACAGTAAGGACATTCTCTGCCTCAAGTCCCATAGCCTATTCTAAAGCAGCTGGGAACGAATCGGGCTTTGGTTCTATCTTTTGTCGCCCATTGCAAGAGCGAGGGTGAGAAGTGAGAGTCGATTTCATCACAAAAAGATATTAGCGTATATAGAATAGAAATGGGAGCTGCTATTGCTATCGCTGCTGTTAGCTCAAAGGGAGTGAAGTCAACAGAGCTCTGGCAAGAACAGCAAAGCAACCAATTAGCGAGTGGGGAAACCTCTTTACGGAGGGAGTAGCTCCTCTTTATCCCATTTAACCAAGCCGGCATAGATCGACGGTACAACACAAACAAAGCCATACTAAGCTAAGAGCAACTCCAGCTCGACTAGCTCGATGGGCAAGTCAGAGAGATAAGGAAGAGATCCAGCGGGGGATAGAAGACTGTAAGACGCTTTAGCATCTACTTCTCACCAGGAGCCCCTTGTGGAGCTTTCCTCGAAAAGGTAGCTCGTTAATAGCCCACGAAAAGCCTTTCTTTGTAGCCCTATTGGAAGGAAGACAGAATCCATGAATAAGCGCATTCATCGGACAAAGGAGGAAGATCGAAGCTTTCTTTCAGAACCTTAGGTTAAGCCTTGGGAAAGCAGATGTCATAAAATGCATTTTATGGCACCTTTGATCCCCCTCTCGACTGATTTTTCCCCTCGTTCGCTAGCCTTTTGGGACTGATTCCCTCTTCTCTTGTCTTACTAGCCAAGTCCAATAGCAACGGAGTCTTTCTAACATAAAGCTGAGTGAGAGCAAGCATTTCTTCCGCACGCACCAGGGCTATTTTCGCTAGTTCTTGAAGTGAAGTCTGATCTCTTAATTGGCCTAAAGGGCCTAGCCCTAAGATCTTTCTTTTCTCTTCCTAGTGCCAAGCAAAAGGCCAAGAGCAGCTTCTTCTGTAACAGCAAAAACAAAGGACGGCTATTCTTTTTGTTCAATGAGAAAGCATTCGTTCATAGTCGCTAAGAGGAATCCGAGCTTATTCTTATTCAATGCTAGCTCTGACCTAGTGGGAATCTAAGATGTGAAAAAACCTCCCTTGCTTCCGAACCAATTGCTTGAAGGCCTTTCCAAGACCGAAGTACTGATACTGAATCAACTTCCTTAGCTTAGATAACTCGAAGACAATAGCGATAACAAGAAGGATAACAAGCCTAAGCCTAATGCTTTGTGCCGCATCATGAGCTGGCTGACTACGCCCCCCTAAAAGAAAGTAGAACTATATCGAAAAGACAGCTCAAACTGATTAGCTACGTTCGCGAGCATCAACTCTTGATACTTTGAGACTTTAGCTCCTAACTTCCCTTGAGCCGGTTCCGGCTTCCTTCCCAAACGAAGCCATTCCCTCAACACAAAACGACTTTCAAGCTTCCATATTCAATACCTGACCTACAACACTAACCTTTACTTTCTCTCAGAAAATACGTGCCTTTCTTTAACCTAACCCGGCACTACATGCTCATCAGGCGGCCCAGGCAGGGGGGACGGGAGATGATTCTCTAAATGTGGAAGCACGAAAGCAGGTCTTGCGAGCCTTAAGTATTTCGATTTAGCGGATTCCAATCAAGAATCAATACTATAGTTACATGCTGAACAGATCACTTCCCCCGGCCTTTAACCCCTTCATGGGGGGATACTGTCAGAGCATCACCTCGCCCACTCTGTTTTGGGTTAATCAACCATGTACATGCCATACTCTTTTTCAATTCATGGCGTTCGCCTTCCACTCCTACCCGCTCAGAAAAATGAAGATGATAATAACATAGGATCTATCTCTCTTTTACTATTTTTTCTTGTTTTGGGAGATCCAGGAATCTCACAGTAAGAAAAAGAATTATGACAACCACTGAAGAGGTACTACTCATTCTATTCCTAATCGAGGAGTCAGGGATTGGACCAGACCATGTCATATGATTTCACCGGAGATTGTCGGTCAAGGGCACCGACACTGTCACTATCTAGCTATCGAAGCTTTGGATCGGGCATCTCCCGCTTTCGAACACTTGAGAGCACGAGCGGGAACTACAGCGAACTGATTCAACTCGTGTAATCTTTAAGAAAATGCTTATTCCCATCCTTCCTATCTAGAGCTTTAGCCTATCTAAAATCGATAAGAATTCTTTTACACAGATTTAGAAGGAATCCAGAACTCCCTATCATCAGCTTAGACTCTAGCAAGAGATCTCAGGGGCAGGTCAACATAGGGCAAGATTCATAACCCCTGTCTAGCAAGAAGCGAGGTCAAGGAGGATAACAAGGCTTCGAAATGACTAATTGGATTTTAGATGGAGGAGGGGAGGTACAAAGGCTTTCACAACAATCGTCTTTAAAGATAGATGGAGTTTTCCAGATATGAGAATTCCCCCTTTCCACGTGTACAGCAGTCATAGGAGGAAAGCGCACTAATTAATCCATCCTGGAATCAGGTACTTCTTTTCATCAAGCCGAGAGTTAAGACTTTCTATCACTCCAATATCTCCTCATGTAATTCAATAGACAGGAAGCCTCAATCACATATTCTCTTTATCTGAAAAAAAGAATCGAAAAGGGGACTCAAAGAAAAGGGCTTAGTCTGTCAACTACTGTGAATCTATCTAGCTTTACAAGCATTCCGAAGAGCCTACTTTACGAGTCATAATGTAGAGGGTATTCTTTCCCTTGTCTTTAGAAGAAAATCATAGTTGCCCACAAGAGACAAAAGTGAGGAATCAAGATGAAAGGTCTCGTATCATTATATAAAGGTGTAATGAAGATGAACAAGGCTAGCAGTTTCGTTAGGGAATGGGAGTCTTATATAAGTTTACTCTTTTCCACCTACCTATCATACAATCTCTACTTTGAGACCTGATGAATGAAGGGCGGGAGCAGAGTCTTCATCTGCCACCTCTATTCAATCACTGAAGCCCAGCAATAGATGTTGATGGATTCAGCCCAATAGAGTGTAGTGTCACATGGCTGCAAATAGACTGGATTAGGTTTCACAAGATCTCCTCGTCCTCGGTCAAGAAGTGGAACCAATTGCTTAACTTCGCGCAAAGGCAGACATGCGGTGGTTAGTACGCCTTGAGTGAGGAGTGAAGTTCAGGGCGGAGTCGCTGCTGCTGCTTTCTGTCCGTAGTTATAGCTGCTTTATAAAGGATGAAGCTAGGCTTTGAGGAGCATTGCATTTCTTTTGCCAAAGGCCAGTGATTGACTAACTGTGTTCTACGGGTGTGATCGACTAGGCTGAGGAACTACTCTCTATATAATAACTAAGATAATAGAAAACTCGCTTGATCTTGTTCATACAGATGGCACTAGAAAAAATCCCGAATCTTCTTCTGTTATATACCATCACTAAGATACTCGATTCAGACTCTGCCTCAAATAACTTTTTATTAGGGAAAGGGTCAAAAAGAGGTACTTTCGCCCATGGTGAGATAGAACATTCGCTAGATGAGTGAAAACTTTTTCGATCTGATACCCCATAATGAGAACTGGTTCATAAGGTTTGCCACTAGGGGATGGATAGAGCTAGACCTTTATTGATTGGAGACCCAGATTATAGAGGACTTTTTGACAGAGGGCATAGCGTTATTCCTTTTACGGATAGGTGGGACTAAGACCGATATCATGGTCTTCCTCCTTCTCGATGCGCGGTAAAAAGTCTATTTTGGAATTCCTTTAATGGACGAGTTCATACAGCCAGTGATTGTCCAGAGACTTCGACTGCTGCTTAGCGCTTAGCGACTGAATCAGCCCAGGAAAAAAACCGATCGATACATCGATACATAGGGTGGTAGTCTATCTAGCTTTTTCAAGCAAAGGTAAGCTTGTTGACTCAATTAAAATGACCTTCGACCACAAAGAGTTTTTCAATCTTTATAAAGTCAAGCTCAATAGGAATCCCTTTCCTAGTGAATGAATCGTCAAAATCCTTCTCAAACCGAGATCTTATCTTATAGGGGCACAAATCAATGGGTGCCGGCGCTGCTACAAAAGAATTGCATTAGCGGGAGCTGCTGTCTAGGTCTATATACAGTACGTGATTTGTTCTGCAAGGAAGGCACAAGAGACTTCTTAGAAAGAAGAGATTGAGAAGAATGAATTCCTCCGCGGTAAAGTCTTAATTGGATCAATCGTTAGCCTGAATAGCCTACCAATAGCAAGGAACAGAAGAGTCACCCGTGACGTGAAAGGAGAGAAAGTCAATAATTTTTTCAAAGTCATTTAGGGCAACAAATGGTAGAGGAACGAAAGTAGCTCGACCGAGACCTAAAAGGTGGGAAGGGCCAATGCCAATCATTCCCTAAGTGAGAGGAAAAAAGCTCATAGTTAGGAAGTAACTTCAACTTTCTCGAGTTGCAGGAGTGAAAGAAAGAGTCTCGACTAAGAACTCAAAGTAGCGGAGTCTGAGGTTAGAGGCATATGAACAAGGAAAGTGGGAAAGTGACACAAGATCCACTCGACGAAAGGCAGGAAATAACGGTAGCTAAGTCGGCTTCGGGTTACTCATTGCATTCCTGCCTACCTTGCAGCACTCTTACCGCGTAGTGGGAAGAAAGAGGAAGGAGTGGCTGTAATTCGAAAACGGCAAACAGTGCTTACTCATTAAGCAGTCCTCGGTAAAAGAAGGCTGGAAAAAAGAGATCAAGATGGGAGCATCTCACTCAGCTGTGAGGGAATGGTCCGCTGTTGTGACGAATAAGGGCTTCAGAAGGTGCTCTAGGCGATGGGATTGTTTGAAGGCATTACCGGTCTTAGCAAGAAGGACTTGCTTGCAAGAGGGAGCTCTTTTACATCGTTAGTGAAGCTAGTACCCTAAGTTAATCAAATCCTTCTCACTGAACTCCGATTGCCCTAAGGCAAGTAACTGAACTGACTTAATCTTAATGTCCGAGATTGAATTAGAATAGGAAGTTGTTTCAGAAGGAGCTCTTACCGTGAGAGTATCCGCTCTTAGTCTTTTGCCACTAGATCAACTTCTTATCAACATTACCCTCCTCCACATTTCCGGGAAAACAATCATTTTTCTTTCTGCAGAAAAAAAAACTTTTCTATACAGCTTTACCCAATTTCATTTTCATTCCCTGTCTTTCTCTCTTCTCTTGTTCTAATGAGAGAAGAATACAATAATTGCCTTTTTGGTTAATATTGAAAAAAGCAAATAAATAATAGTGTTATATAATCTCACACTCTCCTTCAAGCTTCAGGGGTGAAATCACGCTTGTCTTTCAATTACTGAAAGCGAAGAGAAGATAGCCCTTGTTCTAGTCAGAATAGAGGGCAGTTGGTCAGATGATGGCACAAACTTAAGAATAAGATCGGCGGAGGCCACTCTTTCTCGCAGCTATTGAAATGGCTGCTATCTTCCTAAACAGGAAAGGGGGAAAGAGGGGTCGGGAAGCCCAAAGCACGCCTTAGTTCGTTCCGCTGGGACGAACAGGTCGAGACGTGGTGTATGTAAAATCACTTTGGTGAGAGATCGCTATGCCACGTGTCCTTAAATAGACTGGACATATTGCTTAAAAATAAAAAAACTCACACACAACAGGTTGGAAAGGCCTGAAGGGTGGCCTAAAAGCTTTGGAACGGCTTTCGCGCGACTCACCATTATTATTATTCTTTGTCTTCGCATTACCCCAGTTCCTTAATCCAAATAGCCATAGGAGAAGCTGAGCTAGCTAACCTAAGTCCGTAGCTAAAGTTCTCAAACAAGAGTTCCATTCCCCTTACTCGTATTGCAGGCAAATCCCGTTACTAGTAGTTCTGGTTAGCCCATTTGCCCGAGCACACTCTCAACTTGTAGATGCGCCAATCCCGCCTTCCCCGACGAGAACAGAAAAAGCAAGAGACTACGAACACCAGCACGCATGAAAACAGCCCTTTTTAAAGCATACCCAAGGAGAGCGGGCATCCATCCAATCTTCACTTATAGACATGGCCTTATTTCCGTTTTCCGTTCGTTAACTACTTCTAACGAGCAAGTTTTCAGCCTACCTCGGCTGCGAGAAGGAAATAGAATAGTGGACAAACAGCAATAACCGTGCTTATCCTTCTAATAAAGAAACTAAACCTTACCTAAGAAACCGATTTCACCCACTACTGCTACTACTAGTATAGAAGAAGATCTATTAAGACGCACGACTACCTATATAACAAGTTGCCTCTGACCTCTCCGTCTCACGACCGCAAATAAAACCTGTAGCTTCATGCCCTGACCTGAACTGAACTACTACTGGCTTAGCTGTCTAGCTACTAAAAACTTGGCACCCGTCCTGCCAATATAATATAGTAGAAAGAGTATAAATAGGATTCCCCTCAGGGCACACTTGTTAGCTACAGTTCCCATCTGTCTTGTAAAGAACTCGAACTGCCCGCAGTTACGAGACTAGCTCCCCTGGCCGTAGCAACTACAGTTACTCTTGCTCCTGCCAAATCCTTACTTCAGGGGATTAAGGTAGTTTACTTGCTGGCTGATAAGTCAAGTAACGAAGCCTAAGATTAGATGACTGATTAGATTACTAGTTTGTTTAACTGAGGTTCTCCGCCTCGCCTAAGTCTCATATCTTAAAGTAAAGAAAAGACTATAACTCAACAGCAAGCTGCCTTTACTTGGCTTCAAGTCCCAAAACCCAAAAGGTGTTATAAGTTGGAAGCTAAGAAGCTACTCGTTTATGAGTAGGAGTTCCCATCGGTCCAGAACTAGAAGTAAACTCAAAACCTGGATTTGGCGAAAAGGACCTATTATTTGCATTCTCCTACTCCTAATAGTACCCATTATTCTTATTCTAAAGTACCATTAGAGCTCCTTTTCCCGACAACAGAGGGGGGATCTTACTTTCTCAAGTCATACGTCTTTTGTTCAGCCACCGATAGTCAACCACATGTTTCATAAAGTCCAGATTCTATTCCCAAACAAATCTCATTCCTCTTTGAAAAAGTCCTCGTTCTAAAGAAAGTAAACTTAGGCTCTGTTAATTCCGAATTGAGAGATGAAAGGAGAATAGAGGAGAAAGAGAGAGAGAGAAAAGGAAAAAGAAGATGGTAGAAGAGAAAGGATGATAAAATTAGGGCTCAAGAATGAAGCCCTCCTTCATTCTATTAGGTAAAAAATGACATTAAAAAAAAAAAGGATTATACAAGTTTCAAAAGTATACTAGTATATCCCTACTAAACACTACCGTTGGAGCATAGATGTTAATCATGCCCAACTTGCACATTACTAGCTCGATCAGTCTATCCCTTGAGAGTGCTTTAGTAAATACATTGGCTAATTGGTTACGGAAAGCAACATGTGGTGTGATATGGGACTCAATCTTTTCTCTTAATGAAGTGGCAATCCACCTCAATGTGTTTAGTCCTATTATGAGAAAGTGGATTGTTGGCAATATGTATAGCGGCTTGGTTATCACAGTATAGCCTCATGGGTACTTCTACCACCTCGCCAACCTCTTCCAAGAGAGACTTGATCCATAATCCTTCGCACATACCTTGTGCCCTGGCCCTATACTCAGCTTCTGCACCCACTATAGTTGCCACCACTGATTGCTTTTTACTTTTCCAGGACACCCCCTAACAAATGCACACCATCCTGAGGTTGATCTCCTGTCCTCTACTGAACCAGCCCAATCAACAATGCCAGTGAATGAGGAGATCGACACGCGGGGGCGTCGACGGAAAAAACATCCCAACTTCGAAACCCCCACTGATGAAAGGTCAACCCCCGCGGCTGCGGAAGTCAAAGAAAGAGCTACAACTATCATACTAACCAAAAATGCAGCGCTATGAGGAGATTTGTAGGAAGGAAGGCTTACTGCTTTTTGGTTGTTACAAGCGAATAGCTTTCCGGTTGTCTGCTAGCCTGTGTAATAGTAAGAGCCCCCGATGGCTTCTTCCCTTCTAGCATCTCCCGTAGCGGAAAAGGGACCTCTTGCTTCGAATCAATCCTATCATTATCATCAGTAGGGGCCTAATGCCAGTCTTCGAGGCAAGCGAATCAATCGTATCAACCTTTCCGGCACTAATCCTTGTGCTAATTCTTGTAGTGCTTGACTCAGTCTATCCGTCAGTCCTCAGTCCTAAATCCGTCTCGATGGAATAGGCTTGGATGACCTCTCCTTCCTTTCATCTTTGGCATCTCTCTTACCTTACCACTTTAGGGACTACCGGAATAGAATAAGACTGGTAGGAAGACTTCCAGGGCTTGGAATGATTACTCACGCCGGTAAAGCAGTTACAACCACACTTCCATTCACTCACAGAACAATAAAAAGACTTGACATCGCTCCTCACTCAACGAAGACGGAAAAGGAAGGAATTGCTTAAGTAAGGGGAGCAGCTTCACTCGCTGAGGCAAGAAAGAGAAAGAAGGAATGAATTGCTTCGAAAAGCAGTTTTTAAGGATAAAGGAATAGTGTTCCAGCGGCCTGAAACAAAAAGCGAGATGCCAGTGGGGATAGACCCGGCATTAATAGAAAGTGAACGAGCAAGACCGGGAGAAACTTCAATAACAAAACCAAGAGAAGGAATTGATGCGGCTTTCGTAATAGAAAAACGTGAGGTAAACCCTAAGACAAGGTACCTTAAGCGATAGCGCAATGGGCATCCAAAAGGAAAAGCAATAAGCGTACGGGGCCCTCCAAGACCCGTGCTTTACTTAAAAGTGGATAGGAATGAAGGCTTACATAGACTTGTTGAGCTGAAAGCGAGCCCAAACTGATTTATGATATGGGACAGCTTAGGCCTTATCCGATACGGCAAGGGTGCTTACACATGGAACCCCATTTCCTCCTTCTTTCTTATCTGATTCTGATGGCTTGACAGAGTCAGGGACTAATGGGACTGGGACTGAGAATGGTAATCTAGAAAGTTTACCTCGGGGACTTGATTCTAAAAAGCGGGCGACCTCAAGCATTCGGCTTGAAATAAGCCTTAAACCATTTAGAGACTAGCGGCGATTGAGCTTTGGTGGAACATGATTCCCGAGCTCCTTTAATGGTCATTGCTAACAAGCTATTCTGTCAAACAAAAGAGTGACTTCTGTCGGGGATGGAATTTCATTCCTGACAATCAGTCTGATTCCAACAAGAAGGCAAGCAACTTCAAGCTCTCACCTAAAAAAGTAAAAGGAGATGGGATAGATGTTCTAGAAGAAGCTCTTTGCCGGATAACCTTGGACAAATCCTATGCAAGAAGAAGCTCTTTGGCACAAAGAGAAAGAGTTGGGATTGAGCTTTTTCATTTCGTTATGCCAAGAAAGGGCTATTTACGTAGCAAGTAAGTCTAGGCTTTCCCAACTTCAACTCCAGGTAAGGCGTAAGCACTTTTCTTTTAGGGCTTAAGGACGAGAAGATTTTACACTAGCTTTAGACCTAGAACCAGCTGACTTAACATGCCTCCTAGACCAGCTCTCTTCTTTGAGTAGCTTTCTTCCTTCGGTAACGGAGTCTTAGCCTCGGGATACTACTTTTCCAGGAAATGAGCTTAGTGATGGGCTGTATCGCTAGGTAAACGGGGATCAAACCCTAAAGAAGCACTCGATCTATCGCTCACTTGTTGAGTAAAGTCAGCAGTGTAGAGAAGTGATCGAAGCATGGGTTCAAAAAATCTACTCTACATACTTAAGATATTTTGGATTGGGGCCGCAAAGAAAAGAACTTCCAAATAAAATAGATCTTTGCTAGCACCGGTGAAGTCTTAGCTGTCGAACAAGCAATGAGGGGTGAAGCCCAGGCTCTAACGAATATTGAAAGAAGGATTCAAAAAGTCTATAAGAACTTCTTTTTCCTCCCTAGCTGTAGAGGCTTCTTTCTTCGCTAACGCTTGGGAATTCCTAGAGAAAGTCAGTTGAGTTCTATTTCTAGCTTTTTCCTAACTCGAAAAGATATTTCTCTATCTAGCTTTCACCCTCTAGGTTACCTTAACTGAACCCAATCCCATCCTTCTCGTTCGATCCGTGCTTTTAACGAATTACCACTTATTCTGTGGCCTCTAGCCTTCTACCCCTCTCCTGACGTCGAGCCGCTTCGCCCCTTAGTCCAGAGCAGGAGCAGCGGATTCGCCTACTTCAAAGTCTAAAGTCAATAATCCGGATTTCCCCTCTTTCCTTCAAGCAAGGCTGACTTCATTAGCTATAGGTAGACTTCACACAAATCCAATCGTACAAGCAAGTAGATCAACATCAACGTTGAATAGTTTCATTCCATCTAGGGTTCCCTGCAAACTTCTTATATCTACCGGGGCAACAACCTCTTCCTTGAAGACCCTGTATTGCTTGTCTTTCTTCTCCTAGTTACTTCTTGGATTCGCCGCAAACAGATGACTAAAAGCGCTTACTAAGCATAGTCCCGGAAATTCCAATGCAATTAGCAGCGAATCTTGCACTTGAGGAGCAGATCTCTATCTGTAAGAGCGGATTAGGCGCATGCCATGGATGCGACTTTACTTTAACAAAGAACTTAGTTAATTATAATTAAAAGGCTCTGCGCAGCAATTTTCCTCGTAGGCAGAGGTTGGACAGAGACTCAAACATATAAGGCAAAGGTGTGCAGGAAAGGCACCCGGACTTATTTCCAATCGCATATAGAGTGAGCGAAGCACGGGTAGATCCCATTACAGATTGAGTAGGGGGAACCCCAACTAAAGTAGCAAAGATAAAGTCAGCAGCAATTGCTAATCTCTTGATCTATGCACTTTCAATAGCACGCAGAGGTGAGGATCGACTAAGCATTTCCCTCGACATAAAATAAAGTAGGAGAACTCGCCCAAAGGGAACATTTAGAGTTGTTCCAGAAAGGTCCGCAGGTGAAAGAAAAGAGACTGGCTCTCTCTATCTATTATACGCAATATCTTGAAAGGCGAAGAGTGACTACTTCTTTCTGCTCGTACTTCCTGTTCCTGTAGTGATACAGGACTCGTGCAAGAGCGCTTACGGCAGGAGATGAGGCTTAGAATCCAGATCAGATATGGAATCTGATCTTTCCCAAACCAAAGCCGAATGCTTACTTCGAAAGTGCTCTTAATCACTTCTTTACTTGGCCTTCTCTCTCTCTCCAATCCAATAGCAAGAGAAGGTAGAGGAAGAAAAAACCTTATGAAAAAGCTTAATGCTTACTTAAATACTCTTTTCCGAATCATGCCTTACCCTACTTCCTTCATGCCTGATCTGAATGCCATTGATTACCTCCTTCATGCCCGTGGTCTGCTTTGCTCGTGGCTAGGGGAGCTTTCTTCTCTTCAGACCAAGAATATCGTATGTGATGTTAGAGAGCATGCTCAGGCTAGTTGGCTGAGGATTCTCCGATAACGAATTCTGCTTCTTTACCTGGAGCGGAAAAATGGTAAAGGAATATCTCAGAGCCGATGCGCGATCTCCGTGCTTTCCCACTCCGGGGGAGCGGGGAAGAATCCGCATGGGGGGTGGACCGGTACAACTCAGAAAGAATAAAAAGAGGAAGCCCTATCGCCCGAGAAAAGGGGGTTTAACAAATGTTGGGCCACTGACTTCGAAGCAAGAAGGATTTTGAGTCCCTTGCTCCAGAACCAGGATTTTAAGTCCTGTTGCATCTTCTCTCGGCGAAAAGAAGGTCCTACTTGCATGTGTTAAGCATATAGCTCAACCATAGTGGATGATGAAGAAAGTACTGAACGATGGAAAAGGAAGCATGGGAGGAGCTTGCTTCAATCGATGGCGTATATTATATAATAACATAAACATAGAGTAGAGTGAAAGGGTCCACCCCGAAAGCCGGGTAAGGACAGTTTTCACATGCCACAGTTAGGACTTGCAAGTACGATACTGACTCTTCACTTTATCAAAATTGACTAAGTATAAAGTGAAGTGTGTACCGGCTTTGTTGACCGTTAACTTTAAGCGGGCGAGCTTACTAAGCTAAGTGAAGGCCCTCTCGTGCAGGCAGGGGTTAGCTTTAACACTATACAAAGACCACTACGAAAGAAGGACCAACGACGATGAAGGAGATGTGAGCTCGGTTTGGAATAATGGACTTCCTCTTTCGATGAAAAAAAGGACCTTTTTTCCGGAACTTAAGGTGCGCCCCGCCCGGAGATAGCGAAATCTCCCCAACCTAAAAAGGGGGGACGTGCTATATCCGAAACGTACAAAATATAGTAAAAATCGTAAAGGCAGATGTAGTAGGGGTTGCAAACCAGACGGTACACAACTTGGTTTTGGAAGATATGGCACTAAAAGTTGTAAAGCTGGTCGTCTTTCATATCGAGCCATTGAAGCAGCGCGTCGGGCTATAATCGGACAATTCCGAAGAAATGGTAAGATATGGGTAAGAGTTCTCGCAGATCTCCCTATTACCGGGAAACCTACAGAAATAAGAATGGGAAGAGGAAAAGGAAATCCTACGGGTTGGATTGCTCGTGTTTCTACGGGACAAATTCTATTTGAAATGGATGGTGTGAGTTTGTCAAATGCTCGGCAAGCCGCTACATTAGCGGCGCATAAACCATGTTCGTCAACCAAGTTTGTTCAGTGGTCGTAACGTAATTGCTTAGTGGGGGGGCCGGGATTATGAGAATTAGGCGAAGTCGTTCTTCCTGAACGACGGAAGTCAAAAAACAGAGAGGGAGAGGAACTCCTTTTGTAATCGCCGAAATTTTACGATGAACTCTTTCAGACGTACGACCTATAAACTCAAAATTCTCCAGTCTGGCCAACAAGTGAAAAAAAAAAGAAAGAGAAGAGCTTTCTGTCTGGTAGCAAAGTCCAGTCTGGCCCGGCCCTCTCACGAGAGTCGAAAGCAAGGGTCAATGGACGGATCTTTTAGATAAAGATTTTGATCCGAGGTAGGAAACAAAGATGGGCCGGCCCTCCAAGCAACTTCTTTTGAGAGATAAGCGGAGTAAGGGTCTAAAGACTGTTACCAATAGCAAGGGGCAGTCTTAGTCTTAGAGAAAGAAGTTCCTTAACAACTCACTAGCATCCTCCTATCGGCATATATGTGTCAAAGATCGTATTCTCTCCATCTTATACTTATATTTCCTGGTATGAAAGAAGTAGCTAGCTCCCTCACAGTGGGATTCCCTCTTGCATTTGATGCCATCTTATTATACGATGCATGCCTCCTCTTCCAACTGAAACTCATTCAAAAGGATGCAGCTTCTTATATTTCCTTTCTACCCGGTCTGAGCTCCTAACTCGTTGACTCACGGATGTCACTGGGGATCCTCCATTGCTTTCGCCTGCTCTTCTCATTTTGCTTGGATTGCACCTTGAGCTGAGCCGGGTGCGGATATGCCGACAATTCTTCTTCTTTTTGCTCCTCTTGTGAAGAGCTTTTTTTGTTTAACTTCCCCGAGGATCACTCGCTTCCTTAACCCATATGCCCGTACCACCAAAAGCAGTTATTCCGACAACAGATGCGGATGAAATGGCTGCTTTTTCTCTTCTTGTATCTACGTCAACTTATGATTCAAAGTGTGCTTTTGCTTGAACTGAATCCTGAAATAGGTAAAAACCCGGTGAGACCGTCTTCCCAAACTCCACTTCTGAAACGTCGAGCAAGAACTGCTTCGTCCTTTGCTACTGATGCCATAACTTCTTCAGTCGAATGCTCCTACTCCTTTTGGTTGAAAATTCCTGTTGTCCCCTCGGGTTCCTTCACTCACTTTTCGAAAAAAGGCATTTTCGGGGCTTCGACGATTTCGAATCATCGAAGTGGGCTAGTCCTAATTACTATTGCAGCTCTCGGGTCTACTCTTGGTAAGAATGAAGCCAATCTCTCCTGTTGATGGTTCATAAGCACTGCTAGCCCCGTAGAAGCTATTAATGGCATAGCCGCTCTTGGGAAAGTATCAGCTCTTCTAACCACTGCTGGTGATCTCTTTGCAATATCCGCCGATAGCCCCGTTGGAGCTCTTGGTCTATGAGTTCTCGTATCAGCTGTGATTGAATCCGCTCTGCCACTTTCTTTTTTTGAACTAGTGGCACATCTTCCTTAATAGGAGCTGAACTCAGACCTTGTCTGGTATAACTGCTTGGAGTTTAGGTCAATAGACAGAAGATCGCTTTTAATATGATGATACTTCACACTAAGCCAATCAATGGGATGAGATGGGAGTCGTCATCCACATAGACGATTGGATTCGGACAAAGAGCAAAAGAAGAAAGCCAGAGCTCATGCGAAGAGCTAACAGGAGCCGTTCAAGTTGGTAAGGAAAGAGAGGAGGTGATTGGAGAGATCACAAGCCTATTTCACTTACCGACGAGACTCTTCTAATAAAGAAATGGGTCTGGAATAGTCACGGAAGGTCAGAGGACACTGTCTGGCTTGACGAGTGCCTGTACAGGCAGTAGCTAGAAAACTTGCATGTCGAACAGATCTAATCACAAGGAGATTGGGGGCGACATGACCTAGAAGCTATGGCTCAGTTCATACTATAGTAGAGGCTAAGAACTGCAAGGGTAGACCATAGTTGGTGGGGTGGCTAGATCATTGGCGACTCACCCCCTCCCCGCTTCAAAAAGAAGGTCCAGCATTTTTTTTGTTATCCGATAGCTAGACTGAATCAAGCTGATAATTGGCAAGGTCCCACATAGTTGACATAATAGCTTTTCTCTTGCTTACGAAGCGTTTGGCGGTATCGTATATAAGATCACTCGCTACCTTGAGAACAGTGAAAGCTCAATCCCAACTCTCTTATCTGGGGCAGAACCTACCCTAGAGCTATTGCCAGATTTCATCTCAAATCGAGCTGCAGTTCTTCTTTCAAACCTAGCTAGGGCGCTCTTCCGTAACTCTTATCTACGATAGCAGCAAACTCCACTTCTTCAACAAGAGAAAAGATCACATCGGCAAGAGCAAGTAAAGTCTGAAATGCCTCAGAAGCAAGTCTCGGCTTAGCTGCATTACCTTCCTACCGATGTCATACGTCACTCTATTATGACCTGAGGTGAACTATCTTAAGCCTCGAAGTCACTTCTCCACCCTCTCGCCTGGTGAGCAAAAAGGCCTTTAGCTGGCCCAAAATCCATTTTCTTTACCCCCTACTTCTACTTCTTATATACGTGATAGCACGCCAGCAAGAAAGCTATTGATATTCCATTGCCCACATTTACACTTTCAAAGAGTGTTCAAAGCTGAGTCAACCTATCCTGCTCCTGGGGTCACTTCACTTTCACTTCCTTTTGTCACTGAGCCTTGAGAGAGAACAGCAAGTGTAAGCTAAAGCTTCCCTTATAATTCATGTTGATTGATACCCTACCTAAAGTTCCTTCACTCGCTTAAGCCGAATCCTCTGATACGGCTACGCTCCTTCAAGCCTTTGAAACTCTTGAAAAGAGCACCCTTCTTTCTTTGCTAAAGAGTAGGAGTAAAAGAACCCCAGATTCTCGGACTAAACACTAAAATCCTAAATAAAGAAAAATACCCCGTATTAATTGACATGGATTACTAGATCTGTGTAAGACCGGTTTGCGCTTGGTGGAATTTATGTCATTCTTTACATTGAGTCCTAACCAGACTCCGTGTACGGATAGAGAAGGAAACTCGATTTATCCGTTAGTCTAACTAACTCTAACCCAGGATCAATCATGAAGAGGTTTTTCTTCTTCAGTAGCAGATTCGGATAGTGATCAGTAGCCCTCTCGCCCGTCGTATGCTATGGATGTTCACACTAGCCCCTCGATGGCATGGCGGGATTTCCCATTGACTGTTCCTGAGGTTTTTGGGAGATCCTTAATCCCGGAAAGAAGAAAAGGCTTGCATTCACCCGTTCGATCAGTTCTACCTCGACTCGAAGCAGACAGTTCAATTGAAGCGCGAACTTAATTCACCAAGGGTTCGCCTAAAGGCAGAAAAAGAGTACTTCGTTACCGGAAAGGCGGGAGCAGGCGCCTAAGAAAGAGAGCCATGTTTCAGATGCCGTGACCTACCAGCCTTCGTATTTAAAGGTAGACGGATGCGTAAAGAAAGAAAAAAGACAGACGACGTAGTAAGCCGAAGGAGCCCAAAGAAAAGAGGTAGCCAAAAGAGTGATTCACTTTATAGAATCATGCCTTTTTACCCCGCTCTGTTCACGAAATCGAATACTAATCAGCCTTGTTGAACCAGGCCAACCTAAGATAGAGCCCAGAGAGAGACTTTTAGGTAATGCAATTGGTGATGAGAGATGCTACTATATATTCGATTTTATATAAGATGGAATAAAATGCTAGTCCACACCTATCGAATCAGAATTCCACGGCGAATCCGGAATGGTTTTCGTGAGTGTAATGATCACCATGGCTTAACGCTCATGAGACTCCCATTGGATCTGGTCTACTCCAATTGGAATCAAAGCTAGCAGCTCACCTGGGAATCAATTCACATTGACCCTTCTCTACTACCTACCCAAAGTCTGCCTTTATTCGCTAGGCGTGGTCTCATATGTAACGATAGCTGGCTGACATCTAGGAAAGGAATCGCTTTCACACTGGTTCGTCTACCTTACATCGGATTGAATTCTCAAGATCCCTTTAAAAAAAATATGTCTTGATAGCTTAAGACATTTAAATAGGTACTATAGTAATGGCAGTAAAGGATGCACCTCCCACACTAGTCCATGAAGAAAGACCTAAAAGCTTCTTCTTCCCGCTCTTTCTGCCAATAGGCTTGAAGTAAGTAAATAAAAGAGCTGAGTGAGTCATAGCCCGAGTCCAATTGAACATTACCTTTTTACTGATTAATAGAATCACCCCTGAAAACAGTAGACCAGGATTAAAGATTTTCTCCATTGAGAATCGATCTTAACCTAGCCAATTGCAAATAAAATGACTTATCTATTCCCATGGCTTCGCTTAACGCTCTTAACGTCCACGCTCCGCTTTCACAGCTTATAAAGACTTCCACCTATCGGCTCTAAACTTCGTTACCTTGTTTCAGAAGGAGAGTGAAAGCCTTCTTTAAAGATTCTTTATCATAGAAGATGATTCCCAATTGCAGCCTGTTTGTTCTGTTTGTTGATTTCGGATTCTGCCCCCACGGACCTCACGTGTGTGACTCTTTCCCCCTAAGTTTGCTAGTCCGTCCATCCGGAAGAGTTTCCCCCATCTGGAAAGGGCTTTTCTGCCTCCTGTTACTCGTGTATCGTCTTTTGATGCCTAAGTTCTCCTTGACCTATAGCTAGTGAGAGTTTTGTCATAGAGTGTGAATGGGGCTCAGCTCTGTATCGATAGGCGTTCTCATTCTCATATAACTTCCTTCTTGATCTGAGTGAGATCTCCCGGTAGGCCTTTCAGTCTTGAAAATGAAGAGCCGATAGGCGAACCCGTAGTCGGTAATCGTTCGATTTGGTCTCTTTCTGTCCTGTATCGCCTCTCTACGAGTTGACCGCACTGGACACTCGTTTAAAGCGGATTTTGAGCAATATCACAGTCAAAGGCCCCAAACGAAGCCTATTGGCTTTCCGCCCAGATGTTTTCGAATCGAGTAAATGTTAATTGGTAGTGGTCAGTCTGATAGTCAAAAGTCAGTAACAAAGGGCCCCTATTCTGGTTCTATTCCACAGGCAGGATAGAATCCATCCATTTATAATAAGAAATAGAAAGCTCACGTAGATGCCACTCTTAACGGCTAGGCTAAAAGGTCTGTCTCCCTTAGAGATGCTTACTCTCGAGGTCTTTACATTGACAGCTCACTAATGCGTACACGTTAACATAGTAGGGGCGGGAAGGTCAGGTCACGACATCTTATCCTCTGCCAACTTCGGCTCTCTATAGAACCGTCGGTTAGAAAGACAAGTCTTTGTCATTCAGACCCACTCCTCGGTCTCGTTTCAAACATCTCATATTCGTGTGAGGAAGAATCTTTCGAGTCACCTTAACTTAGAAAGATTCTATATCGAAGGTATTCCTATTCAGCGGATTCGGCATCTGATGGTGAGGCCTATGATGTGCCAAAAAGAGTAACTAGTAGTACCACGATGAAAATGACTTGACGAATGCCAGAAAGAAATGTCGCTGACGGCACGGAACAACGGCAACTACTCGCTTCGATCCGAGAGTCACGAAGGAAAGAGAGACTCTACAACTAGAAAGACGTACTTGAATGCTGAATGCTATGAGTCGAGAGAGAAAGAATTACTAGACAGAATGGCATTGACCAGATATAAGTACACGAGAGAATGACTATCACCAACCATAAATACGATAAAAGAAGGCACCCCCTTGCCCCTCGGCAAACAACCACTGGCCGCCTTCGCTCTACTCTTCGAACCAGCCTCAGACGCTAATGCCACTAGCTAGCAGACAGCGAAAAAAGCCTTCTTCGGGCTATGATCTAGCATTCTTAGCTGCTAAGCCAACTGTAGAAAGTCATGCCTCGGATCCACCCCTCCACCGTCGCATTCCTTGCCCCCTGGCTGGCTCAATGAGTAGGAAAGGTATGTTCTTTTTTCTGTGTTTTCGGAACCTATTCATAAGAATCTATCTCTGCTAGATAAATAAGCAAAGGCTTAGCATATCTTAATAGAAATCATAAGCATGCGCTCAATAAGTATTCTCTCCTGAAAAAAGTCCAATCTATATACGAATACCATTCTTTCTCTGTTAGCTCTTGTCTGACGAGTTCATCACGCTAAACATACGGCTTTCTTTCTCTTTAAGCTTCAAGCATTCAAAGAATTAGATCAGATGCAAACGGAAAGTCTTGTATGATTCCCTTATTGAATAGGAATAGGAGAAGTCTGTGGAAGGTTGGCAGGAGCATAGGGCTAGGGGCGAAGGGGGGGGGGGTGGAGAGGAGGGCCCCTCGCCTAATCATCTAATCAAAAAAGAATATCAAAAGAAGGAATAGACACCTTAGACTTTATACTTCAGAACAGGCAACGGGCCCATGAGCAGCAGCTTCGGGCCATCGAACTGAGTTGAAAAGCCTAAAGGAAGAATAGAGAATCCAATAGGAAGATAGGCGAAGCAAAAAAGCAAGAAGTTGAACCTGATCTGGATCTATGAGTTGAAAGATCAAGGAAGGGCATTGGTCCGTCTGAAGCCAAGTCTGTCTTATAATAGTAGTAGTTGCCGCCTGATCCTCGAGTGATTCTCGTCGGGATTTCTTTTCAACTAAAACTGCCCTTGCCGAAAGAAAGTAATCAAGAGAAGCTTTTAGGGCAGCTAAGGAAGGATAGGGAGGGGCCAAGTCAGGATGGGGGAGGGGAAGATGACTTGAGGCTACTATTCAATTCAGCCCGAGAGAAATTCGAACTCAGCTAAAGCGACAAAGGAAATCAAGTACATTCGAGCATTCGATTCAGGCGCTGCAAGCCACGAAGCGAGAGCAGCTGCCAAAGCAATGGAAAAGTTTAGGGTTGAATGAAACCTTCTAGAATGGATTCTGTCTCCCCTGATCTAAAGGTCAGATACAAAAGGGGACCCTATCCCACTATGAACGAAAAGATGCACAAGCTCTATCCATTATCCAATCACTTGACTTGAACCTAAAGTCTTGCCCTCTCATGTCTTAAACAAAACAATCTGTATAGTTAGAATTCATGTCCGATCCGATAAAAAAGAAAAGGACGGAACTGAGAGTCTAAAGGCCGAGTCTCAGTCTTTAGATACGCACGCTCTTTCTTGTTTTTGTTCCAAAAAGTCAATCTTAAAGTAGATTCAATAGTAGCTCGAGATGAGTGACTAATTGGAAAGCACGGAACTTGAAGTCCGAAGGAGCTGGGCGTAACTTAAACTCCCCTAAGAAAAGCCTAAGAAAAGGCATGGATTCGGATAGGGTTCCACAGTTTCTAATTCTTTTCATTCAAGTCTTCCTATTCCTAGCCTAGCAGAGAGGAAGCTACCCCCATTCGTTCCCTGGGTGATGGAGAAAATGTTCGGATGTTCACAAGTCTTCGCCGTAAATCAAGCTCCCCCTTAGATTCGGGGATAGGAAAACTAGCAGGAAGGGTATTACGCTTCAAGAGAAGTGGAACTAAAGCTTCCTTACAGACTGAATTTCTTACCCGGATGAGGATTCTACAGAAGATGATGTAAAAGACTCAACGCTTCCTCCCCTTTCAGAAAGACTTTCCTACCCGAGGCTAGCGAACCCCCATTAGCATTCCTGCCTACCGCTACACGTGGGCGCAGGAAGCTATTTCAATCGGTTTCAAACCTAGCAAAGAGCGCAGAAGTGAGACGGATTCAATTACCTTGGATCCTAACCCTACATGCGTAAGAGGGCTCGCCCGTATTCCGTTCGCTGGTTCAGAGCCAAGCCCTTATTGCGAATCTGCCTCCGGGAAATAGTTATTATAGAGCATCCTTCTGTGACTCAAAGACTAAAAGCATCTCCCTTGGTAAGCCTTCAACATCAGCCAATTCTTCTTCCATGAGGGACTTCAATGAAGCAACATCGGGGAATTTCCCGTTCATCGTATCGACCGACCCCGTCAAATTTCATAGCTGGTTATTTGATTTGAGTTGGGGCAGGCAAAGCGATTTGTGGCACTTTCTTATGTAAATGAATATTTACCGAGTACAGGTCAGACTAATCCAAATCTATTATTTAGCCTCAATAAGAAGCATTCTTGTGCTTTTTCGAGGCCTTATGGAAATCCCAATTTGCTAACCCAAGAAGGAAGGATTCTTGGCCACACTCACTGAGGTTGATACATTTGACTCCCCTGCCCAAGCCTTCACATCCGAGAATGGGATCCCCAACACCAGAGGACGCATTCTTGGTGGCAGCAGTGCCATAAATGCCGGCTTTTACAGCAGAACAGACCAGGAATTCTATCAGAAATCGGGTGGGGACCTGAGAGTTGTGAACGAGTCGTACGTGTGGGATGAACCAAATCCTCATGAAATTTTATTTTTCCATTACAGGGGGCTCGTACATGTTCTGCAGTACCTTCTGTGAATACTCCACCGGTATGAAACGTTCTTAATGTTAGTTGAGTGCCCGGCTCTCCAATGGATTGGCCCGCAATAATACCAACGGCTTCTCCCAATTCGACCAGGTCGCCGTGAGTAGGACTCCGGCCATAAAATAATCGACAGATCCAAGACGTACTCTTACAAGTAAAAGGAGTTCGAATCGATATTGGTTGTGTTCGAAAGGTTATGAATCGATTGGCAAGTCCAATCCCAATATCTTGATTTCGCGTGGCAATGCATCGTAGACCCATATATTGTCCGCTAATACACGACCAATTAATGTTTAGATCCAAATTCTTTCCCTTGTGGGCTCTACGTTCTTTAAGGACAAGTCCAATCTGTATTTCGTTAATTATATATATTCCAGGTCGGTTATATCCTTCTGGACCTCCTGTTATCCCACTCCGGCCCTCTAACTCCCCCAATCGCCTTTTAGGCATGGAACTAGTTCCTCCGTTCATCTAACCAATGGACTAGAGAGGTGTCACCTTGTCCCTTTATTTGAGATAGACTGGCTACCCTCTCTCTCATTTTTTTGTGTGATTGGAAGGCACCTCCGCCGCCGTAAACAGGAGTAGCATCTCGCTCTTTGGTAAATGGCGAACCGGCTTATGCGTGAACCAGGTTGGGTAGCAATAGTTTGGTACCAGATGAGAATTCTGGGGCACACTACCGATCCCTACCTCTTAAGCCCCCGCCGATCTTCCCTCAGCGATTGGGTTAACGTAAGCTCGACCCGAATTCGAAGTAGCATCGGATGATACTGGGATGTGGGGCCTCCAAGGTGGCACCGACGAGGATTTCATACCTTTTAGACCAGGAGGGAAGGGCTCCCCTTCTTTCAACTGAAATTTTGAGTCTTGTTGTTGATGAACGAGAGTTCGTGCCAGGCCGTGTGCGATCTGACGTCGGAAAGAGGATCCTACACATTTAATTTAGGCTGCTACGTGTCGATCGGAAGACGCCTTGCCGAGGCTCCGTCCCTCAAACATCTGTCTGTTGGCATTTTATCGATTTGTTTGGCACCAACTCTTTCCTCTGTGCAAACAGGGGTGGAGGAATAAAACCTCGCGCATCTGAGCTTCTTATCATTACAGTTTTACGTTTACTTAAATAGTTCACTTCTAGATTAGGTGTGTCCAAAGAGGCAACCTCATTGGCACAGTGTACATAGGATATTCTTTATATAGCAGTTCACCTCATATTCATGCTCTCAACAGTAGTGCCTAACTACTGTGATTGAGTGAATATCTTGGTCTGGTGTGGATAACAGACGACATAAGGTTGACTCTTTTGGGAACGAGCAAAGGCCGCAGCGATCCAAAGGATCTAGAAAATCATTCTCTTAACAGTCTACTGATTATACAAGTTCGGTACTATGGTTGTTCCATGGTCATATCGTACTTACTCAATTGAGGGTGAAATCTGTTCGATATGCAAGTGGTCTAGTCACTACCTGTAAGGAAAGCACCCCCTTCACATGAAAAAGAGAAAGAGGCGGAGTGACGGGGAGGTATCGCCTTAACTCTCTTTCCGGACCTACTCATCGAAAGATGCCCAAGCTCTTTGATAGAAGAAGCTTCAAATGCGCAGTTAGGACAAAAGGCTGTTTGCAAGAATAGGCTCTGGGACTTTATCAAAATCAAAGGGAATGATTGGACAAAGAGAAGAAGGGCAACTAGTCTTCTTTCGACCAGTAAAGGCAGTTGAGTGAAAGCTCTTTCTATGCCTATGCCAAAGGGTAATCCCACAGAAAGGAAAAGACTTGACCAGTCATCTCTTCTTGGACAGTCTTTGAATAGCCCTAGTTCGTACACAAGGGATGTCCTTCTCCTTCTTAGTAAGCCTTCTTATTTATTATTTAATTTAATATTTATTTTCACGTGCACACCCTATTAAAAGAAAAGGCAGAAGAGGAAAAAGAGAATGACATAAGCAGCCTACTCTTGCAAAGAGCCTAAGCGAGCCTATGTGACCAAACTCGCGTCTAGCGCTTCGCTCCTTGCTCTCTGTCCTTCTATCTCGATCAAAGCCCCGGTTCTTCTTTCAAGTCTTTTACCATTGTGGTCTCCTTTCTTTCTAGGTTCAGCCTTAGATTCATTCCCACGGTATTATACTCGGTAAAGCACTCTCTTATCTTCTTAGTGGCAGGATGCTTGGAGGCATTCCTGTTGAATACCCCTGCATGAAGATGATACCCACCTTCACTATGTGGTTCCTTTGCCACGGCCCGTCAGTCGAATAGTTGTCTAAGCCTCTCACCAACTCCTTCTTTGCGGTAGGTCTTCTATCCGCATGAGTTAGCGTAACAAGAATGAATTTCTTGATTGTGGTGTCCCTTCTTTCCATGGTTCCTTCCTTCATTTGTCTGTGCTCTCTACCTATGATGAAATCAAAATGAGGTTTGTCCCTCTTGCGTCTGCTTGCTACTCCCACTTTCTCTTCCTTGATCGTCGTTGGTCCTTCTTTCTCTTGCTGCTCAAGATATTGCTGCTGTCGGCTACCTATGCCTGCCTGCTCGACCATCTTTCTACGCTCTTTCGAATTCCTATTTGTTTGAATCCTGAATCCCATTAGAATCCAACAGAAAATTGGAGAAGAATCAGCTGCCTCCACTCTTACGGACTATTCTCTGACATCACAAGTGTATATCATCAGATTGTCCGGTCTCTCCCTATGGCTTTCTAAGAAGCTAGACCCAATAAGATTAGATGCAGCCATATCTTTCTTTGTGGATGTAGCTTTATTTCCTGCCTGTGCTCTTAGTTGCATAAGGACTAACCGCTTTCTTGTTTGTGATAGCTTTACAAAGTACCCTAGATTCATTCCTTTTGCTCTCTATCTCCTAATGCCAACTGCAATTTGACATCTGCAGCGTCAATGCATAGTATAATAGGTGGAAGCTGCTCTCTATGTACTTGTAGTTGAGTAAGGACTGTAAGCTTCAAGTCCCTTCTTATCTTTTTTTAGTTCCAACAGGAGGATTATGTAAGGGGAATCTAGTTATATCTTCTCATCTTAGTGCTTCTCTTTCCCCTAGTTAGCGGACTATAAGTAGTCTCAATTGATCGACCGCTTACATCGTCCTGCTAGTCTTTCTTCCTTACGTTATCTCTTCTATTAGGAGGTGAGTGCTTCTTTGTTGGAGAGCGTAAACTTCTCTCTTTACCTGCTATTGCCCTAGCTAGAACGAAATCATCAACTTCGGAATAGTTTCGATAGCTTCTCAAATTACCTTGATTGAGGAAGCGAAGTCATTTGCTTTTGGGATCGGTTTCAAAACCCCTCGGTATCGGCTTAAGCCTTCCCGGATCCAGCCTTCTCTGAACTCTTCTGACCCCGCCTCTCGCCTGAACCCTTTCTTTTCAATAGGATCAAGGTGCTCTAAGATTTCAGTTTGCATGCACTAGTATAGTAATCGATTGCTCTTTAGGAAAAAGATTAGAACAAGGCGGTCTCAAGGTTCAAAGTCACTAGTCAGTCCAACTGCACGAGTGAAAGGCGAAAGTCAAGATTACGTGCAACCAGGTGTAACGTGTCAAAGGTCACCGAGTCGTCGGAAAGGGGAATAGGTTGTTTTGCGCATCCAACAGCGGAGTTGCGTAATAGCGGATTCGTAGGTAAATAAATCGTTGGATTTGAAATTGCCTTGGGCGGATAGGAATTGAGACTTTCAATGGTCCGCTCTTCTCTCCTCGTGATCGAAGCGGACCCCAGAAGTTGGGTATTCCTTCTTAAGAGGACACTAAACCTCCCGATCTTGCTAGCCGGGGGCTCAGTCTTTCAAGATTCAATCTTTCCCCTTCCTTTCCCAGGACTGAAAGCTGCCTAAACTGGATCAATGTGAATGTCCGAGGAATCAGAAGTTGAATCAATAGTTTTTAGATACCACCCAGGCCCAGAATCCGAAATAACCATCAGGAGTAGGAGACTATAAGAAGGGGGTCTAATCAACGGAGTAACGCAGTCTAAGGGCTTAGTGCTCCAATTGCGCCTTAGGACTGATAGGTAAATGCCCCTGACCAGACTCATAGATTCCGTAGCCACAACTATAGGTTTCCACGCGAAGGGGGTGTAATGTAATAGGACCAGAGAATGCCCAACGTTCAAAGATTCCAGATGGCTTCAACGGCATAAAAGCATTTCCCAGCTTAGCCGCAACTCCTTTCAGGGTTCTATATCCTTGGTTTGCCAGTTCGTCGACATGCATCACAGGAACGCACGAATTATGTGACATCCTCCAATAACGTCGGCCACCATAGACCTGCCAAACACTGATTCCGTGCAGTAGCATCCGCACCGACATGTCCACCCGTGAGGCCTTGATGCGCCTCTTCCATAACATCGTTAACATCATTCGAATACATCGTCGGTGAACGTCGACCCCTCCGTTCATTAGCTGATACGGACTTCCGAACCAGATCTTTTCGCTGATGAATAGGCCAATCGGGATCGGAGAGAATAACACCTGTGAATCGGCAATGTTAGTGGCTCCTGTCTCGTTTTCCTAATCTTGAACAAGGAAGAAGCGTCTGGGGGCCTGCACCCCTTCAGGTCCTTCTCCATTACGCAGACGAGACAAATGGTCATCGCCGACATGACTTCGTCCAGGTGGTCTCGTCACAATGGAACAATCGAAGTCTTTCAATAGCAAGTCTTCGACCACTAAGCACCGGTTTATTCACCAAATAAAATTCAGATATATTATAAGACGATCACAACCTATAGAGACAAAGGAGTAGAAACCAGAAGATTAAAACAAGGAAATGAGGAGGCCGAAGGGAAAACATAAAAAAGACCGAAAATTTATCAGACATTGACGGCTGTAACTTCGCAATGGAAATGCGAACCACATATCATGGGAGCGACTGGTTTATCTAGTCACACATGAACCAACCGACGGATCATAGATTCCATCATCTGCGAATTGCGATGATCCCATCTTTACCTTCAATGGATAATCCTAAAAGAAAACCGAGTCTTCTGATTAAGCGGACACCGAAAATGTATCCTCGTAGAATAGTCCAGTAGTTCTATTATATTAGCATTAGCCAACATGAGTCTGTGACTGGTCACGCCTACCATATCGAAAGTAAACCTGACCGCGAACTCCCACTTCCTTCAAAAAACTTTCTATTATATATTTCGCGTCATTAACCAGAACGGGAGCCTCAGGTTGTGTGTAGACTCTCTTGGTTGACCGACAGAAGATGCGAAGTTCCTATCCTTTATCTAATACTAGAAGCCTTAACACCAATGATTGATAGTCTATCTTTTTTCCCAAAGGCTTTCGCGTCTCTCTAAAATCACAATCAAATCTTGGTTTATTTAATCATCAGGGACTCCCAAGCACACGAATTCTCTATAAATAGAAATAGATAATTGAGGGCTTGTTATTCAACAGTATAACATGACTTATATACCCATGTCAACATCTATGAATATATCTTTATGATCTTATCTATCTAGATTCATCAGCATTTTATTGAATGAATGAAATCACAGTGAGTTAAAAAATCGAATTCAGATAGTGCGTGTTTTGCATAGAAATAGAATATAGAATTTCAGTAGATTTTGATATACTAGTTATATTGGTTATAATGGGTTGCCCGGGACTCGAACCCGGAGTAGATAATTTCTTTGTTAAAAAATAGGTAAAAAACCCTCCCCAAACCGTGCTTGCATTTTTCATTGCACACGGCTTTCCCATCTAAAAGTAAGTTCCCTCCCCAGAGAAAGACTCAGTTACGTGATCTGTTGCATAATGGAAATAGATTGATTAATAAGACTGTGAAGAAAGAGTCAAAGAGGAGTTTCCCCCAGTTCAGGAATTACTAAATATACTTTACTTTGGCTCGGCTAATCTAGGGAGGCTGCTGCTTCAGATTGTCCCCCTACTTGTTTGTCATTGGTATGGATGTGCTAGATTCTCTTTTGAAAAATTGGGTCAACCATTTGGATTTTCATTACCATTGGAGATGTGGTAAGAATAAGATCATTCGGCTATGTTTTGCTGATGACTTATTGATGTTATGTTCTCTAAGGGGACAGTCAGTCTGCTAGGGTACTTAAAAAAGTCTTTTAAAAGCTCTCTGGTCTCCTCCCTAATTTTAACAAGAGCAGCATTTTCTTTTCTGGTGTTGAAAGCTAGCTCTGTTAAAACTGAGATTTTGGCTACTTTGGGAGTGCACACTGCCTTAAAATATCTTGGTGTTCCTCTAATCACTACCATGTGCAAAGCAGAAGACTGCAGACCTCTAGTTGATAGAATTACTAGGAAGATACAAAGTTGGACTAGCAGGTTTTTATCCTATCCTATAGTGGCAGAGTCCAGCTTATTAAGGCTGTTCTTTTCTCAATTCAGGTTTATTGGTCCTCTGTTTTCATGCTCCCTAAGAAAGTTATTGATGAGATTTAACAATTAATGAGAATCTTTCTTTGGAGTGGGATTGAAGGTGCCAAAGTAGCTTGGAAGGATGTGTTGTCCCAGGGAAGAAGGAGGTCTTTCAGTGGAAGTTGCAGGCGATAGATAGAGGAAAGCTAAATTTCTCACTATTGCAGAAGGTAGGTCAAATCAATGTAAATACGGAATTCGATCTTCAGGGCGAGACATGAAGAAAGAGATTGAGTCAGATCAATCCATTCCGGTGTTCATCCGTGGAGAAGATAAATGGAAATCAAAGCAAGGATGGGGGCTCAAGATTCAATCTCACTCAAATCGATAAGAAGAAGGACTTCTAGTAGTGGAATAAGAGTCAGTGTTCAACTAGTCCGGAGACTATAGCTCAGTCGAACTTCTAATCCAGCCACGAAACTGAAAATAGAACTCAAATAGATAGTACATTCAAGTGGGCAAGGTAAGCTCAGTCTCAGGCGAAGGAAGCTTTTAGGCCGTTAGTCTTTCTTTTGATCGATGGGCGATGAATCAAAGAAGTTGTCAGTGAAGAAGTTATCTAAAAAACAGGAATGTAAGTAAATCCAATAAGTTCTGTAGGCCGAATCTAATAAGGTAGGCGAACCTGGCAAGTAGTTAACAGGCTCATTTTCCGTTCTATGCCCGTTCCTGATTCTAAGCCCGTTCCCGATTCTAAGCCCGATCTTTCACGAGCTACAAGAGAGGGTCTATTTGGTCACTATGCCTGTGGGTGGTCCCGCTTTTATCTGGGATTTTCTTTCTCAAGCCAGCTAGATCAAAGACGGCTAGGGCAGGCACAGGTTAATAGCTAGGTCTAGGTTGTTAAAGGGTTAGGTCAAGGTCAAAAGCTGGGGCAGTGGAAGTTTTCCTTTCTGGGAGTTATGTTCCATCCCTACCAGTAATCTATAGGTATTTCCCTGAAAGAGCTAATGATAATAGATAGATTTATCTTAAGATTCTAGAGAATAAATAGCTTTGTTCCCCTTCGCCTATCTAATCTCTCTACAGGAGACTACTCTACTAGTATACTTATTCAGCTGGGGCGGTATCTTTTTAGTCAGTTTCAGGCCAGGCCCTTGCTTATGGATAAGCCGTAGTTGTCCCTCCAAATGCGGAAACCTATACAGTTTGAGTGCTGAGCCCTGTGCTGTCCTCGGAAAGAAAAAGGCTTAATTAAGTAGGGATCTCCTCTAGTCGAGCTACTTCATTCCTCTAGTTCTTACCGTCGAGGTATACTGTCTTATAAAGAGTCCGAAATTGCCTATCGGCTCAGTTAGTTACACCAACCCTTTGTCTACGACAAACTTCGCTCTGTCATCTTTTCAGCGCATTATTCGGTTAACCCTTTTTTCATTTGGTAATATTTCCTTAACTTAAGGCAATGAACACTTCCACCTAAAGGCTTTCATCAGCTACCAACCTCAAGGTAGCTTTGCTCTCCTCCATCGCTCAACCGTTGCAGCCTAGCCTCCAAAGAAAGAGGTCTTCTACGAGAGAAGAAAGCATGTAGAAGTCGCCGCCTTACTCACTTAGGGCACTTTCTTGGGGAAAAGGTGATTGCCGGAATTCTCTTAGGAAGACCAACCATTAGAGGTGAAGATCAAGTGCCGATCTCTTCACGAAGGGATTGGGAAAGGCTATCCTTTTTCTTCTCACTCGCCGCAAACAGGAAATGAGTGAGTCTCGATACCAGGCCAGAGAGATGAAATGATCGATATCCATTCTCCAGGATAAGATGTAGAAGTGATTCTTTGATTCTTCCGTATAATAAATTATAAAAGAGAGGCCACTATCGTGATTGAGAATGAGCCGGGCGAGAGGGAGAGATGGAAGGCCTATACTTCTTAACCTTTGATTCCCATTACCCCTTTTTCATTTCGCCCTTGAAGCGCTTTGTCTTTTCTCTGATGTTAGAAGCCAGAGATAGCCTTCTTGCGATCTTTGATCATTTTCTGCTTGCATCCGCCTATTAGATAGATAAGGGGGGAAGGGCTGTTGAGAGTTCAAATTGGAGGGGTGGAGAAGATTATGCTTATGATTTTTTTAATTTGCATGAGTGGAATCAAAATGAAGATACATATAGAGATGGGCTGGAAAGCTGCCTACCTGCGAAAGCCGAATAGATCTGATTGGAAGGCTCACAGTCATCGTCCAAATCTCTTGAAATTCCAAAACTCCCCCCGGATGGAGCTCTTTCAGAATCTATTATTGGAGGTGAAAGCAAGGGCATAGGAATCGAGAGAAGGCAATCGCAGTTGCATTTCTCGAGCTTGGGATTGTTGAGCGAAGTTCTCATGAAGATGAAGGGCATTCCAGATCGGATGTGCATGAGTCAGATCTCTTACTTGAGCTTGAGGATTGAAGCACAGATGTGGAGGTAGAGGTTATCCAACTGACCAGCAGCTGATCTTTGCAGAGCCACTCTTCATATGATATGCGCTTTGAAACCTTGACAGCAGATCCATCGGCCCCCATTCGCCTCACCTACACGGAAAAGCTAGTAAGCGTACTCAATAACCGTTCTTGTCTCGCACTAACTGGCTGGCATTTGGAAGCTGAATCCTACTTTCGAAAAGGAGCTACTTTACTTGCAAGATCTGCATCGATGGTAATAGGTCCGAAAAGCCCTACGCTCCTTTCAAGTCAAACGGAGATTACCAGTTCCGGAGGGACGGACCAACCATTGTACTTCTAGGGGAGGGTCTAACATAGCGGAAGGCCACGGCTTTTGTGAGTGTTCAGCACAATACGGTACGGTATGCCACTGGCACGAGATAGATTGTTTGCCAGCCTGGAAGTGATTCGCTAAGTCGGGTTTTCCAGCGGCCGCCTATTGTAGAATCGTCGATAACCTGGCTGCCACTATCATGTGTGTAAAGACTGACTGTATAGGTATACCGGAAACCGTTTGGCAAGTCAGGGGACCCTGAAATCCGCTCCTTAGCTATAACGTTCCAGAGTCATGAAGAACAGACACTAACCGTCCTCCAATTACTTTAATTTTACCTTCAAGGAACGAGTAGAGTACAAAAACGAAAGATCCGAGTAACCCTCCGAGCTAGGGATATTAAATAAAGGCCGTAGCAAGGAGACTTTAACAGACCAGTTAGAGTAAAGCCTCAACTTTCATAGAAGAGCGTCAGTAGGATAAAACAGCAATTCCAAGACTAGCTTTCCCGGACAATGTCTATTATGAAATGGTGGCGCTATAACAAATCCAGAGTACCTTAACGGTTGCCGCACAAAGCTGGTCACCTTAACCAGTCATACCCATTTATGGAGATTCAGGATCGAAAATGAAAGCCATGAAACAAGTGGCTACTCCTACTGCAATTGGGGGCTTATTTTAAGCCAGCCCACAAAAAAATTCCACCTCGACTCCCCTCTCCCTCTGGTCGAGCTTCTTCGCCCCTCTACCAGAGAATCCATGAATTCCGGGCACTCGCAGTAGCTACTTCTTTCATAAGTTTTAGGCAAGTCGTACTTCCCATCCTCCATTGAATTGGGTCTATCTTTTGATTATGGTCCTTTTTTCTCCATCATACAAGACCCTTGCCACTTTCCTTTCACCTGTAGTTGCAGCAGTTCTTTTACGGAAGAAGGAGCTCTAATCCGCTTTTTCAAGCTTCCCATCTCCTGATAGTGAGGTCGAAATACTTCCCAGGTCGAGGGCTTTATCTGGACATCTAATCCATGCAGCAGGTATGCCAAAAAACTTTATCTTTATCTTTATAAGGAGAAAGGGAAATGGAATTGAGCAAACGATGTATAATAAGAAGCGGCTTTTAAACGAGGAATGGAGATTGGGAAGTCAGAAGTGAGAGGGGAGAAGACAGAAAACTGATAGAAGATGCATCGAATGCAGGGCAAGCAGCTCCTATCGAAAAGCCTTTGAGGTTTAGAATCGCGATACGCTCCCTTACTCTCTTTTACTGCTGTTACTGCCTTACCTTTTTACTGTTGATTAAGCTATGGGCCCAATAGTTTAGATATCCACGAGCACAGAATAGGAGATGGGGCATTTCTCAGCAAGCAAAAGGGCTTAAAAGCGCCTTTATCAAACCTATTAGTAAAGGCCTTTCTTCAATCTTTAGGCACATAGACCGCGCATTGGTCCCCCCTATCGCCTCTGGGCGGCACCACGATTCCCGTAATCCTCAATGAGGTACCTCATCTCATTGAGGAGGCTCGGCGTGTACTGGCAAGTTATCAATCCGTTTTGTAAGTCCACAAGACCGTTTCTTGTGTTTATAGAAGCAGCTGTCCCTGGAATCCACTTCATATTCAGATCACGATCTATAGACGTTCAACTGATCCCTCTGAACTCATGCGCTTGAATCTGCCGCTGTAGTCTGTACCTATAGGTACGAGAGCAACCACTCCCGACGCTAGACCGAGAGATCGGCGGACCAGACTAGCCATGCAGTTCGTAATCTGTGGAGATAGGTTGTATAAAAGGTCAACCAACAACATTCTGTTGAAATGTCTAGATGAAAGGGAGGCCAAAGAGATGCCAGGTGCATGAAGGAGTCTGCGGTCCACACATGAATGGGCACAGGCTTGCCAAAAAAAGACTTCGCCTAGGATATTACTCTTGTACGATGGAGAGGGATTGCATCCAGAGATGCTACAAGTGCCAAGTGCATGCGAATTTGATCCACGCGCCGCCGACGGAGCTTCATAACCAAACCACACCACGGCCCTTTGCAGTATATTGCCTAGATATCATAGGAAGGTTAACCCGAAGGCAGCCAATTGGACATGAATACATCTTGGTGGCTATCGATTCTTTCACAAAGTGGGATAAAAACCTCCTACACCACGATCACAGCGGCACACGTCATAATATTTCTGAAGAAGCAGCTTCACATTCATAAGCTTAGGAACGTTAATGCCATGTTCCTGTTGTCCGAGCTCTAACGCACACCTGCCCTAAAGCTGTAAGCGGGGTTTAGTCAAGTAAAGCAGAAGGCGAAAGAAAGACAGAAGCGGAAGAGGCAGATTTAGACAACCAACGTCAGCTACGAGTTCGCACCCCAACCAACAGCTGCCTTTGCTAACCTTGCCTTACCTGAACTAACGCACTCAGAAGGTCACATCTGTCTGGCTGCTAAAGGAAGAGCTGTAAGACAAACAAGTGGCATATTCAGAACAGACAACCGGTAGCTACAAAGATGGGGTGCAACTGGTCCCCGAGCAACAACCTAGTTGGGCTTTGGTTTATTTAGGACTAGAAGCCCGTTAACCCCGAGATTCATAGCGCAAAAAGCCCCTACATTTGCTATTCTGAGTCTATGCTCTGTCCCTATCTGAAGCAGCAGACGTTAACAAGCAGACGTAAGAAGATGTTACTGAAAGGATAACGTCTGCACCGTCTTAGCTAGCCGCTCTTTCCTATTGAGGTTCTTTGTAAGAGAGCAATCTTATGAGTGAGAGGCATCAGACGCTAGCTCAGATGATAAGACGTAGCAGCTGTTAGCTTTTAGCTTCTTCAATGTCTTCCCTCTCATAGATGAGGAGACGCGGACGTTAAGACAAGAGACTCTAGCTGCAGCAGCTTGCCCTTCCCTGGCTACTGGTCCCAAGGCATCGCTCTTAGTAGGAGGACATCTTATTCAAGAACTGATTTAGTAATAGACTAGCGCCTCTAGTCTTATTTCCCTCGGGGAGGGAGCCTTTATCCGACCAAAAACAACCTAGTGTATGGGCCCCAAAGAACTACTTCTATTTATTGCACGAAATGTGCAGCTACTAGAGGGGCAGTCCTACAAAGGAAATGCACCAATGACTGCCTATAGCAGATAGTAAAAAGGATGAACAACCTATTATATTACCACCAATTTTTGTACAAAATAAGTTGTTGAATAAGATAGGTTGTTACTATAAGAGCATTCCTACCCTACCCGGGAGATGACCCTTATCCCACTAGCTCCAGAGGTTTATATTACTCACATCACATATTGGACTAGGGAAGCCCCTCTTCTTCTATTGCTTTGCTCGGGGGCTAGCAGCTCGTCCTCCAGACGCAGACGGGGCAGAGCTCCTACTAATAGATAGAGGGGAAGAACTGGGATCAGGATTTCACACTATACGAAAGGCAAAGCGAAAGACCACTTAGTTAACCACCAGCCAAGCAAAGAGAAGAAGCTACTCACCTAGAGGGCGAGGAGCTATTCTTTTGTACATATACTCGATCTGGATCTACTAAAAGAGGAATGACTCGAGTTATGCCTTTATAAGATAAGAGCGCCCTCGGTCTCTCGATCCCATAGATCCTGTAGGGGAGGGAGGCACTTAGACCATTACTTCAAAAAGTATGGAATGCCGGGCAGGGGAAGCAAACTCACTTCAAGAGCTAACCTACCAGTCACCTTAAGGGATCACGCTTAGTGATTTGAACAAACTAAACCCCTAGGGGAGGAAGGTTAACCAACCCAATCTTGAACCCCCGGGGGGAAGGGAATTCCTAAAAGAAAGGATAAGGAAAGCACAAAGCACGCTTGCGGACAGATTCTCCAGAAATGAAACCTGCTTTTAGAGGGCTACCCCTAACTCACATAGACTGCACTCTTAGAACCAACCCTTTGGTTCTGGGCAACTGAGACCAACTGCCAGTACAAGGAAAGCCATCCATGTATAGACTAAAAAAACCAATACCAGACTTTGAGAGACAGACCCAAACAACGCCTATTTACTTATTTGTTACCAGCTTAGATAGACTCACATGCTCGGGCGGATATAGAAGCTCAGGAACTGCCCGGCTATAGGCACGATCGCAGACAGAAATGTCCCGGCTCCAGAAGAAGTTCGACGTAAGAAAGAGTCTCTTCGGAGGCACACTTCTATTTATTAAGATATTTAGTTTATCACCAGCAATTCCCTTAGCTACACGGTCTTCCTCTTCGCGGAAAGCGATCGACGATCAATAATTAATACGAATTCTTGCTTATGGGGATTCGGCATTCAATCGTAGGACCCACAGCGGGATGGCCCGTACTCAAGGCAGTCAACGTAGATATTTAAATATGTAATTATCTTTCTAACCGCTTGAAAGAACCTTGCAGGCGAGTATTCATCTATGTACATATAGATGCAGGGTTCATCGATGGAATGACGTAAAGTGAGCCAATGCTGGCAATACGACACAGCTGTTGATGGCTGTGATTCCACATAACTAACTAAAAACGAGGATACCCGTCCTATTTCTCCGATATACATCTATTTTAGTTATTGCGCAGAATAGGACGAGACTATGACCTTTACGGTTGAATTCCATGATGCACACAATACTCATTAAAGCTGTTAGAAGTAAACTCTCAACCACCATCACTTCTGAAAAATGTTATGGGTTTCTCAAAATGCTTGGTTATAAGTGAAAGGTTCGAAAAACATCAAAAACTTAAGATTTGGCACGAAGAAAAAAGAACCATGTATATCTACTGTAACATCCTGCCACCATATGAACTCCACTTTTTCCACGATAACGAGCACGACCAAGATGAGACGAAAATAGGGAATTAGGATCCCGATGCGTTGGACCTAAAAACAGAGGGTGATTACGAACGGCAGGATCAGGAGACACTACTAACTTACGAAACATTTTTTCTTTTAGAAACAGTGTTAGCTCCCTGCTCTCGGAGCGGTATACCAAAAAAAGAAGGAGAAAGAAAGATGGAAAGTAGTCAAGCCAAATTAAAAAACGAATTCTCGTGCTCTTAAGAGGGCTCACCATGAGCAACACTCGGCAGGAACACTACACTACGATATTACGATTTGCTATACGGCGCTTCTCGGGATAATGCTGTTTTTTAACACTGTCCCGTAGCGGAAACGGGCCGGCTAGGTCTCTCTCAGAGAGTAGAGATAGAGGCGTCGAGCTACAGAAAGTGTGCTAAATCCTTTCTCGAAAAATTGAGGCTCTCAGTACAAGACGGCGGACATTGGTTGACTGAAAAGGTCAGCGACTGCAGTTAATCGCCGTTTCATCTATGTATGCGGAGGTGTACCCGGGCACAACATAATGAAATGGCAGCGAAACGAAAGCGACGCAGCAAAAATCTGTTCTTCTGGCTCCATGATATCACAACGTATCATAAATAAGATGAGAAAATTCAGCCGTGTACTCCTCCACTGACAACTCCCTCTGCTGCGTCGTTCTACAACAGGATACTGAAATGGGACCAGGAAGACACCCCACCACTGGAACTTGCTTTGCTCGCGCTCCGCTCGCTCCCACCTGTCTTCTTCCCACTAAAGTGAAAGATCTTTCACTTCACCATAGCAGGAACCTCACTAACCTTCTCGGCCAGTTACTCTAACCACTGGGATCCCCTCCAGCTTTCCCACCCACCGTAACTGAAACCTTCTTTTTTCGATCGGAATACGAATAAGATCAAAACATCACCAAAAAGAATTAATAACTTGGAGTAATTGGAGGTAATACTCACTTTGAATGCCGAGTTGAGCCAAATCCGTATATATGGAAGAGAGTAATTCTATATCATTCCCCGGTACCAAGCGGTCTATTATGTCATACGCCGTTCTTCCAGGTGGAAGATTAGAGTTCAATAATGGAGTTAACAGCCTATCACTAAGCTGTTCCTTTATTGTTTCGGCGACGCTTTCGTCCACTCGCTCCTGGTAAGAGGCCATCGTTAACTGGCGAAGCCTCGCGACTCGCCAGCTAGCGACTATAATAACACTCAGTGGTAAAGCAGCTGCTGAAAGAAGGGAAATAAGATAGGTAAGTACTAGATCCGACATTCTTGATTTCTTTACTAAGAGAAATTCAAATAAAAAAGAAAGTAAGTGGGGCCTTGCTGGTAGTAGACCAGACCCAAGCCCCTCTATTTAAATATTGGGGTTGAAAGGAATTCGGGGGGTGCTAAGGCGAATAACTTCTACAAGACCTTGCTCTTCCCAAAGGTTGCCCTTGAAAGGCTCTATGCGACTATTGACGCCATTCGTCGCTGGCGTCTGGCCAAGA